CCCATTCATCTTTTAGATGTTCAACCATGTATCGTGTAACTGAATATTATGAGATAGTTGGTCAAAGAGAGTAACTTTGAGAGTAACTTTCCCCAACCCAATTTTGAGAGATTAACTTTCAATCCCTAATGTTGTCCTCCTTTGCCAGAATCACTAGCTGTCTTTATTGCTATCCGAGAGCCCTACGCAGTCAATCGGATCATATCTAATATAGATATTACTCCAACGTGGGTCATCAAATTATCTTGGACGACGCATGACAACCAACCAAAGCACGAAAGCCAAACCAAATTTTTCATGAGAATTGATTCCTATTTGAATAGTGCGTAACTGCATGGATAAGCTCACATTAACCCGTCAATTCTATTAACTTTGTTATTGAAGGGAGTAATATCTGAAACTACATATAGTAAAGTATTAAACATAAAATAATAAGTTAATATTGAATTTTATTAACTCTTTGAAGCAGGGAGTAAAAAAACTTATTCATTTAGACCAAATTAGGATTTATCTGTATCGGGTTCAAACAAAAATCTAATTTATTTACAAACGAGTCTAAAAATACAATTATTTAATACAAAATACAATTCTTTTATACATTTTTTTCTACCCAATAGAATAAACAACTTATAGAAAAATTTCAATTCGTTTTTAACTCCACAACACAAGAATTATTTCTGTTGTACATGAGGGTTATACAGAAATATTAAAAGAAATTATTTAATTTTATTAATTCATTTAATTTGAAGAATTGAACGAGGAGCCGTATGAAGTTAAAATTTCACGTACGGTTTTGTAGAGTGACAGTAAAGGAAACTTATTCGTCGACTTTTCCACCACGACCCCCAAAAAACCAAACTCCGCTTTACGAAAAGTTGCTAGAGTACGATTAACCTCTGGATTTGAAATTACTGCTTATATACCGGGTATTGGCCATAATTCGCAAGAACATTCAGTAGTATTAGTAAGAGGAGGAAGGGTTAAAGATTTACCAGGTGTAAGATATCATATTGTTCGGGGAACCCTGGATGCTGTAGGGGTTAAGAATCGTCAACAAGGGCGTTCTAGTGCGTTGTATATCATTATCTAGGACTTGTATCATTTTTCCTACTAATGATGCCATGCAAATTGCTGGGAACATGTAAAATATATAGCTAACCCGTTAAAAAAAAAAACGAAAGTTTTACGAGGGACTGTAGCGAGCTAGTACAAAATGAAAATAATGGAATTTATTCAAAATTTATTATATGTCTAAGGTTTATTAATATTATACTATTCGAGAAGTTTTCCCGACTTCGTCTGTGTCAAAAATTTAGAAAACCTTTACCTTTTTTAGAACGGGTTGGGGTGGAACAGCAATGATTTAATGAATCACTCATTTTTTTTTAATCGAACACTCTCTATTATAAACCTAAGGATATTCTTGTCCTGATACATGGAATGCAGGATTTCCAATCGCAGTCTAATGCATAGAATCGAGGAAACGGATACTCAATCAATTATAAGTGAGTAAGCCTTATTATATGAATGAATTATATGAATGAATTATAATTCATTGTATATAACGAAGTGGAAAGCCGTATTCGGTAAAAATCGTATGTACGGTTTGGAGGGGGATCTTCTTATCCACAAATAGCAGCGGGATCCACCCTACAATACGGAGTGAAAAAGCCAAAATAAATTCTTAATCTTTAATAGCTTTTAATAAAATTACAAAACTTTGTTTTACAATCATGTCACGCCGGGATGATACAAAAGCTGATCCAATTTATCGTAATAGATTAGTTAACATGTTGGTCAACCGTATTCTTAAACACGGAAAAAAATCATTGGCTTATCGAATTCTTTATAATGCCATGATGAATATTAGACGGGAAACCAAATATAATCCACTATTCGTTTTACGCCAGGCAATACGCCAAGTAACTCCTAACGTAACAATAGAAACTAGACGTGTAGGTGGATCTACCTATCGAGTCCCTACTGAGATTGAATCTACACAAGGAAAAGCACTTGCTATTCGTTGGTTATCAGAGGCATCCCGGAAACGGCCGGGTCGAAATATAGCTTCTAAATCAAGTTCTGAATTAATGGATGCTGCCGAAAATAGTGGTAATGCTATACGTAAAAGGGAAGAAACTCATAGAATGGCAGAAGCCAATAGAGCTTTTGCACATCTTCGCTAATCTCCAAATCTAAATTGATTAATTAAAACTAATAAAAACTATGTAAGCCCACTTTTTTTATTTTTTTTTCTTGAGAGGCTTACATAGTGAATAGACAGATTATTTACTCAATTCATACTACTATTGTAGAAAGTATTTGATTTTTTTTGACATGATAAAATAAAAAAAACTTGAAATATTGAGTTTTTGTTGAATCACTGTATTTCAAACAAAAGAATATCCCCTATTTGGCATATTATATACAAGATCAATACTTTGTTGATAATCACACTTTTTTATGAATTTAGATTTTGATTTATACATCCTATATGGAAATAGTATTTTACCCGAATGTATTCTAATTCTTAGTTTAGTTATTCTTCTAATAGTGGATTCAATCTATGGAAAAAAAGATACGCCTTGGTTATATATAATTCCCTTTTCAGGTTTAGTAACAAGCATAACAGTTTTATTCTTTCAGTGGGAAGAAGAACCTATTATTACCTTCATGGGTAGTTTCCAAATAAACACTTTTAACAAAATATTTCAATTTTTGATTCTACTATGCTCAGTACTATGTGTTCCCTTATCCGTGGATTATATTCAATGTACAGAAATGGCTATAACAGAGTTTTTGTCATTCATACTAACAGCTACCTTGGGAGCAACGTTTCTATGTGGTGCTAATGATCCAGTAACTATCTTTGTGTCTCTGGAATGCTTAAGTCTATGTTCTTATCTATTATCTGGATATACAAAAAGGGATGTAAGATCTAATGAAGCAACTATGAAATACTTACTTATGGGTGGAACAAGTTCTTCTATTTTGGCTTATGGTTTTTCCTGGCTATATGGTTTATCCGGGGGGCAAACTCAACTTCAAGAAATAGCGAAAGGACTTATAAGTACACAAATGTATAACTCTCCAGGAACTTCGATTGCACCTGTATGCACAATGGTAGGAATTGGATTTAAGCTTTCTTTAGTTCCTTTTCATCAATGGACTCCCGACGTATATGAAGGAGTGCGATTTGTTCAACAATTCTTTTGACTTATAAAAAAATAAATATTTTTATTTTTTTTTTTAAGCATGAAAGGAATCTCTAGACATGTCAAATAAAAAAACTGTTATTCCAACTCGGATTGACACATAACTTTTACCTAAGGTTCTTGTAATACTTTTGTCGAGACAACCCGGGTAAAGCAAAGTAAAAAGCAATTAATATTTTCTGAATAAAATTTTTGCAAGTCAGTTATTACGGGTAGTTTTGACGAGAAAAAAAATATAAAATTCAAAAATTTTATGCAGATGCTACTAAGTAGTTTTTCATCCTTCAGAAACTGCGGGTGTACAAGAAGGGCATTCGTCAAGTGGAAGATCACCCTAAGATAATAATTCGTGGCTATTGAGAACAAATAAAATTAGATGGTTTTCTTGTTCGTCCCGAACCAAAATTTTAACAAGTAAGTATTTTACTATAGGAACCACTGATAAGGGATTCCTCGAAAAGTTGAGAATTTGTAATTATATCTAGCATTCATAAATTACATTTTTTTGTGCATACGCGAGGAGGGTAATAAAAAAAAAAAAATAATTTTTTTTTACTATTTATACTACTCAGTAGCCGTGTGAGATAAAAGTTTCATGCACGGTTTTGAATGAGAGGAAAGAATGAGTAATCTCCTTTTCGACTCTGACTCACCAACTCCAGTCGTTGCTTTTCTTTCTGTCGTTTCAAAAGTAGCAGTTTCAGCTTTAGCTATTCGAATTTTAAATATTGTTTTTCCCTTATCATCGAACGAGTGGCATTCAGTTCTGGAAATACTAGCTATTTCTAGTATGATACTAGGCAATTTTATTGCAATTACTCAAACAAGCATGAAACGTATGCTTGCATATTCTTCAATAAGTCAAATTGGATATATTATGATTGGAATAATTGCTGGAAACTCAAATGGATATACAAGCGTGGTCACTTACATGCTGTTCTATATTTTTATGAATCTAGGAACCTTCGCTTGTATCATATTATTCAGTTCGCGCACGGGAACGGATAACATTCGAGATTATGCAGGATTATATCTAAAAGATCCTTTACTGGCTTCTTGTTTCGCCTCGTGTCTATTATCCCTAGGAGGTGTTCCCCCGCTATCAGGTTTTTTTGGAAAACTTTACCTATTTTGGTGCGGATGGCAAGCGGGTCTACATTCATTAGTTTCAATAGGGCTCTTCACAAGTGTCATTTCAATATACTACTATTTAAAAATTATTAAGTTGTTAGTAACTAAACGAAACGAGGAAGTAACTCCTTATATAACAAATTATATAAATTCTTCATATTTTTTAACATCAAAAAATGTTACTGAACTTAGTATGATGATATGTGTAATAGCATCTACCGTATTGGGATTAGCAGTAAATCCAATCATTACTATGGCTCAGAATTCTATTTTTTCAAGTCGTTTCACTAGCAGTTTATTAATCTTATAATATAAATAAATCTATCAATCAACTTCAAAAATTGGTTTTTATTCTGTAGAAGAACCTGAGAATGGACTTATAATAAGATGAAACAACTTATTATGAGTTCATTTAAAAATAATATTAAATTTATTCCCATTCTTAAGTTGTTCAGATTTGTTTAACACCAAGTCCATCAACTTATACCCTCCCAGAGGAATGCTTTATTGCATTTCATCCATGATAAATAAATATATATATTATTTATTTTTTTTATATTATACCATTGGTATTACTTCACTGGTATTACACCATTCTCTTTTGTTTGTGGACTTACCCAACTTAATGAAACTCATAAGGATTATCTATTCATTCAAGTTTATGAAGATTATCCATCTAATCCTTATTCATCATAACTAAGAAACATAATACATAGTAGGACCTTCTAAATAGAAGCTGAATGGAAGCTAAATGGAAGCTGGGTAGAAGCTAAATAGAAGATTTGGCGGGGGGGGGGGGGTGGTAATGAAAGTAATAAATTTGTATAACAATGAGAATAGGTTTAAACGTGAATGAGACGATAAATAGTTAAATTTTATATATATATAGGGGTACAATTGGAATATAATAGGATAAAGATTACGAAGCTCCTCTTCTTTTAATTAGTGGAGAGTAGAATCAAATACAAATGAATAAAAAATTGGAACATTCCCTCGCATTAAAACAAGTAGAATACTCAAATTCAGATTATATTATGATATAATCCTATGACTATCACTCATTTATATTTGTATTAAACCTCATTTCATATTTTATTAAACTAACATTACTAAACTTACCTTAGATTTATATAAGATACAATGTATCGTAAAATAAGGTAAATGAAGCAATTGGATTAAATTCAAATCATTATTTTAATCTGAAATTTTTTTTTTAATAGTCTGCCAAAATAATTAGTTCATATATCTGTTGTCCCTAGTAAAATAATATTATAGTATTAGAAAGCCTTGATGGTGAAATGGTAGACACGCGAGATTCAAAATCTCGTGCTACAAAGCATGGAGGTTCGAGTCCTCTTCAGGGCATCAGAATTCCACGAATGGGGTGGACCATTGAATAAAAAATTATAATTATAATTAGTGTTTTTCCACAATAGGATCTTCCTCCCATTACAGGATAAAGATTATACAGATCAAATTTTATTTTGTGTTATACTATTCATTTGATACTGAAGGATAACCGGATCCAAACAAATTTAGGGTTTAAAAAACTTGGGTTTATTATTCAATTGAATAAATTGATTGGATTCCCAACATTTCAAAAGATTTAATCAATTTATTCATTACGAATTTTTAGAAAAAAAAATTTGTCATCTTTATTAAATGAATTTACTAGTTCTTCCTATGAGCAGGGAAGAATGGTATAATAATGATAATGATGATAATAATGATAATAATAATAATAATAATATGGAAGTAAATATCCTTGCATTCATTGCTACTGCACTGTTCATTTTAATTCCTACTGCTTTTTCACTCATCCTTTACGTACAAACAGCTAGTCAAAACAATTAATTATTAAAAATAAAATTGAGCATTTACTTGTGTTGAATGGGAGGGAAGGAAGAAAGAAACAATGATAAAATAATTTTACCTAATTTATTATAACGGGATAATGTAAAATTATATTGAACAGACTGGTATTATACCAACAGTATATTCTACTGAATATCGTCTTTTATCATATGCTTTCCATATCATAATATGATTTATATGGAACTAGGTCCTAGTACTTCGGTAGGAATAGGACTAATATCGGTGGGTATAACTTTATACGCCCTTGGAAAAAGGGAACCCAATGTATCTAGAGGTGTGATTTTGAATGTACCTAGAGTAAGTTCTCCGATGGATAAAAACCTCAACGTATTAACTAAAAATGATTAATATGAAACTTGAAAAGGATCAATTTTTTATTCTCCATAAGGAAGAAATGGATGAATCTATGGCTAACATAAATTAATTTATTAAGTTACTCCGAAAACATATTTAACTAAAATTTTATTCTATGAGAATCGTTCAATCAATAGGAAGGAATAGGAAAAGGAAGGAATAAAAAACTTCCTTTTTTACTATGTATTCTTGGGGTTTCCCTCCCCACTCTGGAGGAGAGGGAAGCAATGGAACCAACGGAGTGTACCATGAGCCTAATGGTGAAGAGCCTAATAATTTTTTTTTTCTACAAAGAAATGTGGGAGGTACATATAAGATAAATCCAATCTTTTGGGTAAGATTAAATAAAGAGATGGGTGGATAAACAAATAAGTAAATTTTCTTGATTGGGTCAAAGACAATTCGGGAAGTTATTCGAAAACTCACTTGAATTCAGGGTGAAAAATATGTTATTACATCATTTTTTTTTGCTTAAGCCATAAAGAAATAAAAATATCATATATGGTTTTTCGGGGGGGGTGGACTCAGCACGTGGTGGGACCAACCTATCCCAATATTATGATTTTTTCTTTTCTTCCATCGGATTATCATGCGGAGGAATTCCCATTTTTCAGGGTTGGCGTTTGGATCCCATTCTTCTACTATCTCAAATGCTTTTAAGTGGAACTGCTATCTCTTCCATTGCAGAAAGTCTATATTTACGTAGTGTTGGAAGCAATGTAACCAGATTATCTTCTGGGAATAGAGACTACTCATCTCAGAAGATAAAAAAACTTTTTGACTTTGGGAATAGATTGATCTATAAAAACTTTGAATCGAGAATGAGAAGCAGAATTCCTTGCAAAAAATGGGAAAGAATTTATTATACCGTACATATTCCTTACGAAAAGGGGAATAAGCGTGAGAAGCAAATTGAATTATAAGAATACTTTCCATCAAGAAAATCAATTAGTTAAATCATTCAATGATTTAACTAATTGATTTATTAGGAGTGGGAACTACAGTCCACTCCTCCCCCAGACTACAAGTGTAAGAGAAAATGTAGAAACTACCATCAAAGCAGCCCAAGCAATATTGACTATGTCCACGTAAATCCTCCTTATTATTCTTGGAACAGGTTGATAAAATGTATATACATTTATATATATATATATAATACTTTGTATGAATACATGTATATCATGCACTCCCGATATGGAAATGTAGATAAATATATTATATTTAATTCAATTATTCGTAGTATGAGGAACCCTCGATACTACCAAGTGTAAACGGGACTGGATTGAGAAAAAAAGATAGTAATTCATAAATTTGAGGAATTGCAATCTAAAAAAATTTTGTTAAGGGTTACCGGTACGATAAACAAATAAAAAAACTACTTGCTTTTATTCAAAAATTTAATTATCCTTAATGTAGGGTTGTCTATCCAAAGGAAATTATAAATTAGAATACAAACAGCGTAATAGGCTATAGTATAGAGCAGCACATTTTGTATTTGGAGATAATACTTTCGTAGGATAGCCAACCCGATTTATATTTTTGATTAGCGTGAAAACCAACCCAAACTTTTAATAGGCGACACCCGGATTTGAACCGGGGATGGAGAATTTGCAGTCCTCTGCCTTACCGCTTGGCCATGCCGCCTACAAGTAATGATTGAACTATATAAAACTGAAATCCGAATTGAAATATTTTGCAATACATATATAAATTATTATATAATAAAATAATGGTTTAATCAAGTTTTTACACCTCGTATTTGTGGTACTACGAGGAGGACAATGGTCCTTCCATATCGGAAAATATACATATATGATACAGTAGTAATTTGTATTGTATATATTGTTGAATATAAATATACAATAGAATAGTAAGTAATTTGTCTTATATATTGGTGAGTATACAATAAAATATTAAGTTGATAATCTTGTCAGTTATTAAATATCTTTTCCTTTCGAAGTGGGAGAAAATAAAAATACAAACGTTTAATGAATGAATGTTTAGTTAAAGATACCGTAGCCGGTGTATAAAGATGAAAATAGATTTAGAACAAAATGAGGATATATATGTACTTCCCGATTTTCGAAAAATACAATTAGAAGCATTTCATCGTTTTATTAATCAGGGAATAATGGAGGAACTGGATAATTTTCCAAAAATTGAGGATACGGATCAAGAATTTGAATTTCAATTATTTGGTGAGAAATACTACTTATTGGAACCTTCAGTAAAAGAAGGGGATTCACTATATGAATCAATTATTACGAATTCTTGCAAATCGTATGTACCGGCTCGATTGACTCAAAGAAAGAAGGGAAAAGTAAAAGAACAAACTGTATTTATTGGAAATATTCCTTTAATGAGTTCCCAAGGTACTTTTGTAATAAATGGAATTGCTAGGGTTATCATTAATCAAATGTTACGAAGTCCCGGTATTTATTATAAATCGGAAAAAGATCCAGACTCGGGGGAAATTACTACATATACTGCAACTATAATTTCAAATTGGGGGGAAAGATTACAATTAGAACTTGATGCAAATAATAGGATATGGTTTCGTATAGACAAGAAACATAAAGTTTCTATTTTACTTTTATTATTGGCTATGGGCCTGAATGAGGAAAAAATATTAGACACTGTTCATTATCCCGAAGTCATGAGCGAGGTTATTCGGGAAGCAAAGGATGAAGAAAATATTGAATGGAAAGAAAATGCCGTATCAGAACTTTATGAACAAATATTTGGTACAACAGATGAAGAAGATGTGGAATCTTATGATATTTTTGAAGAATTAAAAAAAGAATTTTTTGAACCAAAATTTGAACTAGGAAGAATAGGTAGATTTAATATTAACAAAAAACTTAATCTTAATGTACCTAAAGATGAAATTTTTTTATTACCAAAAGATGTGTTAGCTGCTATAGATTATTCAATCAAACTTCGAATTGGAGTGGGTACCTTTGATGATGTGGATCACCTTAAAAATAAGCGTATTCGTTCTGTAGCAGATTTCTTACAGAATCGATTTAAATTAGCATTAGAACGTCTGGGAGATTTAGTGCATAGAAGAATAAACAGGTTAACTCGGCGTAAGCGTGTACCAACTATTGGAAGTTTAGTAACTTCGGATCCATTATTAAGAACTTTTAAAGAATTTTTTGGTTCGTATCCCCTGTCGCAATTCTTGGATCAGACTAATCCATTGACGCAAGTAATTCATAAACGAAGATTCAGTTCTTTGGGCCCTGGAGGATTAACAAAACGAATTGCCAGTATAAAGGCACGAGATATTCATCCTAGTATTTATGGGCGTATTTGCCCTATTGAAACATCCGAAGGCATGAATGCTGGACTTATTTCATCAATGGCTATCTATGCAAGTATTGATCATTGGGGATTTCTGCAAAGTACTCTCCACAAAGAATATGATGAAGTATTGTTTGAAGAGCAGAATCAAGATATGGCTGATGTTTCAGCAGAAGAATACTTTCGAATAGCTACAGAAGCTTGTTTGGCAGTATCTCCTGAGGAAGATGAAAATAAAGAAATATTTACTGTGGCTCAATTACAGCAAGAATTTTTGACCACTTCATGGGATCGAATAAAATTACGAATTATATCACCTTTACAATATTTTTCTGTTGGAGTTTGCCTCATTCCCTCTTTTGAACACAACGACGCAAATCGTGCTTTAATGGGTTCTAATATGCAACGTCAGGCTGTTCCACTTTTTGAACCAGAGAGGTGCATCGTAGGAACAGGATTGGAAGGTCAAGCAGCCTCAGATTCAGGAAGTGTAGTTATAACTGAACAAGGCGGAAAAGTTGATTATGTTGATGGTAAAGAAATAACTTTATTGGTTAATGGTGAGGGGACGATAAACACAAAATTGATTACGTATCAACGTTCTAATAACAATACTTGTATGCACCAAAAACCTCGGGTTAATTTGGGTGAATACCTAAAGGAAGGACAAATTTTAGCGGATGGGGCAGCTACGGAAGGAGGAGAACCGGCTTCGGGAAAAAATATATTAGTTGCATATATGCCATGGGAAGGATACAATTTTGAAGACGCAGTACTTATAAATGAGTGCCTAATATATGAAAATGTTTTTACATCCATTCATATTGAAAAGTATGAAGTTGAAGCTCGTATAACACTTAATGGTCCCGAAATACTTACTAGAGAAATACCTCATTTGGATGATTATTTCCTTCGTCATTCAGATGAGAATGGCCTCGTATTACCAGGATCTTGGGTAGAAACAGGGGATGTTACTGTGGGTAAACTAACACCTCGAGATCCGGAAGAATCATTGAAAATTCCGGAAGGAAATTTACTACAAGCTATATTTGGTATTGACATAACTGCTACGAGGGAAACATGTCTGAAAGTACCTCCAGGTGGGAAAGGTCAAGTTATTGATGTCAGATCGGTTTATCCGGAAGACGATAATCAGTATAGAAATTTTATCTATGTATATATTTTGCAGAAGCGAGAAATAAAAGTGGGTGATAAAGTGGCTGGAAGACATGGTAATAAGGGTATTATTTCAAAAATTTTACCCAGAGAAGATATGCCTTATTTGCAGGATGGAACACCTATCGAGATGATACTAAGTCCTTTAGGGGTGCCTTCACGAATGAATGTAGGACAAATCTTCGAATGTTTGCTTGGCCTAGCAGGAGGCTTTTTAAAAAGACATTACAGAGTAATACCTTTTGATGAGAGATATGAACGAGAAGCTTCGAGAAAGCTAGTATTTTCTGAACTTAATAAGGCTGGTGAACAAACAACTAATCCATGGTTATTCGAACTTGATAATCCTGGTAAAAGCCTCTTAATTGATGGAAGAACAGGAGAAATCTTTCAACAACCTATTACAATAGGAAAGGCTTATATGTTAAAATTGATTCATCAAGTTGATGATAAAATTCATGCACGCTCCAGTGGACCTTACTCGCTTGTTACCCAACAACCCCTTAAAGGAAGATCCAGAATGGGAGGACAGCGAGTGGGAGAGATGGAAGTTTGGGCTTTAGAAGGTTTTGGCGCTTCTTACATTTTGCAAGAAATGCTTACCATTAAGTCTGATCATATTCAAGCTCGTCAAAAAATAATTAATAACATTGTAGCTGGAGAGCCGGTGGATAAACCTGAAACTACTCCAGAATCTTTTCGATTGCTCGCTAGAGAATTGCGATGCTTAGCCCTTAATTTAGATCATGCTGTTGTGAAAAAAGATTTAATAATAGATTATAAAGAATTGTGATACTATATAAATAATGGGGGAAACCTAAATTTTATGGTTTAACATGGGGATTTAACATGAAGAATAAACATCAATTTTTTCGCATTGGATTGGCTTCTCCTGAACAGATTCGCGCCTGGGCAGAAAGGGTTCTACCTACTGGAGAAATAGTTGGAGAGGTAACTCAACCTGACACTTTTTCTTTTGGCGATAATAGACCAGAAAAAGATGGAATATTTTCTGAAAAGATATTTGGACCCATTCAAACTGGAGTATGTGCTTGTGGGAAATACAAAAAGCAGGTTGAGGATGAAGAAGAAGAAGAAGACTCAAATTTTTGTAAAGAATGCGGAGTAGAATTTGTAGAATCTCGAGTTCGAAGATATCGAATGGGGTATATTAGATTAGCATGTGCAGTAACTCATGTATGGTATTTAAGAAACATTCCTAGTTATATTGCAACTATTTTATCCAAACCTCTTCAGGAATTGGAAAACCTAGCATACTGCGATGTGTGACTCGATTTCAGGTTCTGATTATACGGATTGAAGTAAGAAATGTAATCCCATCTCATTTTTCATATAGATGCCTCTAGCTCTGACACGTCTCTCGGAAAGAGTGGCACGAAGCCCAGAGTCATTAGTAAGCAATTATAATAAATGCTAAGAGAATTTATCTAGGGTTTTTGTAACATGTGTATACTCAATTATACTATGTTATGAGTCGATTAGACTTCGTTAGGAAAAAAAAATGTTTTTCTTATCCGCCAAATAAGTATAATTAGGTAAAGAAAATAATATTTTTGATAAGCAAAATATACGGCTATAAAGTATATCCATCGCATATATACTTTAAATGAATAGCATTGTAACCATCGGAGTGGAGCAAAAACCTAAAGGATCAGGTAAGATAAATCAGAATACAAACGAGAAAAAACCTTATGAGTTTCGGTTTAATTAATCGGAAGGTACCTTTGTAAAAAGATATATCACTCGTGGGAGGTAAGACTACTCATAAATATTAAATAACGAATTTAATGTAATGTAATAAAACATGGATTAGTTTAAACTAAATATAACTTGAGTAATGAGTAGCTATTCATTACTAGCCAGGGGAAGACAACCCAGAATGTCTAAAAAATAATGAATTTTCAAGGTTGTTTTACAGCTACTTGAGCCGGATGAAAGAAAACTTTCATGTCCGATTCTGGGGGGGGGAAATTCTGGGTAATAACCTATCCCAATCATTTTTTTGCTGGGCCTGTCACTAACAAACCCACTTTATTCGGATTAAAACCCAGTTCATTCGAATATGATGAAGAAGATGAATTTTGGAACGAAATCATTCCTTGCTTTTTTTATTCTTTCTCTTATTCCCCAGAATTTAATGAATTCATGGGTAGGGAAATGGCTACTGGGGGGGATGCTATCCAGAAACTATTGGCGAATCTAAAGCTGAAAGATATTAAGGATGGTATACATAGAGAATGGAAATTTTTTGTGAACAAAAAACCAACTGGAGATATTTTAGAGGACCTTCTAATCAAAAGAAGAAAAGATTTTTTGGTTAGACGTTTCAAATTAATTAAATTTTTCATTCAAACAAAAACAAATCCAGAGTGGATGGTTCTATCAATATTACCAGTTCTTCCTCCCGAATTGAGACCTATGATTCGATTAAACGATGGTGAAATAATTAGTTCGGATATAAATGAACTTTATCGAAGAATAATCTTTCGAAATAATGGTCTTATTGATTTTCTGGAAAAAAGAACATTTACACCGGAGGGTGTAATAGTTTGTCAGAAAAAATTGGTTCAAGAAGCTGTAGATTCACTTTTTGATAATAGCATGTGTAAAGAACCCATGACAGATTTGAATGGAAGACTTTTAAAATCTTTTTCGGATATAATTCAAGGCAAAGAAGGAAGATTTCGTGAAAATTTACTTGGAAAACGAGTTGATTATTCAGCTCGTTCCGTTATTGTGGTAGGTCCTTCCCTTCCATTACATCAATGCGGATTACCCCAGGAGATAGCCATGGAGCTCTTTCAACCTTTTATGATTCGCAATTCGATCGAACGAAATCTTGTTCCTGGCGTGAGGGCTGCTAAATTGATGATCCAGAATAAATTGCCTTTTCTGTGGAAAATACTTCAAGAGGTTATGTATGGGCATCCCATACTATTGAATCGAGCACCTACATTGCACAGATTAGGTATACAAGCATTTGAACCGATTTTGGCAGATGGGCGCGCCATCCGTTTACATCCATTGGTTTGTGCAGGGTTCAATGCAGACTTCGATGGAGATCAAATGGCTGTACATCTACCTTTATCTTTGGAAGCTCAAGCAGAAGCCAGTTTACTCATGCTTTCTCAAACCAATCTTTTATCTCCAGCTACAGGGGACCCTATTTGTGTACCAAGTCAGGATATGCTTCTCGGACTTTATCCACTAACAATTGAAGTTAATAGGGGTATTTACGGAAATAGATATAATCTATCCCCTTCTCTTCGTCAAATACCTTATTTTTATAGTTATGATGATGCACTTAGGGCAAAATCACAGAAACTAATTAACTTACACAGTTTTTTATGGCTTCGCTGGCCAGTGAGTGATAATTTACGCATATTAAATTCCAAAGATCAGGAAGAACCTATTGAGATTCAGTACGATCCTCTAGGTAATTCTCACCGAATATATGAACATTTCCAAATCAGAAAAGATAGGGAAGAAAAAAAACTTAGTATATACATTTGTACAACTGCTGGTCGTACCATTTTTGATCAACAAATAGAAGCTGCCCTGCAAGGCTTTTCAAAAATTACTCCTTTTTAGGATAGAACACCATTGATTTTGAGATACATTTGTTATTGAAAATTTGCTTATAAAAATTTGTAATTGGGAATTTATCTTAACAAAGTTTAAGAATATTTATCGGTAGCGAATCCCACTTATAATGATAAAAAAAAGGGTTTTTTTTACGACGACGGAACTTAGTAAATTGCTCTTCTATAATAAAATGATGGATAAAACTGCTATGAAACGATTTATTAGCAGATTAATAACCCACTTCGGAGTGGTATATACAGCACATATCTTAGATCAATTCAAGACTGTAGGTTTTAAACAAGCTACTTATGAATCTATTTCATTAAGCATTGACGATCTTTTAACAACACCTTCTAAACAATGGCTTATACAAGATGCAGAACATGAAAATTATTATGAAGAGAAAGAATTTACTTATGGACGTTTGGATACAGTAGAAAAATTACGTCAATTAGTTGAAACATGGTATACTACGAGTGAGTTCTTGAAACAAGAAATGACTCCTAGTTTTAGAGTAACTGATCCTCTGAACCCAGTACATATGATGTGTTTTTCGGGGGCTAGAGGAAGTATATCCCAAGTTCACCAATTAGTTGGTATGAGGGGATTAATGTCAAATTCTCAAGGAGAAATCGTTGATTTACCGATTCGAAATAATTTTCGTGAAGGATTGTCTGTAGTAGAATATACAATACCCTGTTATGGCGCTCGCAAAGGAGTTGTAGATACTGCGATAAGAACAGCAGATGCTGGGTACCTTACGCGTAGACTAGTTGAAGTAGTTCAACACATCGTAGTACGTAAAAAAGATTGTGGGACTATTCAAGGTATTTTGGTAGATCCAATTAAAGATAAAGAAATGGAAAATGAGGAAGAAATGGAAAATGAGGAAGAAGTAGAAAATGAAGAAGTAGAAACTTTTGTTCAACCAGGACCAGGACTTATTGGTCGTGTTTTAGCAGATAATGTATATGTAGATGCAAGATGTATTGCTACACGTAATCAGGATATTGGGGCTGAACTTGTCAATCAATTAATAGCTTTTCAAACACAACCAATATTAATACGATCTCCTTTGACTTGCAAAAGTATATTCTGGATTTGCCAATTATGCTTCGGTTGGAATCCTACCCATGGTTACCTAGTAGAATTAGGAGAAGCTGTAGGTATTATTGCGGGTCAATCTATTGGGGAACCGGGAACTCAACTAACATTAAGAACTTTTCATACTGGTGGAGTATACACTGGTACTATTGCACAGTATATACGAACTCCTTTAACTGGAATTTTCAAATTCGATGTTAATCTGGTTTATCCTACACGCACCAAATTTGGATATCCTGCTTGGGTTTGCGATAACGATTTACCCGTCACTATTCAGAATAAAAATGAAATTTTTGATTTGATTATTCCATCGCAAAGTTTGATTTTAGTTCAGAACAGTGAATGCGTAGAATCAAAACAAGTTATTGCAGAAGTTCCTACTACGATATTTCCGATTAAAGAAAAAATAGAAAAAATTATTTATTCTGAACTAGATGGGGAAATGCACTGTGGTGCAACGCTGATTCACAACAAACCCAAGTCCACGCCATCATATTTAGCTAAATATTTAGTTAATAGTATTAATTTATCAGTTAAAAAAAGTTTGATATGGATCTTATCGGGACAATACTACAATTTGAGCGGGATACAATTCTTACTCTACAAAGATGGGGATCAAATTAATGCTCAATATCCTTTGGCCAAAAAAATTGAATTACTTCTCGATTCTTCTTTAGAAGAAGATCAGACAGAATTTGAATCATTTGATTCTTCTTTAGAAGAAGATCAGACAGAATTTGAATCATTTGATTCTTCTTTAGAAGAAGATCAGACAGAATTTGAATCATTTGATTCTTCTTTAGAGGAAGACGAACAAACTTTCGATCATTCAGAGTTTGATCATAACCATGGCATATTTGAAAATAAAAATTGGGACTATTCCACCTTCATTCTGCATGGTTCCATAACGAGAGAAAGAAGCGGCGTAAGAGGAGAAGATAGGATTTCCTTATCATTGGGACGAAATACAAGCACATACTATAAACAAAATTTTACTCTTGAATTTGTATCTGGGGTACCCGAAGATGAAGTATCACAAAATAATGAAATTTTGGCCTTTTCGGATGATCCTAAATACATAACCAAAGTTTCGGGAATTATTAAATATGGTACAATAAGAGTCGGGTCGACTAGCAAGGGAAACCAAATTGTTAAGGATGAAGAAACGGAAAAAGTGATTAAGGGGCATAAGATAATTGGAAAGGGTAATTTTTTTGTAATTCCAGAAGAAGTACATACCGTACATACAAGTTTATCCTCCATCTCAGTAAAAAATAATGATATTATTCGAGTGGGTGCACGAATAACTTCAAATATTTATAGCCAAGTGAATGGATTGGTCAAGGTACGGAAAATAGCAAAGGAACTAATTGAAATAAGGATTTTGCCTGGAAATATAATTTATCTGGGAGAAAAGAGAAATTTATCTAAACTGAAAGACGTTTTGGTACCACCAGGAAAAAAACTTTTTGATAGATTCAAATCCAATGGGTGGACTTACCTCCAGTGGGTCCAACCCCATAAGAAAAAAAAGGAAATGATGAGGGTAAGGGGTTACGATAGGAAGATGAAGCAGATGAAGCAGATGAAGCAGATGAAGCAATTGGGAGGGAAGAAGCAGGTGAAGCAGATGAAGCGGATGAAGCAGGTGAAGCAGGTGAAGCAGATGAAGCAGATGAAGCAAATGAAGCAGATGAAGCAGATGAAGCAATTGAAGGGGAAGAGGCAGAGGAGCAGAATTGGGGAGGTAAAGCAGATAAAACAAATAAAGGGAAGAAATGTTAAGAATATTATGAAGAAGGGGATGATGAGGGGGGTAAAGCAAATGAAGGAAAAGAAGGAAAGAAAGGAAGAAAGACCTTTTGCTTTGGTAAGACCAGCAATAGAATATACAATAACTAGTGAATCAAAATTATCAACAACATTCTTTCATCGAGAGTTACTAAGAGAACAAAAGACTTTAAAAGTTGGAATTGTTAAATATATTTTTTATGAAGATGGTGAAGAAGTTCGAACCACCGGTAACACAAATATTCAATTAGTTCAAACCCGTTTATTATTGGATTGGGAAAAAGAAGAATCTTTCCAAAAAGAAGTTTCTATTTCTCTCATTGGAATAAGAATTAGTAAAACCTTCAAATATTTTCTTCAATTAAATTTGAATGAGTCTCCCTTAGATGATGGAAGTGATGAGGATACGGCGGATTTAAAATATATTTTTAGTAACAAAGTTCATTACACCAACCTATTTTCAAATAATGAAAATTATTTATTCAGTCAACACAAAGGTACTATTCATTCTTTGTATGAAAATCAAGAAGATACATCTTTTCTTATTTTGTCCGCCAATGATTTAAATTATGATTTAAATCATAGCTCTTCATTGACTGGTATGAAATATTCTAATATATATTCTGATTTGTTAGAAGAAAATAAGGAAATTCTTTATTTAGAGACCGGTGTTTCTTCAAAAAATTATGGTAATTCAACAAAGTTTTTAAAATCTTCGAATAAGAGTAGGAGTAAGAAAGGTAAAAAATCTAAATTGGTGAAAAAAGTTACTGCAAATTCTGCTTTATCAGCCCAAGAAACTTTTCAGGAGAATCTTATACAAATAACTCTGTCGAAGAAATTAGGTCTTTTGGGGAATTTGCTTAGTATCACTAAAATTTCGTCTTTTTCTCATTGGGTAACTCTCAATGGAACTTTATCAAATGAATATTACTCTATTGACAATTCAAAGAAAACTTCTCAACTACCTCATTGGTATTTCTTGGATGAAAAGAATAAAATGTATCATTTGATTCTGTGCAAGAATACTATTTCTAATTTACTAAATCGTTGTTTTCCATCTTCATTTTCCCCGTGCAAAAATCCATTTTCATTAGTTAATCTTGGACAATTGATTTGTAAGGGGTCCTTACTAATAGATGAACAATTTTCTCAATCTCGTCAAATTGTAGCCATTCATACGGAATATTTAGTACTTAGATTAACTAAGTCTTATTTGGTCAGTGAAGGAGGAATTATTCATACTAATTGCGGAGAACCTATTCCGGGGGGAACTACATTATTAACCTTATTTCATGAAAAATTGAAATATGGGGATATTACTCAGGATCTTATTAAGATTGAACGATTGTTGGAATCCCGTCTAGTTACTCCAGTATCCATAGATTTCAAAAATAGTTATAGAGACTGGAGGAAAGATATAACATGGATTTTTGGAAATTCCTGGGGTTTTTCCCTTAGTGCTAGGATAAGTCTGGAGCAGAGTCAAATAAATCTGGTTAATCAAATTCAAAAAATTTATCGATCCCATGGAGTACAAATATCTGATAAGTATATAGAAATTATTGTGCGACAGATGACATCAAAAATAATTACTTTAGAAGATGGAACGGCTAGTGTTTTTTCACCCGGAGAATTAATTGAACTTTCACGAGCACAAAGAGTGAATTCTGCTTCGGGGAAAAAAATCTATTATAGACCAATACTATTAGGAATAACAAAAGCATCTCTTAATACTAAGAGTTTTATTTCAGAAGCAAGTTTCAGAGAGACTACCCGAGTATTAGCCGGGGCTGCTATCCGAGGTCGAATCGATTGGTTGAGGGGTTTAAAAGAAAATGTAATTATTGGTGGAATGATTCCCGCTGGTACTGGATGTGAAGAAATAAATTTGCAAGTAACTTTTGAGAAAAGGAAGGAAGAAATGAATTTGAAAACTTTGCAAACGAAGAATAACGAATTTTTTATTAACAAAATTAGAAATCTTTTCCTACACGAAGAAAGGGAATTATCTTCTTTTCCTACCGAAGAAACTATTGGTAGGGAAACTAGTGATGAAGAAACTAGTGATGAAGAAACTAGTGATGAAGAAACTAGTGATGAAGAAAATAGTGATGAAGAAAATAGTGATGAAGAAACTAGTGATGAAGAAACTAGTGATGAAGAAAATAGTGATGAAGAAAATAGTGATGAAGAAAATAGTGATGAAGAAACTAGTGATGAAGAAACTAGTGATGAAGAAACTAGTGATGAAGAAACTAGTGGTGAAACAACCAGAGAGGCTATTCGTGAAGCAACCAGAGAAACTGCTGGTGAAGCAACCGAGGAAACTGTTGGTGAAGCAACCGAAGAAACTATTGATGAAGCAACTGAGGAAACTGTTCATGAAATAACTGAAGAAACTATTCATGAAGTGTTGGGAGAATCAGTATCCGATTCTGATACTGATAAAGAGGAAGTGTATCTAGACGGAGAAGAATCAAACAAAACTATATAGGTTTCTACTACTACTACTATTTATGGCAGAACAACCTTAATATTTTAATGAATTAAATTTATTAATAAATTTAGTTTATACGAGTATATTATCATATAGTCCATGGAATTCTTTTATGAGAGGGGAAATGGAACCAAAATATTGGAATATTAATTTGGAAGAAATGATGGAAGCTGGAGTTCATTCTGGTCATCAAGCTCGAAAATGGAATCCTAAGATGGCACCTTATATTTTTGCAGAACGTAAAGGTATTCATATTATAAATCTTACTCGAACTGCTCGTTTTTCATCAGAAGCTTGTGATTCAGTAGCTAATGTAGCGAGTGAAGGGAAACAATTTTCAATGGTCGGTACAAAGTATCAAGCAGCTGATTTAACAGCATCGGCTGCTATTAAAGCTCGATGTCACTATGTAAATAAGAAATGGCTTGGAGGTATGTTAACCAATTGGTCTACTATGGAGAAGCGCCTCCAAAAACTTAGAGATTTGGAGAACAAAGAAAAGACAGGAGGATTCGATAGACTTCCAGAAAAAGAAGCAGCTATTTCGAAAGGACAATTAGCTAAACTTAAAAAGTATCTAGGTGGAATTGAATATATGGCAAGTTTACCCGATGTTGTAACAATTGTTGATCAACGAGAAGAATCTATTGCTATTAAAGAATGTATAACTTTAAATATTCCAACTATTTGCTTAGTAGATACAGATTGTGATCCGGATCTTGCAGATATTCCAATTCCAGCTAATGATGATGCTAGAGCCTCAATTCGATGGATTTCAGACAAATTGGCGTCAGCAATTTGTGAAGGTCGTAAAAGTTATATGAAAGATTAATTATTTAATTACAAAATTTTATAAAATTTTGTATAGTCAGGCAGTAGTTCCAAACTTAAAATTTTTATAAAAATACTAGATTTTTTTTTCTAATACTAAAATTTTATTGAAATACATAGAATATATCTTTTTTTGTAGAAAGAGATATATTCTATATATATATATATATAGTGATCGGGAATCTCTCAAGAAGTAAAATATTTGGAGAAAAATTATTTTCTTTTTATTTTCTAGTTAATCTTCAGAAGGAGCAACACGCATATTGCACTATCTCTCATATCATTCCAGGATTTGTATGAAGTATCTGGTGTAGAAGCGGGTCAACACTTTTATTGGCAAGTAGGTAGTTTACAAGTTCATGGACAAGTACTTATAACCTCTTGGGTAGTAATTGCTATTTTATTAGGTTCAGCTACTCTGGCTGCTCGGAATCCACAAACTATTCCATCTGGTAGTCAAAATTTTGTTGAATATGTTCCAGAATTTATTCGAGACTTGACTAGAACTCAAATAGGAGAAGAAGAATATCGTCCTTGGGTTCCTTTCATTGGAACCATGTTTCTATTCATTTTCGTTTCTAACTGGTCAGGCGCTCTTCTTCCTTGGAAAATCCTCGAATTACCTAATGGAGAATCAGCTGCACCCACAAATGATATAAATACTACTGTTGCCTTAGCCTTACTTACATCAGTAGCATATTTCTATGCGGGTCTTCAAAAAAAAGGTCTAAGTTATTTTGGTAAGTATATTCGGCCAACCCCAGTACTTTTACCAATCAATATCTTAGAAGATTTTACTAAACCTTTATCACTTAGCTTTCGACTCTTCGGAAATATATTAGCTGATGAATTGGTAGTTGCTGTTCCTGTTTCTCCAGTACCCCTAGTAGTTCCTATACCTATGATGTTTCTAGGATTATTTACAAGTGCTATTCAAGCCTTGATTTTTGCAACTTTAGCCGCAGCTCATATAGGAGAATCCATAGAAGGTCATCATCAATTATCCAATAGTCTTTTTTACTAAACGAATGGGTAAAGAATTATTCCTTAGGAGGAGTAAAAGTAGGAGTAAAATAAAAAGAAGAGGATTACTCGCATCATTAATATAAAATGTGAGTAATCCTTACGTGGAAATAAAGGAACTTTTTTAGGACAGTAATCCCGAGATGCAAAAATTGTTGCTATGTGGTAAAAGTATGAAATTTAACCTAAAAAAATTTTGTATTTTATAATAAAAACTCATTCCTATATCAAAATTTCAAAGTTTAACAGAAATTTATTCTGTCGAGTATACTAGTAGAAGTAACCATACAAACTTTTATTAAACTTTCAGTTTTATAAAAATTTAATAAAAGTTTATGAATAAGGGGTTGTATATATGGGAATAACTAAATAATTTAATAAATTTGAGTTAAATTCGAGTTAGTTTATTCAAATTTATCTGGAAATAAAATGAAATATTTCTCGGTTTTAGATGATGGAGATGAAGAAATAAGAGTTACTATACATATTATGCAATGTAGTTTCGCTTATATAACTCTCCTCATTGAAAAGTTATGAAATATTAGTTGCCATTTATTGGTGAAATTCATTTTTTTTTGCCTTTACCGGTAAATCCTTAAATAATGTTTTGATTATTAACAAATAAATGTATATCTAATTAATTTAGGTAAAAGTAATAAATAATATTTTTTATATCTTAGATAGTGGTACTACCACCTTAATAAGAGACATCTTGGGTTACTAACTAACCAAATTAGAATAAGAATTTTATGATTCAAAATAAAATTCTTAGTTAGCAATGAAGAATAGGTTCTTATTAATAATACTCTTTTTCAACCTTAGTCGGAGGAATTTACCATGAACCCCTTGATTTCTGCTGCTTCCGTTATTGCTGCTGGATTAGCTGCGGGTCCTGCCTCTACTGGACCAGGTGTTGGTCAAGGCACTGCTGCGGGTCAAGCCGTAGAAGGTATTGCGAGACAACCAGAAGCTGAAGGTAAAATTCGAGGTACCTTATTACTAAGCTTAGCCTTTATGGAAGCTTTAACCATCTATGGTTTAGTTGTAGCTTTAGCACTTCCATTTGCAAATCCTTTCGTTTAGTTCGGGAAACGCAAAAAAGAAAAATTCATACCTTTTTTTATTAACCTTCGGTTATTGATGATTAATCCCCTCCTCTAATCATTTTTTTGTTCGGTCAAATTCCTCGAGGAGGGGCTAGCACAAGTAAGTAAAAAAACTTTTACTCTTTTTTTTTTATTACTATTCCTTTTTTCCATAAAGTATTTTCATCACTTTTGTAGCGGAGGGTGGAGCAAACAAAGTATTATACAACCTATTTGTGAAATGGATGGAACTCAAGCAAAAATCCTTAGATTTTTCATATAAGACTATGATCTTCAATAGGATCATCAATTAGTGGGGGGTAGGGTCGGATAAGGAAAAAACTATGTAAACTTGGATAATAACCTGTAATGGGAGAAAAGTATGAAAAATGTGATTGATTTCGTTATTATTTCGGGTTATTGGCCCCCTGCTGGGGGGTTTGGCTTGAATGCCAACCTTCTAGAAACAAATCTAATTAATTCAGGTGTGGTGCTCGGTCTACTAGTCTACTCTGGAAAGGGAGTGTGTGCGGGTCGAATATCTAAATGAAATAGCTGGAATCACTCAGCTGCACTTCGATGGGAAGGAAGTGCATAACCCTAACGAATTACCCCTGGGTCAAATTATGGAGGGACTACAGCATTTCGTAACATTAGTAAATAACTTTTTTTTATTTTTACTAACCGACTAGGGAATTCCGTGGAAATGGTTAAAGCTGAACCGCTTGAAGTCTAGGTACAACTGGGGTATTCTCTCCCCACCATGTTTGTATGGAATGTATTAAAAAAGACATGGTTGGAGGTTAATTTGGTATATAACACTCATATCAAAATAATTCTTAAATTTATTCTTCATATTGAATGAATTATCATAATCTCCTATGAATAACTAAATGAGATTTTTGGTACTGGATTGGCAACCCAAATACATTGATGATTATTTATTAAGGAAGGAAAACCTTACTGACGATTCGACCATAAGAGCCCTTTATAAAAAATTATAAGTTTCAAAAAATTCATGGTAATTTAACGTGACAAATTTTGAGTAGAAAGGGCAGGCTCAGTCTTATAAAATGGATCTTATATATCATATTATTCGTTAAAGATTGAGCAGGAAAGCCGTATGAATCGAAAAATTCATGTTCGGTTTGGGAAGAGATTGTTAATCTACAAGATTTATAGATATATAATCCACTTTCATTAAGTAATTTATTGAATAATCGTAAACAAACCATCTTGAGTACCATACGCGATGCAGAGGAACGGTATGAAGAAGCTACTGATAAGCTTAAACAAGCTCGAACTCGCTTGCAACAAGCAAAAATAAAAGCAGACGAGATTCGCATAAATGGTCTCTCTCGGATGGAAGGAGAAAAGCAAGATTTGGTAGATTCTGCTGACGGAAATTCAAAAAGATTGGAAGACTCTAAAAATGCTACTATTCGCTTTGAGGAACAAAGAGCGATTGAGCAAGTTCGCCAACAAGTTTCTCGCCTTGCATTAGAAAGAGCTTTAGAAGTTTTGAACATTCGTTTGAATAGCGAATTACAATCACGCATGATTGATTATCATATTGACTTATTGGTGAGGGCCGCAGAAAACACAACCGATTAGTTTTTTTTCATAGGTTTCATTCCTCAAAATTCATCAACGAACGCTAATGGTAAACATTCGACCCGAGGAAATTAGCAGTGTTATTTTCCGACAAATCGAGCAATATAATCAAGAAGTGAGGGTTTTTAATATTGGTACCGTACTCCAAGTAGGAGATGGCATTGCCCGTATTTACGGTCTTAACGAAGTAATGGCAGGGGAATTAGTAGAATTTGAAGATGGTACAGTAGGAATTGCTTTGAATCTAGAATCAAACAATGTTGGAGCTGTATTAATGGGTGATGGATTGACTATACAGGAAGGCAGTTCCGTAAAAGCAACGGGTAAAATTGCTCAAATACCGGTAAGTGACGCTTATTTAGGTCGTGTTGTAAATGCTTTAGCTCAACCTATTGATGGTAAAGGTCAAATCCCAGCTTCTGAATCCAGACTAATTGAATCTCCTGCTCCAGGTATTATTTCAAGACGTTCCGTATATGAACCTATGCAAACAGGTCTTATTGCTATTGACTCCATGATTCCCATCGGACGCGGTCAGCGGGAATTAATTATTGGTGACAGACAAACCGGTAAAACAGCAGTAGCTACGGATACTATTTTGAATCAAAAAGGTCAAAACGTCATATGTGTCTATGTAGCTATCGGTCAGAAAGCATCTTCCGTAGCTCAGGTAGTAAATACCTTTGAAGAACAAGGCGCTATGGAATATACCATTGTAGTAGCAGAAACTGCAAATTCTCCCGCAACATTGCAGTATCTGGCTCCTTACACAGGAGCAGCTTTAGCAGAATACTTTATGTATCGTCAACAACATACTTTAATTATTTACGATGATCTTTCTAAGCAAGCACAAGCTTATCGACAAATGTCTCTCTTACTAAGAAGACCACCTGGTCGAGAAGCTTATCCAGGAGATGTTTTCTATTTGCATTCCCGCCTTTTGGAAAGAGCAGCTAAATTAAGTTCTCATTTGGGTGAGGGAAGCATGACTGCTTTGCCTGTAGTTGAAACCCAAGCCGGAGATGTTTCGGCTTATATTCCTACGAATGTAATTTCTATTACTGACGGACAAACATTTTTATCAGCTGATTCATCTAATGCCGGAATTCGACCTGCAATTAATGTAGGTATTTCTGTATCCAGAGTAGGATCTGCAGCTCAGATTAAAGCCATGAAACAAGTGGCCGGAAAATTAAAATTGGAACTAGCTCAATTTGCAGAATTAGAAGCCTTTGCACAATTCGCTTCTGATCTTGATAAAGCTACTCAGAATCAACTAGCAAGGGGTCAACGATTACGTGAGTTGCTTAAACAATCTCAATCGGCTCCTTTGACTGTGGAAGAACAAGTAGCTACTATTTATACCGGAGTTAATGGATATTCGGATATACTAGAAATTGGACAAGTTAAAAAATTTCTTGTTCAATTCCGTGAGTATTTAATAACTAATAAACCTAAGTTTGCAGAAATTATTTGTTCTACTAAAGTGTTTACGGAACAAGCAGAAATTATTTTGAAGGAAGCCATTGAAGAACATACTGAACTTTTTTTGCTTCAAGAACAAAAATAAATATATGATTATGTGGTAATGCGGAAAGAGCCACAAAAAAAGTTTAAATAACTTTTTTATGGCTCTTCTCCCTCGTATTACCACGTATAAATTTTTAGGAGGAAGATTAGAAACACATCAATTTTTTTATTAAGTACAAAAGAGTCTTAAGTTTTTTTAAGATGTATTACGTCCAATAGGATTTGAACCTATACCAGAAGTTTAGAAGACTTCTGTCCTATCCATTAGACGATGGACGCATTTTTATCCTTCCCGAAAAGAAAAAAAATACTATCATTGATTCACTCTCTATCCTATTTAATAAAGAAATGCTCAGGAGTTATTTCTCCATGTCTATTATAGTTACTCAGTGTCGTTAACCGAAAGCATCCACAGCAATCAAATCAAAGTATTTAACCAATTATATTGTATTATATGTAACTACCTCTAAATTAAACTTCGATTTCGAGAGAATACTACTCTTACCTTGCTGAAGATATTAACTCCCCGACTGAGTAAATCTTTCAGTATATTCTACGGAAAGGGTTACAAATAAAATTTTGTTTTCATTTTATCTCCCTAACCCTTTCAGATTGACAAAGTTTATTAATTTTAAATTGAATAATCAGTAAGTGGATTAGTTTCTACACTGAGATGTACCATAATAAGGAACTTAGTTAAAACGTTATTAAAAACTTTAAATTTTCATTTTTATATTCTTCGCTCCATCCCAAATAGAATATTCGCGTGAAAAACTGGTGAGGAAGGTGAAGGGGGGTGAACGTGGTGAACCCAATTTCATGGTTCATTTTCGTTTTATTCTGAATCATAGGATAATCAGTATTTCACTCCTTCTCCCTTCTTCATTTCTTACTCCAATTAATCCTACGTAAAGGGGAGGGGTGTGGTAGCCTGTCCTTGTTTCCCATCTTCCTGTTTTTCTTCCAGCTCCTAATTCCCCTTCCCCCCCAAGACTATCGTGTTTTCCACACAATAAAATGTACTTTGGTAATCGAATAATGAAATATAATTAAATATTTTATTCCAAATATATGTGAATTTTACCTAGACTATAATGGATTATAGAGGTCTGGGGAATAGAGAATGAAGGTAAACTATTAGATAGTTTCACTAAGTTAACTGCATTCACCATTTTTAAAGCCCTCCTTTACAATATAATAAAGCGATATCTATAAAACTTTATTACTTTGTGGATAACGACGCTACCACAGATACATTATTCATATACTCTCTTTTTTGATGCCCAACCTACCAGAATAACTATAATAAAAACCTCTTCCTATTAATTTACTTACTTCATTTAAATAGTTTTTTATTACCCTACTATTTTGGAAGTCTTGCATTCCTCAAAGGGAATTTATTATACCTAGTCGATACCCTCTTCGATTCTTTGCTAAAAATTGAACGACTCAGACTGTCATTTAACCTTCTTTCTATATTAGGACTATACGAGACGCATTGTGCTTCAGCGCTTTTTTACCCTTCGATTATCAGGAGCAAGTTATTCTAGTCACGTCGTAACAACAAGGGCTTGTAACTACGAATACTACGAATACTACGAATACTACGTTCTTAATGAAATAATTTACGATGTAGCTGTGGAGGGAAATATTGCATTAGAAATAAAAAATGTTTTCAATTTCTTTCTTTTAAAAATCTATGGATAAATAGACTTTTACTTTAGAGGAATACACTAATTTTTTTTTGTAAAATAAAGCGGATAGCGGGAATCGAACCCGCATCATTAGCTTGGAAGGCTAAGGGTTATGGTCGACAACAGATTCCAATCAATTAATTGTAATTGCCTCTAATTCAGAACCGAACATGAAAATTTATTTTCATTCGGCTCCCCTACGGATTTCACAGGGCATTAAGAATTCTCTCATAAACAAATTTTGAGGCTGGGAACCCCACAAACAAAATTAATATTTTTTTTATTTTTAATACTATTAAAAGAGAAGAGTTGCATCCGTAACATCTACGTTGGTTTATTATCCATACCTAATGAATACTTTTTACTTTTTAGATGATCCTCCTAGAAAGAGAGATTCGGAATTTGTGGATAATCAATTAAATGATAATTGATTAAATAAAAACTCTTTCTAGTTACTTCGTTCCCTACTTCTATTAGCTCTAATCCTCGGGGAAATACTTCCCACCGAGCCTGAAATGTAAATGCTTATAATTCTAGTAAACTAGAATCATTATTTCATAGCTATTCAGCTGTGACTTATTCAATAAATTGGAAAAAAGTCAAAGATTTAGTTACGATGAAAATAATATTTTTGATTTCTACCCATGGATTTTCGACAGATTAATCTTATGAGACTAATATAGCTTAAATTTTATTCTGCTTTGCTACTCCCCAATCCGAAAAGATTTGCTACTTTCTAATCCAAAAAATTAACTCTGGATTTTTATTTTTTTCAGGGGAATAATGCTGTTCCTATGGCACTCACGGGAAAGGATTTGAACCTCTATAGAAACAAGGTTGTCAACTGAGATGTTGATCGGTATGAAAGACCTTTTAACTATTCAAGTTGTTGGAACGAATCGCACTTTTACCACTAAACTATATCCGCTACGAATCGATAGTAGCATAAATCTTTATCGTTTGTCCAATCAACAATGAAAAGGATAATAAGTCATTATTAATTGGATTGAATAAAGTATTACTATGTTTTTGGACCTCCATCCCCGGAGAATCAATACAAAAAACGTTATTTTACTTCCGGAGATGGTGTATTGAAATCACAAATTGCCTTTGCGAGCTGCTGATAAAGCAATTACCAATGGACCCGATATAACTATTAGAGCCAAAACAGTAAGCTGTGCAATAACTTCTAAATTCATTCTGGTTTAACCCCTCCATTTCCAATTTGGTTTTACAAAATCAATAATAAAATAATGATTTTTTTTTATTTTTACCCATTCAACTAAGTAAATAAAACATGTTTTTAATAATATATGATTATATTTAATTATGATTTGTCCAATCTCAATTAGGATTATTTGCAACTTCAGATTAAACGAATATACAGTAGCTATGAGGAGCTCGAATTGGTACAATAATAGGAAGTACATCCATTTTTTTGATTGACAAAATTTGATGATTAACCCATGGTTGTGGATCAGACTGAACCATTTCGTGGTTTATCTTATAAATAATTAGGAGGAGAATGAAAGGATGACATCAATTTCAGACAGTCAAATTATTTTAGCCCTTATAAGTGCTTTTATAACGAGTATTTTAGCTATAAGATTGGGTAACGAATTGTATCGATAATTAAAAATTTGCTTTAGCATCTACTTATAAGAAAGAAAGCCTGGCCAGTATTTGGCTAGGCTAAAGTAAAATAAGGAACTAATTTTCTTAAAGTGGAGAAAGCAAGTGTCTCCCTTTCTTCCGAAGTTCATGTTACTTTTCACCACTATAATATGATTCCACATTTGAGAAAGTCTTCATATTCTTGAAAATATAGACTTTTACTTTACCTTTGTGTTAAAGTAAAAATACTTACCAGTTTGGAGAGATGGCCGAGTGGACTAAAGCGGCGGATTGCTAATCCGTTGTACAATTAATTGTACCGAGGGTTCGAATCCCTCTCTCTCCGATTTCATTCAAGAGTTGAAAATTCATTCCATAATTGTATATAAGTGTTGTTATTCCTTCCTCAGGAAAAGAAAAATTATTTATTCTTTACGTCCAGGATTACGTCCGGGATCATTCGATAGAAATCCAAAGACGAAGAGGGAAACAAAAAAGATAACCACTGTATAAACGAACAGCTTAAGAGTAAGCATGGTATTATCTCCGTTATTACTATGAATAGAGTAGAATAAATTATCAATCTTTATACTATATTTTTTTATACTTTTTAAGTAGGGAGGATCGACGAAATAAGAATAACATATTTTATGAAAACCAAACTCTGAATAAAATTGGGTGAAATCTCTAATAGACTAATATTAATATGAATAAATTAATACTGAATTAAGTATAAATACTAAATACTAAATACTAAATTTAATATAATTTTTTTTTTCTAGAAGAAAATCAATATAAGAAAAATTATCTGGTAAAAATAACTATTATTTTGTATAATCAATTGATTATACAAAATAATTCGATACTATAATAATTAAATATTTATTTATTTACCCACTATGCATATGTACCACCTCCGCCCTACTAAGCAGATGGAGAAGGTGATACAAAAACTTTCCTGTGGAGATCTAAATTAAAACTTTGAAATTTTACATCTTCGCTGTAAATCCTCAATAAAAATGAATTTTCAATGGAATAAATCGTAAAGAATAAACTTTTTTTTAACCTTCCCCCCAAATGAAATATTTAGGTATTATCGAAAACTCACGGAAGCTTGCCAAACGAAGGCTAGGAGGAAAAAGAACAAAGGTATTATTGGCATTACATTCACGATTGGATCAGAAACCGCATAAGCTTCGGGTAATTTAGCAAAAAATATTAAATGAAAGACATTTTCTAGGTAGAATTTAAGCATAGTCGGCATTTTCTCCAGAAATAATAAAATTTATTACGAGGCAATACGGAAAGAACCTCATGAATTTATTGCTGATGGAAGTACATCTCATTATGAGTTCTTTTCTTTATTTCAGTTTCAAAAGGTTATACATTATACATTGATATAGTCCCCTCCACATAATAAATAGAAGAATAAGGAATTAGTTCTTCTTCTATCCATTCTACAAAATAAAAAAAAAATTATATTAATTTTTTTTTATTACTCTATTCTACTCTTTCATTCTTGTAATAGATTCATTCAATTTTACTCAATAATTTTTTTTTTGTAAGAATGGGAATGGATGAATATACAAATAATGTTTGGTATCAATGACATGGATAATATGAATAAAATATATGGATTGACAACAACCTTGGTATTGGGATTCAATAACAATAAATCATATATATATATAATGGGGCGTGGCCAAGTGGTAAGGCAGCTGGTTTTGGTCCTGCTACTCGGAGGTTCGAATCCTTCCGTCCCAGGCTTTTATTCAGCGTAAGGATTGTAAAAGAACAAAATTATAAATTTATTATATTATTCCACCAATCATAGTAGTGTATTCTCCGATTTTTTACGATAATGAAACAAATATGCATGTATGGCAAGGAAAATATGTTTGGGGTAAGCTAGAAAAAAAAAACTTTTTTTTATGAAATTAGTCTATTGGATGTATGCCGGCCCCGCTCATATTGGAACTCTTCGAGTAGCCAGCTCTTTTAAGAATGTGCATGCTATTATGCATGCTCCTTTGGGGGATGACTACTTTAATGTAATGCGTTCCATGCTAGAAAGAGAAAGGGATTTTACTCCTGTAACTGCTAGCATAGTAGATCGTCACGTATTAACACGTGGATCCCAAGATAAAGTTGTTGATAATATTACTCGAAAGGATAAGGAAGAACGTCCTAATTTAATTATATTAACACCTACATGTACTTCTAGTATTTTGCAAGAAGATTTACAAAACTTTGTAGATAGAGCATCTATTATTTCCGATTCCGACGTAATTCTTGCAGATGTTAATCATTATCGCGTCAATGAACTTCAGGCAGCAGATAAAACTTTAGAACAAGTAGTTAGATATTATTTAGGTAAAGCTCGTAGACGAAGAACATTGGATCAATCTATCACAGATGTACCTTCTGCAAATATTATTGGTATTTCCACTTTGGGTTTCCACAATCAACATGATTTTCGTGAATTGAAACGTTTATTACAAAATTTGGGTATCAAAATTAATCAAGTAATTCCTGAAGGAAGTTTTGTAGAAGATCTTGAAAATTTACCAAAAGCTTGGTTTAATTTTGTTCCTTACCGCGAGATCGGCTTAATGACAGCAGTATATTTAGAAAAAGAATTTGGAATACCTTACGTATCCGTAACTCCTATGGGAGTGGTAGATACAGCTAAGTGTATCCGGCAAATACAGAAACATATTAATGATTTGGCTGTTGTAGCATTAGAAGAAACAGTTGATTATGAACCTTATGTTTATCAACAAACTCAATTTGTTTCTCAAGCTATTTGGTTCTCAAAATCCATTGATTGTCAAAATTTGAAAAAAAAAAAAGCAGTTATTTTTGGTGATGCGACTCATGCCGCTTCAATGACTAAAATACTTAATAGAGAAATGGGAATTCGTGTAAGTTGTGCGGGTACCTATTGTAAACATGATAAAGAATGGTTTAATGAACAAGTTCATAATTTTTGCGATGAAGTACTCATTACGGATGATCATGCTGAAGTAGCAAATAAGGTTGCTCGTATAGAACCATCTGCTATATTTGGTACTCAGATGGAACGTCATATTGGTAAACGCCTAAATATTCCCTGTGGAGTTGTTTCTGCACCAGTTCATATTCAAAATTTTCCATTAGGATATAGACCTTTTTCAGGTTATGAAGGTACTAATCAAATAGCTGATTCAGTTTATAATTCATTCATTCCGGGCATGGAAGATCATTTTATAGATCTATTTGGTGGTCATGATACCAAAGAAGTTATTATGAAATCATTATGTACAGAAAAAGGTGTGATTTGGGATCCTGAGAGTCAATTAGAATTAAGTAAAATCCCGAGCTTTATGAGAAGCAAAATTAAAAGAAAAATTGATAAATTTGCGGTACATAATGGCTTTACAAAGATTAATATAAAAATAATGTATGCTGCTCTTATATGCTTATAAGAAATTTTATTAAGTCTTTGAAACAGGATTAAAACCTCATGAATAATTGACTATTCCAATTATTGGTATAACAAAAAATTTAAAATCTTTTGCTAGACTTTCCAACAACCAAAATTACTAATTTTTTTTCTGACTATTCCACAAAATATTTCAGTCTTTGTTTGGGGGTTTAACAATATGATGAAAATAAATAATATAAATTTTTATTGAATTACGTCATATTATTAATTTTTTCATCGCATACTCACTTACACATTTATAAAAATTAAAAATTTTATGGTGAAACTTCGTTTGAAACAATATGGTGGAAAGCAACGTGCGATTTGAATATCATGATTGGTTTCGCGGATCAAAACATCCGCCGTTTCCTCCTAAGACGGAAATGTTCCTACCTCAACATTGATTTTAATTTTATAAGATTCTTCCAAAATGAAGCTTGAGTAATAATGTAGGATCCTTTCTATAACTTGTGAGTTGGGAGGATGATCTAGGGTTAACGTGAATAAAAAAGCTATTAAACTTTGTTAATCTACACCTTTATCCTCTCCGAAGATTAAATTTTATAAATTACTCTTTTTTTTTTATTTTCATAAATAAGAAAAATCTCATTCTTGATATGATAACGGAGTCCATAAAGGAATGCATTAATTAATTAATAATTGTTATGATTAATTTAAGTGGATGAAAAAAATTTAGTTGCTTCAATTTTTTCATCCTAGACCTTAAACCACCAGAGTAGAACTTGAACCTAACGATTAAAAAGAATTGTAGAATCAGTTTAAAAACAAGAAAATCCTATATGTTCGAATTACTAGATGAGGGTAGAAGTGTTATGAATCTCTAGTATTAATAATACAAGTGGGTGGAAGACGACTCAATAAGTGAGAAAATACACTAAATTGTCAAAAAAACATACTTGAGTTACGGGGATAATCCCTAGGCTAATCTTATAATTCTAACTTAAGCCATATGAAGATAAAACTTCATATATGGTTTTGCTGGGGGGAAAACTTCTAGTATGCCTATCCCGATAAGCTACTTACCGAATCGTTGCAATTGACGCTCGATCTCGAGGGTAGGGAAGAGCTATTCAGGAAGTTGGTTCTTATGATCCAATAAAAGATCAAACCCAGTTAAATATGCCTACCATTGTTTATTTTATTGAACGGGGAGCGCAACCCACAGAAACTGTTAAGGATATTTTGCAAAAAGCCGAGATATTTGCACAACTAAGAGCTAAATCCTAGTATAAATGATGAGTCCAGTGTTTGGTCCTATTCAATTATTCTTTTACTACCCATTTTTCTCTCTCTTATTTTATGTTTATTTAACAGTTTATCCTCGAATTTCAAATGTTATTAATATAACCAATATAACCAACTTTTTCTTCATTTTAATAGGATGGGTGAAGAATCGAGATCAATAAGTAAATACGTAAGATAATAAGCTTTTGCTTATTATCCTATTGAATCACCTCTACGTAGAGTAGCGTAAGACCCATATACTTATTTTAAGATAAAAAAAATTATGAGATAAGTGCTACTTCGATAAGTGATTATTCGTCAAACATTAATTGGATTGACAATAACGATTTATGCAAATATAATATTTTTGTAGCATCCCTTTCGGTTAACCCACCTATAACCAACCATAACTTATGTGTTTAATATGGATTCATCACGAGAGTAATAGTAACAGAATTCGGGGTGGTAACGAATATGCATAAAATGAATTTGCTCATTCTTAATTATTGAAAATAATTGTTTCGATTCATACATCCAATTCTTGTATTAATATATATATATATTTTTTACAGTATGTTCATCATTTCATTATTAGAAATGAAAATGGGTTGCTAACTCAATGGTAGAGTACTCGGCTTTTAAGTGCGACTAGGGAGTTTTACATATTTAGATGAAATAAGAATATCATCCAAACCATTGGCAAGGTTTGTGAAACTGCGACTAATCCTGAAGGGAAACTTAGCGGAAAAAACAGCATGTCGTTTATATTCCAAATTCTTCATCAGGCTTAAATTAATAATATTCTTTCTCATCAGGGAATGAGAAAAAGTACTTAAAAAAGGTACTTTATTAAATATGGATTTATTAACTAAACAAAAAAAGGAGTTAATGGATAAAGCTATATGGCTTGAATCATAGGTAAAACCAGAAGAACGAGCTTCTGTTAAAAGAGAATTATTCCAAGAATTCCCTACTAATTGAAAGTTAAAGGTAAATTAGTAGCCAATATGGGAAAGGTTGGTCCCCACTAAGGGGATTTCCTTACCACAGGGAGTGAATCCTAAATACTCAGATAAAAATATATGAAAAAGTGACCAGTATGCTGACCAAATAGAGTAATTTATAAGTCAGGAGAGCAATCGGTTAGAAAAACGAGTTTTTTATTAAAAATAAATAAGTATTTTGACAAAGAATCAAATGAATTTTGGATATAGATTATTCGGGAAAATCTCCATTTCCTAATAAATAACAATTTCTTTGGTCTTTGCACAGATTGCACTATGTATTATTTCCTACCCTAAGAGGTTACTCTAGTGAGAACCATGGCTTGGGTTTTAGCCAGAATTGATAAGCTACGAATGAATCAAACAAATATTTTCTGGCAAAAACGCTTTTTGTATTTACTTCTTTTCCAAGAGGATATTCACGCAATTGCTTGCAATCGTTTTTCAAAAAAAAAGAATTGGGTCCAAAAAAAATTGACGATTCAATTCTCAACAATCATTTTAGTTTCATAACTAGAAAACGTCTAATCAGTAAGATACGTCAACAAAACCTTTTAGAAACTTTAGCCTTATGGATAAATAAATATTTAAGCGGGGGAGGACATAATAAAAAAAACCAATCCTTTGATTACTGTATCAATTATTACTTTGAATCAATCCGAGAAGTCCTGACCTCAGTTTTGCAAATTGTACAATTACAACCCTTGCTAGAAGAAATTAATGAATTTAATAGTTTTCAATCTATTCATTCCATATTCCCTTCTATGGAGGACCATTTTTCACATCGTCATCATTTCTCAGATATAAAAATACCTTATTTTATTCATCCAGAAATTCTTATACGAATTTTTCGTCGACGAATTCAAGATGCTCCTTTTTCACACTTATTACGATTTGTTTTTTACGAGTATCAAAATATCATTGTATTAGATAAATCCATTCCTCTATCATGGAAAGAAATAAGTAAATTATCCACATTTTTATGGAATTATTATGTCCACGAATTCGAATCCACTTTGGTTTCTCTTTGGAAACGAACTTTCCATTTCAATTTGTTCCCCTACGGAGCTTTACTCGATCGAACCCAATCTATTCGGAAAGTTAAGCATATAGAAAAACTACCACATTTTGAGAAGTCACCACGGATCATTATTTTATCAGGGAATATCCCCCTATGCGTAAAAAAATACTCCATTCATTATGTGAGATATGAAAATAATCTTATGATAGCTTTAAAAGGTACTAAATTTTTGGTCCATAAATGGAAATGTTATATAATAAGATTTTGGCAATATTATTTTCATTGTTGGTTTAAACCAGGCAGGGTATCCCCAAGAGAATCATCCAAAGAGTGTCTGACTTTTCTGGGTTATATTCTTGGTATCCGGCCTCAAATTATTGTGGTTCAAGCCAAAATGATAAATAATTTACCTATTACTAGTATTACGAGCAAAGAATTATGTGCTATAATTCCGGTTTTCCATTCAATTAAATTATTAGCTAGAGAAAAATTTTGTAACACTTTGGGACATCCAATTGGTAAATTAGCTTGGACTACTTCTGAAGATGATGACATTCCTAACCAATTTAATCACATTTGGAAAAATATTTTCTATTATTATAGTGGGTGCCTAAATAGGAATGGCTTGTATCAAATACAGTATATACTCCGATTTTCATGTGCAAAAACTTTGGCTTGTAAACATAAAAGTACGATACGTGTCGTATGGAAAAAATATGGTTCAAGAAGACTATTTCCAAGATATTCATCTTACAAAGAACGGGAATCCCCGTTTCTTTCCAGGGTTTATTCCCATAAAAAAAGATTCTGGTATTTAGATGTTATTCAAGTAGATTTTATAGCAGACTCATTGCAGAAGGGGAGAATACCCGAATTCAAAACTAATTTTACTAACAAGAAGCTTATTAAGCAATTGCCGGAACAAACTCAATATGATTCTGTAATTCTGTAGAAGAACCAAGTATGATGAGAAATAAATACATAGAGAGAGCCGTGTGCAATGAAAATTGCAAGCACGGTTTGAGAAGAGGTGTTTTTATCTCAGTTAAAGAGTAACTTATCTACTTTCATCCGACGAGTTCCGGGTTCGAGTCCCGGGCGACCCAATATTTTTTCATAATCAAAAAATATTTAATGCATCTATTTATTTCTCGTACACCAAACATATGAATAAAGGGTAGTCTTCTTCCATCGAATAAAACAAAAATGAAAGACTATTTGCTGCGTCACCTTCATAGACAAGTGATGATGCCACGTAGGTAAATGCATGTTCTGTCCCTTCTTCTCCCTCTATTTAAGCAATCCAATCATCGTTTTCGATCTTCACTATGGGATTCCATTATTAGACGATGGGTTGACACAAAAAGAAAGATTGTGTAATATTATGGAATAACAAGTTATATGCTTGGGGAACTTATTATCACTTTATAAAAAACTAAGTTTTACCATGACCGCAACTTTAGAAAGACGCGAAAGCGCAAGCTTATGGGGTCGTTTCTGCGACTGGGTCACCAGCACTGAAAACCGACTTTACATTGGATGGTTCGGTGTATTGATGATCCCTACCCTATTAACTGCAACCGCTGTATTCATAATTGCTTTCATCGCAGCTCCTCCAGTAGATATTGATGGTATCCGTGAGCCTGTATCCGGTTCTCTTCTTTACGGAAACAATATTATTTCTGGTGCTATCATTCCTACTTCTGCTGCGATTGGTTTGCACTTCTACCCTATCTGGGAAGCAGCTTCCGTGGATGAATGGTTATACAATGGCGGTCCTTACGAATTAATTGTTCTTCACTTCTTGCTTGGCGTAGCTTGCTACATGGGTCGTGAGTGGGAACTCAGCTTCCGTTTAGGTATGCGTCCTTGGATCGCTGTTGCATACTCAGCTCCTGTTGCAGCTGCTGCCGCTGTTTTCTTGATTTACCCCATTGGTCAAGGAAGCTTTTCTGACGGTATGCCTCTAGGAATCTCTGGTACCTTTAACTTCATGATCGTGTTCCAAGCTGAGCACAACATACTTATGCATCCATTCCACATGTTGGGTGTAGCTGGCGTATTTGGCGGCTCTCTATTCAGTGCTATGCATGGTTCCTTGGTAACTTCCAGTTTGATCCGAGAAACTACTGAGAATGAGTCTGCTAATGCAGGTTACAAGTTTGGTCAGGAGGAGGAAACATACAACATCGTAGCTGCTCACGGTTACTTTGGTCGATTGATTTTCCAATATGCTAGCTTTAACAACTCTCGTTCCCTACATTTCTTCTTAGCGGCTTGGCCCGTAATAGGTATTTGGTTCACCGCTTTAGGCATTAGCACTATGGCTTTCAACCTAAATGGTTTCAATTTTAACCAATCCGTAGTTGACAGCCAAGGCCGTGTAATTAATACTTGGGCTGACATTATCAACCGTGCTAACCTTGGTATGGAAGTTATGCATGAACGTAATGCTCACAACTTCCCTCTAGACTTAGCTTCTGTTGAAGCTCCTTCTGTAAATGGCTAATATCCTTATTGGTTATTAGTCTTTACCCATAGGAAAAAATAATGACTCAGTTCTCACTTTATGTTGGCCAGGCAGGAAGGCTAGGATCATAACTAAAATATGATAATAACCTTTATTTAATGAAATAATGACCTTAGAGATACTTAAAATAAAAGTATCTCTAAGGTCATTATTCTTATAGTAACATATACATTAGGGTAAGCATTTAACTATTTAATAAAAAAGGACGGCGGATGTAGCCAAGTGGATTAAGGCAGTGGATTGTGAATCCACCATGCGCGGGTTCAATCCCCGTCGTTCGCCCAGTAATGGAGAATATAAAGAATAAAATGGTGAATCAGATTGTTTTTTCTCGCTCGGTAAAAAAACTAATTAAAGTATTTTATCTATATTATTATAAATCTCGTTTTCCAAATTGATTAACAAGTTTTACATGTTCCCATCCATCCGACGCACCTCCTAAAATTGACATCGTAACTTAATAATAACATTAAAATAATGTGTTTCATGCATATTAATCGTAGAAAGAGATAAAAGAATTTATTATTAAATTTTCTCAAGTGAAAATACCCGGTAATACTTAGTAATTGAGTAGAATAAGATTGAAAAAAAAAAGAAGATTATTCGTGAGGTATTAAGATCCGGAAAAGTACAAAACCCTCAGTATTTATTTAATTTATGGACAAATTGTAATTCTTTTAGATTGTCGACCAAGATTATATTCAACTGGGAACACCTCATTAAGCTCCTCGATCCTCGAATTATTATTCTATTAATCCCACGTGATATACGTGGTTTTAGAAGTCACATATCATTTATTTGTTTAGTACTATTCACATTACCAATCTTTATGCATGGTTTTAATAAAAAAGGTTTGCTAGAAACGAAACATTTGTATTTGTCACAAGTGGTTGATGAACATACAAATAATGGTGAATGTAAAAACACAACGCAAGAAGAATGTTTTAAGTTTTTAAAATATCTTGATATTTCCCCGCATAACTCCTTTATTTATTATCGAGGAAGTGAAAAATATATAAGTTACCTGCCAGGTTTAGAAGAAGGTGTTGTTTCTACTGAACACGGGATAAGCAACAATATAGGCATTATGCCGCCTGTATATGATCAGATTAAACTTTTGGGTTTACAATGGTGGAAAGATTGTGTCATAGAAGGAATTTTTCCTAGTCGTGGAGCATATGGAGAAGAGTGTATAAGTAATAATAATTTTATCTATCCCGAATATAAAAATACAGAGGACATTAAATATTTTTTTGAATTTTATGGAGAAGCAAAAGCTTGGGAAACTAATGTTTCGGATTCAAAAAGTGGGGGAAATACCAAATTTTCAATAGATTTAGCTTTAGATTTAACTGAAAAGCGGTATTTGAATCGTAACAAAAAAAATTTTGAATGGCTTTTCGATAAAATGAGTATAAACCACATACATATTGACAAGCAACTAATAAACAATTCTTCAACTTTTTGGGATCTTTCTCCCCCCGCCAGGGTTGAGCGGAACAACACGAAATCAAAATTGTTTTCAAAGTGTTTCTCAAAAGATTCGTCAATTTGTCGGATAGAGAAACGCTTTACGGAAGGCATAAAATATCTAATGGAGAATTTATTTTACGAAGGGGAAAAAATAATAATTGATAATTTTCCAAAATCAATTTCTTATGCTTTTTCAGACGTATCGTCGGTGGACGAACCAAGTATGGGTTTCCACACCACTGAAGAACCTCTCAATAATAATAAATTTGGATTTGACAAAAAATACCGAAATGTGTTTCTAAAATATTCTATACGATCAGACGGTAATAGAATAGTTGATGCGTGGAATACAAGAAATAAATTTAAAAATTTTTGCTTAAACTGTTTTGTTTTACCAGATGCTGGATCTTGTACTATTCGTAGAAAACCATTGAATATAAACAAATTAGATTTTATTATATTTATGAACTGGGACATCTCCAGGAATATTTTCCTTTTCCCCCGGCTTATCCCCCACAAATGCAACAGACATTACATATTCCACTTTCTTATAAAATATAAAAAAGGATTGGTAATAAAGATAAATCAATTCTATCTTTCGATTACCAAGTCTAATCATATTTACGAGAGTAATGAACTTCCCCTTGGTGTAGAGTATGCAACAGAAAATTTTTTTCATTGTATCGCAAATCACGGAACCGGAACTCCGAGTTGGTACAAATCAATTATTAATATTAAGGAAATTTTTTTTACAGATTTAAAAAAATCATTAAGTAGTTCATACTTAAAGTACGAATCAATTTATTTTTTGAAGTATTGGATTGATGAGGGACTTCGAAAAGGGAAAAGTTTTAATAATATAGCGAGAAATACGATTAACCAACATTCATTAAATGGGGTTAAGGGTGTAAGAAAAGGGTTTTATTTCTACAAAGGCAATAAATACGTTAATTGGAATCTGAACTTATATGAATGGTCTGGTCATCGGACTAATCGTAACTCTAAAAGATCTCCAAAAAGATTTATTTGTGGAAATAACTATTTAAAAATAATGTCCAATCGAACGGAATTTTTTACTAACCAAAATTTCAGAAGTTGGTCCGGAAAACTAGAAAATAATTATTCTAAGTTTTACTTTATTTGTAAAAACTCCATAAAAAAAGGGTTTAATTTGTCAATTTTTAATAAGTATGAAAAAATTAATACGTTGGGTAACTCACCAAAAATCATTGATACTAAAAGTATTTATTCCGAAATGAATCCTTCGCAGAATCATGAATTCTTGCAGGAATTGGGATTTCCAAGTGATAAAGAATCAATAACACCCTTAATTTTGAATGAAATACCAGTAAGTAAATTTACTATTGATTCATTTTATAATAGGTTCAACATAAATGTTGAATACATGAAACTCTCCGATGAGACTACTTTTTTTGCAATACTCAGAAACAAAGACATTTGGTTTGATCCCATAAAACTTTCTAATAAAAGTTTACTTAAAACTTATTTTGACCAGGCAATTATACCAAAGTTTTTGGATCATTTGCTTTATATCCAGCCAGATCATAATAAGAAATGGTATTTCTACTTCTGCAACACCGAAGAAAATATTATAACAGACTCTAAATTTACCTATGGACAATTATTGAGTATTTTACCCAAACATAACAATGTTTTTCTTTCGTCTTTCGTTGGAATAGAACCTTCCGATTCGGAAGAAAATACTATTCTAGTTACTCAGCCAAAAGTATCCAATATTTTTTTTAAATGTTTAAAAAGAAGTTATAATCAAATATTTGCATTGGTTAATAACTCATATAAATTGTTAATTTTATTGAATCGAATCAATTTATTGTTCCATAAAAAAATCAATACTTCTTTTACTGAACAATTTTCTACCATAACACTTTTAACGGGAAAACAAGTAGTAAATTTAGAAATTACTTACTATCGCCAGCCCGATATAGAAATATTCAATTTGGGGAGGAAGAACGTTAATAATGGTTTACTCGATGAAAAAGCTTTAAGTCCGAACCTTAGCGTTATTCAACGTCAATCTTATAAACATGATCTATTCTCTGAATCTCTTCTGAGGATTCGGAATAAGAACAATAAAATGTTTCATTGGTTTAAAAAACTGTTTTTAATAAATGATTCAGCGGGAGATTCAAGAAGCGTAACTGGAAGCAGAGTCATAGGTGGAAAAAGCACAAAATTAATTTTATTAAATAATTCGAATCTATTTGTTGAGGAAATCAAAAAAAATGAAACTCTTTTTTTATCATCCTCTTCACCACACTCGAATGAACGAGCTAGGAATGCGGAGACATATAAGGTATACCAAGTAGATAGTGTAGAAAAAAAAAACGCTTTGTTCAGAAAATATACACCATGGTTCTTTACTTTAAAATGGTGGAAATACTTTTTACAAACATTTACGGAAATATTACCAAATGGAATATCACTAAATAGCAGTGATCAATTTGAATATGTTCCTCAAATCTGTGCTCAAGATCGAGAAATCTCGGATGATCAACCGAAGAAAGCATTACTTCATTTTATATGGTCATATTCAAAATCAATAAATTGTTGGAATGATAAATATTTGATTATTATAAGTTTGTTTCTATCCAGCTATTTATTTTTCCAAAATTATTTATTCAATCTGATAGGCTCAGATTATACTGACCTATGTAAACATTTTGGAGTAATCCGATATTTAATAGATCGGAAATCTTATTGGAATAAGCTGGTATACCAACATCCGGTAAAATCAATTGATACACAAAACAGATTTGTGAACTTTCTAAAAAAAATTGGACATTATGCAAAAAAGAGAAAGTTAGATTTATTTACAATGGAAGAATTGAATGCATGGTTAACTACTAATCAAAGTTTAGATATTTTTCCGAGGAAAAAAGAATTATTGATTCAATCTCCGATAACACGAAAAAAGATTTATCGATATGGATTTAATCTAATTTACAATCCTCATCTACTAAGTAATGATTTTGGTTATAAAACAACCCAACAAGGACTTTATTACTTACGATATTTAGCTGAAAGTTTTGATAAAAGTTTAGTTAATTACCCGTTTTACCATTTTAATTTGGCACATAAATGGGTTTTCCTCGCTTTCTGGCAGAGAATCACTTCCCCGCATGTATCGCGGCAAACCAATACTTTGGGTTTTACATCTCACGGAATACCTATTCCGCTCCGCTTAGGATTATCCCCCTCCAAGGGAAATTTACTGGTGGGTCCTCCAGAAACAGGACGATCTTATTTAATCAAGAATTTAGCAGCAGACTCTTATGTTCCTTCGATACAAGTATCTATAAGCGAACTATTATATAACGAACCTGACATTACAACCAAAGATTGGAATGTTTTGATGGACAACCTGCACCAATTAGCTCTTATTCTAGAATTAACGAAAGAAATGTCCCCTTGCATAGTGTGGATTCAAAATATTCATGAACTAAATTCGAATTGCTTGACTCAAGATATAAAATCTAATTCTAATCTCCCACTCGGTTTATTATTGACATACTTCCGTACCAATTTTGTTAAAAATCATACTTTAAGTATGATTGCTTTTGCTTCGACTCACATTCCCGAAAAAATAGATCCATCCTTGATATATCCAAATAGATTGGATAGATTAATGAATATTCGAATGCTTAGTATTCCACAACGACAAAAGGAATTTTATATTTTCCTACGTAGTAAATGTTTTCACTTAGAAAATAATTTGTCTTGTCTTAATGAGTTCGGGTATGGAACCATGGGCTACGATGTACGAGATTTGGCATCACTTGTTAATGAAGTTTCATCAATCAGTATTACCTACGACGAATCAGTTATATACGATGATACAATTAGATTAGCTTTCCATAGACAAGCTTTGGGTTTTGCATATGCAGATACAAATATCGAGTATGGTCAAAATGACGAAAAACTTCTTTATAAGGTAGGAAAGGCTATTGTACAAACTATAATCACAAAAAAATTGACGATGAATCCTTTATATAAGGGTAATAACTTCTGGAAAAAAAGATTCTATTATTTGTCTGAATGGTTTTCAGAACCTCCCATTACCGAAACCACTGTAAAGGAATTTACTATACTATCCCATATTTTGGAGTGCTTGGCCGGATCAGCAGCTCGAGATTCTTGGTTCAGATCCGAGAATGAACAGGAGAACTCGATTCCTCTCGATAAATATGCTGATAATGATTCTGATTCAGCTTGTACTACTCTAGAAAGTCTTTTAGTAGAGTTTCCAAGGTTAGAAATATATCAAGATGAATCTATTTCTAATAAAATGAGACTTGCTCCTTATTCTCGAACGACGAATCTTGTGAATATAATGCAGAATATAAATTTTCCCATTCAGTACAAACAAAAACTGTCTGAATTAGTAAGTAATACTGCTTGTTCTCCTAGGATTTGGCGTTTCAGTTTTGCCTGCAACAATATATTCAATCGAGTAGAAAGACCCAATGAATTTCGAATTCCATACTATATTGGATTGTTCGGGGAAAACATACAAACTCTTTCTAAATATTTACAAAATGATTTTAATGATGCTCGATTCGCGCAGTATATAATGAAACAGCAATCTCCCCATAATAGGGTTTTATCAAAAATGAGACGAGTAAGCTTGCAGGAACTAGAGTGTCAATTAGAAACTATGCTATTAAAAGAGCAATTTGAAACATTAGGAATCTTTTCACCTGTACAATATCCAATAGAATATCGAATATCTAATAAACCACTGTTATTCCTGGGGAAACGATTCGTTTGGGATCCCACGGGTTTATTATCCAAAGATCATCACCTTGCATTTCCATATCAACAATTATTTGTAGATGAAGAAATGCTGAGAAGATTCTATGTTACTTACGGAACGGAAAGGGAGCAGGGAAAATCTCAATCAATTCAGAAGATAAAACAATTTTTTGTTCGTCGCGGATATAGCCGAGATTCAATGAGTAATTTATATATAAGTGGATTGAAGCAATTCACTTTTGCGGATAAACAAAATATTGAAACTTTTAAAAGTACTGAACGGATTGGTGTCCAATTGAAACATCCACATTTATTTGCTGCTGTGTATTCATACCAACCTTGGTTGATGGAGTACTCACAAGAGAAGTTTGCTCACTTTGATTTGTTGAATAATCATCAGGGATGGCTTGAAGTAAATAGTTCATTATCTAGTTATTCTTCAGTCCATAGTACTTTGTTTGAGAGTCATCAATATTTATTGAATTCATTTCGTTGCAATAAAATGTTATTGAATCAGATAATAAAATTGTTGTTGAAAAATCGATGGCTTTTTAAAAATGAAATTGAAACTTTATTGGTACTATCGAAAGGAGGATGATAAAAAAATTGAGATTCTATTCTATTCTTAATTCATTGAGAAACGTAGAATTAATAAGAAATTAACCCAGTAATATTGTGTATATTTTTCGGAGTGGGGACCCCGCTATAAATAAGAATTCTATTTATTTTTTACAATCCCAACCTATTCATTTTATTTGTCCAATGCTTATAGAATGAAGACTTGGTACAGGAATATACTATAAATATTGAAGTTTTGATAAACAATGAAGTTTATTCCAGTTTTTTCATCCGAGCAAACCATGAATTGAATCAATTTAATAAATCGGGATTGACGGGGCTCGAACCCGCAACTTCCGTCTTGACAGGGCGGTGCTCTAACCGATTGAACTACAATCCCACCAAATATAGTTTAGTTATTATGTCGATCCACAAGCTTATGCATGGAATCAATCATTTTTTTCCTTGCATTTCCCCCGTCTGAGTAAAAAAGTATATTTTTTTCCTAACTAATGGAATTATTAATCAATGGATAAGGATAAGGTTAACTTTCCTTTGTCGTTGCAGCAACAATTACTTCACGAAACAGAGTATATAGTAAATTGACAGAGTATATAGTAATTTTTTTTTTTGAAGCTAAGCATTCAAACCAAAAACTCTATGTTATAAATTTATTAGTAAGATTGTTATTGGGTCGAGCTGGATTTGAACCAGCGTAGGCACCGCCAGCGGATTTACAGTCCGTCCCCATTAACCACTCGAGCATCGACCCGGATAGAAAAGAAAAACTTTTCTTCTTTTCCTTTTTATTAAGATCAAATTCGAATTTAAACCAAAACCAATGTAAAAGTATTTAAAAATATTTATTGATTACCTGGGATTTTTTCCTCGATGTACCCCCAGGGGAATTCGAATCCCCGTCGCCTCCTTGAAAGAGAGGTGTCCTAGGCCACTAGACGATGGGGGCGGCGGGCGGCTTGTTGACCCTCATTCCTATGATACTCAATTTACTATTCACTGTCAATAGTTTTGTCCCCTCCATCCAGTAATTTATTAAATTACTAGTCTTATTTCCATTTAATTTTGCATGAATTTCGATAAGTGAAAATTCACGCTATATTTATTATTCTCAAAGCTAATTCATTTCCGACTCCTGTAAGCTATACTTATGTTCCTTATACTTATATTACTTATACTTGATATTAAAAAAAAAAATAATTTATTTTACCCAGTAAATACCTTCATTAATTTTAATATGTTCAATTTTCAACGACTCAGACTCTCATTTAACCTTCTCCTCAGGACTATACAAAACTTATTTTACTTCAACGTTTTTCTCCCGAATATCAGGAGTAATAAGTTATTTTGGTTCTGTAACACCAAGGGTTTACAACTACAATTTATTCTGCATTATGGGAATGCTACGCTATCCACAATCTTGCAAATACTCTTTTAACATCCTCTTCGAAAATATCCCCCCCCCCTTTTTCGTGGTTTAACTTCGTGGTTTAATATCCTATTGAACTCACTCTCCGGCATATAATTGTTTAGCCCATAAAAAAATTATTCTTTAGATTTATTAAGCATAAAATCGGTAGCGTATAGAATTATTTTATAACTACTTAAGGAAGAACCGATGCACCTCTACTATTCCTGGCTGTTGCGGGCGAAAGGCATGCTATGCATATGCAAAAAAAAATTATTACGGGTAGGAACAGTTGGAGTAGCAATAAAAGGCTGAAACTGCATAGAGAGTGATTGCAAAAGAAGCAATAATTTATTTGTAAGAGTATCCAGTAAATAAGATTCTTATTTGGTTCCGAGAAAATTTTCTCGAATATGATTACCTTCGAATCTCTGTATCATGGAAGTGCGGAAAGGGTACTATGGGTTGTTTTTCTTGACGCCTATCCACGGATTTTGAGCAGGAGATGCTTCCGCGAGAGCATCCACAACGAATGATTTATATCAACAATCAATTATTCTCCGATTGAACTATTTCCTAATAACAAGGAAATCCAGTGAGAATAGTAAAATTTGGTTATACTAATGTCATTATTTTATAAATGTTCGTTTCCGAAAAAAATTGTAAGAGCAAATGGGGAATAAATAGTTGTACCTAATACTATAGAAAAGTACCCTTATTTTCTCTTTATTATACTAAGTAAGTTCAAATGAGTAATTTATAAAAGGATAGAATTATAAATGTAAAGGTAAATAATATTCGTTTTAGCATGATCAGTTATATAAGGCGGATCGGGCGAGAGGAAAGTTGAGTCATGTCACAATGCACCAGAGTATAAATAAACTTTATCTTACATATTGTTGGTATACTATTGGATAATGGAGTGGGGATAGATTGCAAGCAAAAAAATTCTACTCTTACGTGGTATTGTTTTCAAGGTTTTACGCAAAGCAATAATTACTATGCCAAAATTAATTGTAAAGTAATAAAGTAATTTGTTGGGCTATACCACTGAGAGGGAAAAGTTTTAAATTCTAGAAAATAATTTAATTAATTAATATTTGTATATTATTCAATAATATAATTCTCTCAATTATACAACTATTTCTTGGTGGAAAAAAGAATTTTTTATTCTTATTTTCCCTGCATTCATTCCTTTAGTCATTTCAAGTGTATAAGGTGATGAAGAAGTAATTGACTTAACAAAAAAATAGTAAACTTGACTTATTATATTCTAGATTAGTGGGCTATCCTAGTATTGAAGTTTACTGAAAATCATAGATGTAAATTCTTCGGAATTATTCAATATTTTTCTCCTTTCATTTCGTAGTATAATCATTTGTGGCTAGGAGTGGATAAGCATCTACTGAACCAAGAGTATAAACTGGATATTGTACTAAATACAGTAATTATTATTTTCCATGTCGCCCAAGTAAAAGTGAAGGTGAGCGCAGAATAAAAAAAATGAAGCTTTTTTTTGTCAAAAATAAGGAGCTTTTCATTCCTTCTTCTTCTCCATCCCAATGCTCGTCAAACGAATAAATTAAAATGGGATAAGTCAATAAAATTAAACATTTTTTATTTATCCTCCCACTATTTTTCGTAAGTCGGAAAACATTTTTTTCTTCGGAATAGAAACATATCAATGTATATATATATATATATTTTTTTTTTATTTTCCCTCACAAAACAAAGATGTATAATTATTTACTTGAATGAAGTGGGGATAATAAAAACTACTCCTAATTAATTATTGGTAAGGATCTTAAAGATTCGAGGAGAATAATCAATATTGAGTCAAAGGAATATTTAAAATTCTCGTGAGAAGCACTGATAAGAAAAGAAAAGCTTACCTACCTTCTGAAAATTTTAATGAATCTGTTCCGTAACCAGGCATGGATCTTTTTCATAGTAAGTAAATGCTTTGAGCCAGGGAAGAAACTATATAGAAATATCTATGTATTCTACATTAAATAAAAAAAATTTGAAGTAAGGGGCAAAGAAGGAAAATTATCTGTATATAATCAAAAATTGTATTTGAAAATGATTCCTTGGTAGGATGAGGTGCTTAGAAATGGTTAAAGTAGTTGAATGGGAGAATTACTGCGACTATAGCCATCGGAAAATCCTCCGAAGAACCTAAAGGTTTATTTGATAGCATGGATGACTGGTTAAGGAGAGACCGTTTCGTATCCGTGGGTTGGTCCGGTTTACTGCTCTTCCCCTGCGCCTACTTCTCACTAGGTGGATGGTTCACGGGTACAACCTTTGTAACCTCATGGTATACCCATGGATTGGCTAGTTCTTATTTAGAAGGTTGCAACTTTTTAACCGCCGCAGTTTCAACTCCTGCTAATAGTTTATCACATTCTTTGCTGCTACTGTGGGGTCCTGAAGCACAAGGAGATTTTACTCGTTGGTGTCAATTAGGTGGTCTATGGACCTTTGTGGCTCTCCACGGTGCTTTTGCTTCAATCGGTTTTATGTCGCGCCAATTCGAGCTCGCTCGATCTGTACAATTGCGTCCTTATAACGCAATTGCATTTTCTGCTCCAATTGCTGTTTCTGTTTCCGTATTCTCAATTTACCCATTGGGTCAGTCTGGTTGGTTCTTCGCACCCAGCTTTGGTGTAGCAGCTATATTTCGATTCATCCTGTTTTTCCAAGGTTTTCATAATTGGACTTTAAACCCATTTCATATGATGGGAGTTGCTGGAGTATTGGGTGCTGCTCCTTTATGCGCCATCCACGGTGCTACTGTCGAAAATACATTATTTGAAGATGGTGATGGTGCAAATACATTCCGTGCTTTTAACCCAACACAATCTGAAGAAACTTATTCCATGGTTACCGCTAACCGCTTCTGGTCCCAAATCTTCGGTGTTGCTTTTTCCAACAAACGTTGGTTGCACTTCTTCATGCTATTCGTACCAGTAACTGGATTATGGATGAGCGCTATCGGAGTAGTGGGTCTAGCCTTGAATCTACGGGCATATGACTTTGTTTCCCAGGAGATCCGTGCAGCAGAAGATCCAGAATTTGAAACTTTTTATACTAAAAATATTCTTTTGAACGAAGGTATTCGTGCTTGGATGGCGGCTCAGGATCAGCCTCATGAAAATCTTGTATTCCCCGAGGAGGTTCTACCCCGTGGAAACGCTCTTTAATGGAACTTTAGCCCTGGGTGGTCGTGATCAAGAAACCACTGGTTTTGCTTGGTGGGCTGGCAATGCTAGACTTATCAACTTATCTGGTAAATTACTTGGTGCTCACGTAGCTCATGGCGGATTAATCGTGTTTTGGGCTGGAGCGATGAACTTATTTGAAGTGGCTCATTTTGTTCCAGAAAAGCCTATGTATGAACAGGGATTGATTCTACTTCCCCATCTAGCTACTTTAGGATGGGGAGTAGGTCCTGGTGGAGAAGTTGTAGATATTTTTCCATACTTCGTATCTGGAGTACTCCACTTAATCTCTTCCGCAGTTTTAGGTTTTGGAGGTATCTACCACGCAATTATTGGACCCGAAACTTTGGAAGAGTCTTTTCCATTTTTTGGTTATGTATGGAAAGATAAGAACAAAATGACTACAATTTTAGGTATTCATTTAATCTTGTTAGGTGCTGGTGCTTTTCTTTCAGTGCTCAAAGCTTTGTATTTTGGAGGTGTATACGATACGTGGGCTCCCGGTGGTGGAGATGTAAGAAAAATTACGAATCTTACTCTTAATCCAAGTGTTGTATTTGGTTATTTACTAAAATCACCTTTTGGTGGAGAGGGATGGATAGTTAGTGTGGACAATCTAGAAGATATAATTGGGGGACATGTATGGTTAGGTTCCATTTGTATCTTTGGTGGAATCTGGCACATCTCAACCAAACCCTTTGCATGGGCTCGTCGCGCTTTTGTATGGTCCGGAGAAGCTTACTTGTCCTACAGTCTAGGAGCTCTTTCCGTCTTTGGTTTTATCGCTTGTTGTTTTGCTTGGTTTAACAACACAGCTTATCCTAGCGAATTTTATGGTCCTACCGGTCCGGAAGCCTCTCAAGCTCAAGCTTTTACTTTTTTAGTTAGGGACCAACGGCTTGGGGCTAACGTAGGTTCTGCCCAAGGACCCACTGGTTTGGGTAAATATCTTATGCGTTCTCCTACCGGAGAAATTATTTTTGGAGGAGAAACAATGCGCTTCTGGGATCTTCGCGCTCCATGGTTAGAACCTCTAAGAGGTCCTAATGGCTTGGATCTTAGTAAGTTGAAGAAAGATATACAGCCTTGGCAGGAACGACGATCGGCAGAGTATATGACTCATGCTCCTCTAGGTTCTTTGAACTCTGTGGGTGGGGTAGCCACCGAAATTAATGCAGTAAACTATGTTTCTCCCCGAAGTTGGTTAGCCACCTCCCATTTCGTTTCAGGATTTTTCTTCTTCGTAGGTCACCTATGGCACGCGGGGAGAGCCCGTGCAGCTGCAGCCGGATTTGAGAAAGGAATTGACCGTGATTTTGAACCTGTCCTTTCCACGACACCCCTTAATTAAGGGAATGATTTAATAATGAAGATGGAAGAGCCAGAATTAATTCCAGCTTCTGTGAGACAGATAAAAACTTTTTTTCTAAAAAAAAAAGACTTTTTTTTTTGTAAGTTCCCCATGAAGGCTCGGCTGCAGAAAGCCGAGCTAAGAATCTATTTTATAAACAATTATATTTCCTGGAATTACTTTTTTAGGAGAGGATGAAGAAGGGATAATAAAAGGAGAGAGAGGGATTCGAACCCTCGATAGTATTGAAAAATACTATACCGGTTTTCAAGACCAGGGCTATAAACCACTCGGCCATCTCTCCTAAAAACTAATTATAAGTTACTTTTTCAGGTAATACTTATAATACCTGTTAATACATAATAATTAATAATAGTGAATAAATTTACTATGCAAAAAATAGAATATTTGGCTGGGAAAGAAATGCAAAAAAAATTATACTTTTGGTTGGGAGGAATCCAAATATTTTTTGAGGGGAAGTGAAAGAAGCTAACGAAGCTTTATTACAAGTATAATCAAAATTACAAGTATAATCAAATCAGATTATTTTGATGATGCATTCGACCCAGTTACCAAGATTTATGTTAGATAGGGATCAGACGGTACAATCTATTCTATATTGTTAAAGGTTCGGGAAATCACAACCATGACTATTGCTTTTCAGTTGGCTGTGTTTGCATCAATTGCAATTCCATTTATTCTAGTAATTGGTGTGCCCGTCGTGCTTGCCTCTCCTGATGGTTGGTCAAGTAGCAGAAATGTTGTATTTTCAGGTGCTTCATCATGGATTGGATTAGTTTTCCTAGTAGGTATCCCTAACTCTCTCATATCTTAAGTTTTTAATAATTTTAAAATCGCAATATTCCCTCCCTTGGTTGAATTGAGGTATTTAAAACAGGTACTGAGGCACAAAAAACGTGTTCCAGGGGGGGGGAGGTTCGTTTAATTATTGATCTCCTATAATCTGGAATGACTAAGATGAGTAATTCGAATTTGTACAACTCATAAGAAAAAATGGTTGGCTATACATAAGTGAATCTATGCGTATATAATAAAAATTAAGTAAATTTTAGTTGCGGGTATGGTTTAATGGTAAAATTCCTCCTTGCCAAGGAGAAGATGCGGGTTCGATTCCCGCTACCCGCCCATCCTCAAAAAAATGGAATATACATGAAATATAGGATTTAGCATAATCTTAGGTTTGTTCTCCTACGTAGTTTCCGAAAAACTTTGTGGAAATTAATAAACTATGAAGAACTAAAAATTTAAGTATTTGGCGGAGACGGGATTTGAACCCGTGACCTCAAGGTTATGAGCCTCGCGAGCTACCAAGCTGCTCTACTCCGCGCAATTCATGAATGTTTAATAGAATAATAGTATAAAGTGCATTTACCAAACAAGTAATATTTCTAAATTTCATAAAGAATCCCCCAACAAGTTGGGGGATTACCAATTGCATCTGCATATTATACGCCCAAATTTTCTGAAGAATTTTATTACCAACTGGATTTTATTACCCCAGGTAACAAACATGCATGGGCCATCTCACGAAGTACATGCCTGGATAAACCAAAGTCTCGATAGTTGGCTCTGGATCTTCCGGTCAACAAACAACGACGATGAAGACGTGTTGGTGCACTATTACGTGGTAAAGATTGTAATTTTTCAGAAATTTCCCATTTTTCATCTAATAATGAAGCTTCGCTCATCCTTTTCTTCAAATAAAGACGAATAGAATGGTATTTTTGTTTCAATTCCTGCCTCTTCTTTTCCCTCTGGATAAGACTCTTTTTTGCCATGATGGTTCAACTAATGAATTAAATTCCTTTTGTAAAATTCAAAAAAATGTAATGAAATACTTTTTTGCTCAGATTCATTATCGTAATTATTTCTATTATTCCACCCCCCCCCCTCCGTTAAATAAAGTTAGATCGAGCCCCTATCAGAAGCAAAGGTAGGCTCGATCCACCCAATGAAATTCATCTCAATAAAGATGATGATTAGCCAAATTTGCCTGATGTAGAAGCAATTAGGAAAGCCGCGTAAGTGAAAATATAACCTACGGAAAAATGAGCTAATCCAACTAATCTTGCTTGAACAATAGAAAGAGCTACCGGTTTGTCCTTCCAGCGCACTAAATTAGCTAGAGGTGTACGCTCATGAGCCCATGCTAGAGTTTCAATGAGTTCTTGCCAGTATCCACGCCAAGATATGAGAAACATAAATCCAATGGCCCGTACGAGATGTCCAAATAAAAACATCCATGCCCAGACGGATAAACTGTTCATACCAAATGGATTATATCCATTGATAAGTTGTGAAGGGTTTAACCACAGGTAATCTCTCAACCATCCCATTAAATAAGTGGAAGACTCATTAAATTGAGCTACATTTCCTTGCCATAAGGTTATATGTTTCCAATGCCAGTAAAGTGTAACCCATCCAATAGTGTTTAACATCCAGAAGACTGCCAAATAGAAAGCATCCCAGGCTGAAATATCACAGGTCCCACCTCGTCCCGGACCATCGCAAGGAAAACTATAACCAAATTCTTTCTTATCTGGCATTAACTTGGAGCCACGTGCGTCTAAAGCACCTTTTACTAGAATTAACGTGGTTGTGTGCAAACCTAGAGCAATGGCATGATGAACCAAAAAATCTCCGGGACCTATAGTTAAGAATAGCGAATTACTATTATTATTGATAGTATCCAACCAACCGGGTAACCATATGCTTTGACCAGCATTGAAAGCTGGACTATTTGCTGAAGATAAGAGTACATCAAAACCATATAAAGCCTTGCCATGAGCGGATTGGATCCATTGAGCAGATACGGGTTCAATCAAGATTTGTTTTTCTGGAGTACCAAAAGCAAGCATAACATCATTATGCACATAGAGTCCTAAGGTGTGAAACCCTAGAAATAAACTAGCCCAACTTAAATGAGATATGATTGCTTCTTTGTGTTCCAACATTCTTGCCAATACATTACCTTCATTTTGTTCTGGGTTATAATCCCTGATAAGAAAGATAGCTCCATGAGCAAATGCGCCTGTCATAATAAACCCAGCAATGTATTGATGATGAGTATATAATGCAGCTTGAGTAGTAAAGTCTTGTGCTATAAATGCATAAGCAGGTAAAGAATACATGTGTTGAGCTACCAAAGAAGTAATAACTCCTAGAGAAGCTAAAGCAAGACCCAATTGAAAGTGAAGAGAATTATTAATTGTATCATAAAGGCCCTTGTGACCACGTCCTAATCGGCCCCCCGGAGGAGTATGTGCTTCTAGGATTTCCTTCATACTATGCCCAATCCCAAAGTTAGTTCTATACATATGACCAGCAATGATAAAAACAACTGCAATTGCTAAGTGATGATGAGCAATATCAGTCAGCCATAAACTTTGGGTCTGTGGGTGAAATCCCCCAAGAAAAGTTAGAATAGCAGTACCTGCTCCTTGAGAAGTACCAAATAAGTGACTACTTGAATCAGCGTTTTGGGCATAAACACTCCACTGACCCGCAAAAAAAGGCCCTAGACCCTGGGGGTGTGGTAATGCAGTTAGTAGATTATCCCATCTTACGTGTTCACCTCTTGATTCAGGAATAGCGACATGAACCAAATGCCCTGTCCAGGCCAAAGAGCTTACTCCGAAAAGTCCCGACAAATGATGATTAAGACGAGATTCAGCATTTTTGAACCATGAAACACTTGGTTTCCACTTAGGTTGTAGATGCAACCAACCTGCTATTAGAAAAATAGCGGAAAGAATTAGTAAAGAAAGAGCTCCAGTATAAAGATCTTGATTGGTACGCAATCCGATTGTGTACCACCATTGATAAACACCGGGATAAGCAATATTAACTGGACCAGAGGCCCCTCCTCGAGTAAACGCTTCTATAGCTGGTTGACCAAAATGAGGGTCCCATATTGCATGAGCAATAGGTCTTACATGCAAAGGATCTTGTATCCATGCTTCAAAATTACCTTGCCAAGCTACGTGAAATAAATTACCGGAAGTCCACAGGAAGATTATGGCTAACTGACCAAAGTGAGAAGCAAAAATCTTTTGGTAGAGACGTTCCTCAGTAATATTATCATGGCTTTCGAAGTCATGTGCGGTAGCGATACCAAACCAAATACGACGAGTAGTTGGGTCTTGAGATAGGCCCTGGCTGAACCTTGGAAATCTGGATGCCATAATGCTTTTCAAATCCTCCTAGCCATTATCCTACTGCAATAATTCTTGCTAGGAAGAATGCCCATGTTGTGGCAATTCCACCCAGAAGGTAATGAGCTACTCCTACAGCACGGCCTTGTACAATACTCAAAGCCCTAGGCTGGATAGCAGGAGCAACTTTTAATTTGTTGTGAGCCCAAACTATAGATTCGATAAGTTCTTGCCAGTACCCGCGACCACTGAATAGGAACATCAAACTGAAAGCCCAAACAAAGTGAGCACCCAGGAATGGGAGACCATATGCAGATAACGAGGAACCATGAGATTGGATTACTTGGGAAGCCTGTGCCCATAAAAAGTCACGGAGCCATCCGTTGATGGTAATTGAACTTTGTGCAAAGTTTCCCCCTGTAATATGAGTTACTATTTTTTGGTCGCTTACACTACCCCAAACATCAGATTGCATTTTCCAGCTAAAATGAAATATTACTACAGAAATTGCATTGTACATCCAAAATAACCCTAAGAAAACATGATCCCAAGCAGATACTTGACATGTACCTCCTCTTCCGGGTCCATCGCAAGGGAAACGAAAACCAAGATTAGCTTTATCGGGTATCAAACGGGAACTGCGAGCAAATAAAACACCTTTTAGTAAGATTAATACGGTTACGTGGATAGTAAATGCATGAATGTGGTGTACCAAAAAGTCTGCGGTTCCTAGCGGAATTGGTAATAAAGCCACTTTGCCGCCTACTGCTACTAAGTCGATGCCTCCCCAGGTTAAGCTGGTGCTTGCCGCCGCATTAGGAGCTGTGGAAAAAGGTGCTACAGCATGAGTATTCTGCACCCATTGGGCAAATATAGGTTGTAATTGTATAGCAGTATCCGAAAACATGTCTTGAGGACGTCCCAAAGCACTCATAGTATCATTATGGATGTACAAGCCGAAGCTATGGAAACCTAAGAAAATACATGCCCAGTTAAGGTGTGATACTATTGCATCACGGTGTCGAAGAACACGATCCAATAAATTATTGTATTGAGTGGTTGGATCGTAGTCCCTTACCATAAAGATGGCTGCATGTGCAGCAGCTCCGACCACGAGAAATCCACCGATCCACATGTGATGTGTAAACAAAGAGAGTTGGGTACCATAGTCAGTAGCTAAGTATGGATAAGGAGGCATGGAATACATATGGTGAGCCACTACGATTGTTAAAGAACCTAGCATAGCTAAGTTAAGAGCTAATTGGGCATGCCATGAGGTGGTAAAAATTTCATAAAGGCCTTTGTGACCCTCACCCGTAAATGGACCTTTATGAGCTTCTAAAATTTCTTTCAGGCTATGGCCAATGCCCCAATTGGTTCTATACATGTGACCAGCTATTAAAAAAAGAACTGCAATAGCTAAATGATGATGGACTGTATCGGTTAGCCACAAACCTCCTGTTACTGGATTTAGTCCCCCGCGAAAAGTTGAGAAATCTGAGTATTCTGACCAATTCAAAGTAAAGAATGGAGTTAATCCTTTAGCAAAACTTGGATAAAGTTGAGTCATAAGATCACGATTCAGAATAAATTCATGAGGAAGAGGTATTTCTTTAGCATCTACTCCAGCGTCCAGAAGTTGGTTAATAGGTAAAGAAACGTGTACTTGGTGTCCTGCCCATGATAAAGAACCTAATCCTAATAGTCCTGCTAGATGATGATTTAGCATGGATTCCACATCTTGGAACCAAGTTAATTTGGGAGCGGCTTTGTGGTAGTGGAACCAACCGGCGAAAAGCATTAGCGCTGCGAAAATCAATCCACCAATTGCGGTGGAGTAAAGTTGTAATTCACTAGTTATTCCGGAGGCTCGCCAAATTTGAAAAAAGCCGGAAGTTATTTGTATTCCCTGAAAACCCCCACCCACATCTCCATTGAGAATTTCCTGACCTACTATTGGCCAAACAACCTGAGCACTGGGTTTAACGTGAGTAGGATCACTAAGCCATGCTTCATGATTGGAGAAACGAGCCCCGTGGAAGTACATACCACTTAGCCAAATAAAAATAATGGCTAGTTGACCGAAATGAGCACTAAATACTTTGCGAGAAATCTCTTCCAAATCATTAGTATGGCTGTCAAAATCATGAGCATCAGCATGTAAGTTCCAGATCCAAGTGGTAGTACTAGGACCCTTCGCTAGAGTCCTGGAGAAATGTCCGGGTTGAGCCCATTTTTCGAAAGAAGTTTTTACGGGATCCCTTTCTACCGCAATCTTGACTTCTGGTTCCGGTGAACGAATAGTCATCGAGGTTCTCCTCTTTCCAGACGAGGCATAGAAAAAACCCGCCAAGATTCATTAGTAAACTTATGAGAGCTATACATCTTCCAACCTTTTTTTCCCTTTCCCAGTTCGTAACTAGGGCAACTATGACACAGAAGTTACTGGGGGCAGGTATTCAAAATTATTGTTACACATATCAAAGGTGCTTAATGGACCGTTTCACTTTAAAACGGTTCGTTTCTAGCCCATACACCATGAATATAAGGTACGTAATACATGTATCATAATATGATGATAGATAGGATGACACACATATTTCTGTTGTATATACAGGGTATACACTCAGTATACTTAGTTATTCATGCAATAATTACAAATATGATTTGGTTAATTTGGTTGTGTTCCACCGGATCTTCCCTAATTCTATTCAAACAAATACCTATTATTTGATGAGCATCCATAAAAATTTTTTTATGGATGCTTGTTGACCCGATTAGTCCCTATAAAATGGTAGAATATAATTTAACTGAATAGAATAACACTTATTACCAATTTATTATATTCCTTATTCCGAATATACAGAAGATTTTCAAGGATTGGTTATAATTCTACGTAACTAATCCTTAAGACGTCCCGTAATTTTTAACCAATTCTGTGCTTCAATATAATTGCCTGGAGCCAGTAATACGGCTTGTTTCCAATGATCGGCAGCTTTACCGAACCAAGCTTCGGAAGTTTCAAAATCTCCTTGTTGAATGGCTTGTTCTCCTCGGTCGGGATAGGTCATTCCAATAAAGTTCCTTCCCTGAGAACCGTACTTGAGGGTTTCCTACCTCATACGGCTCTATTAACTATATTCCATCCTTTATTATGTGCATTAATATATAAGTAAAAATTAAAACAATTTTTTTGCAAATAATAAAATGTTTTCACAATTTATTGTAACGCAAAGACTAAATTCAGTTAATGAAATGAGTTTTCAATTGAGCCTTAAATAAGGAATCGAATTTTGTCTTTTCTCCTACCAATAAAAAGGGTAAGGTCCCAAAGTACAAATTGATATTTTGTACAAATGTAATTTTTTTCCAAATGGTAACTATCCTACTTATATATGGAGAATCTCTAAAAAAAATACTTAATTAATAATACAATTTTTTTATTATCAATAAGTATTTAATCCCTTTAGGATCTGATGCTACACCGCTGTTCAATAGCTCATTGGATCAACCCTATTACACAAGTTAATTCTGTATGAGTGAACAGATTATACCGTATCAGCCCGAGCTTTCAATAATTGATCCTTACGGTGCTTCTCTTTTTAATTAATTAAATTACCTTATCCATGGAGTATATAGGCTTTACTTATTCTGTCACGTACAGGCTCCCATGAACGAACAAGTTTATTGATCTACAGCTAATAAAAACCATTACTTAATGGTAAATATGTGGAAAACCTCCATTTATTTGTAGTGGTTCTAAACTAGTGAATTCTATACTATGGATAGTCGCACGTAATGACAGATCACAGCCATATTATTAAAAGCTTGTGGCAAGGATGGATTTCTTTCCAATGCCTGAAAATAATATTCTAAAGCCCTTGCATGTTCCCCATTACTTGTATGAATAAGGCCTATGTTATGTAGTATGTAACTTCGATCATAAGGGTCAATTTCTAGACGCATGGCTTCATAATAATTTTGTGAGGCTTCCGCATATTCTCCTTCAGATTGAGCCGACATTCGTTACGGTTGTTCATTAAACGGAAATGAGCCCCGCTTCAAAACCGTACGTGGGATTTTCACCTCATACGGCTTGTCCTGCGTAGTGTATAATAAAGGAAACAATTTATAAAATTTGTAGAGATTCTTACCCAAAATCATAAACTGTCAGGGGCTAGTGTATTCATAATTAATCTCTAGCCATCCTTCTTGCTAAGATTATTCCCTATCACTGGTGACATAAATAAAAACTTCAACAATTTCTTTGTTCTCAACGCTTGGTCTTTCCTAGGGATTTGCTACCTCGACAATCTCCGATGGTTATATGGGTATCCAAAATACAAACGAGATGGAAGTTTGTTGTCCCAACCATATATTTGTTATTAGCCGTTAGTAAACGGATAATACATATGAATTATAACGAAGCCTTTGTGTTGTCGATTCCTACACGTAGTGCTTTTCCCCTTACGCGTGTCTATAAACGAATAGACTTTTACTAGAAAAGTTTATTCTTTTTTTTTTACAGGTTCAACCTCCCGCTCAATACCATAATTCATGATAAATTAAAGCATCTGAGGTTGCATCAACCGAGGATACACGGCAGAAGGAATTGTTTAATATTCGTGGAAACCACCTTCACCAAGCGTGAGTTTCATGTAATAAAATATTATCATGTTTTGCTTTACAATGAGTATTCATTGGATCAAAATCAAATCGCACCATCTCTGTAATAAGTAAATGCTTTTTTTTCCCCCTGAGTAGTTGGAATTACTTGTAATGAAGTATCTGCTACGAGTGTAAAAGTTTTATCAATAAAATTATCGTTTCTTTGAGATCTAGGCATAATTATTTCTAATTTTTTCGTGAAATTTTTCTCATTATTCTGTTTGGGAATTCATAAAAGAATAAAAAGAATCTTTTGGTATTTTATACCGTGAAATTTATCTATTCTTCCGAATTGGAAGTATGTGAAGACACTCGTATCCGATCCTTTTATGACAAATTGTTCATTCTCGTTTTTACTCCTCCGATTACCCCACTTATTACAATTATTTAATAATGAACAATTATTTAATAAGTATAAGATTGATTAAACAGTCGAGAAAAACATTGATAAATTCTGTATATACATATATATAATAAATAAATGAATTATTAGTTTTTCCAATTTAATCTTGTTTTTCAATCCTACCCTTAGCTTTAGAAGTATTATTTCCAAATAAAGTAAAATCATTAAAAGTTATCAATTCATTATTGGGATTTTTGGGAGTGAATAGGAAAAGTAAAAAAATGTTGAAATTTTTATTCATTATTTTTTATTAATTATCCTAAGTTATTCCCAAAATAATTATTTTTTTACTTCGTTCTGGGGGATCCACAACTAATTCTACTTCGGTATTAATCACTACTATAAATATATTGCTATTCAGTAAAAATGTGTAATAGACTGAAGATATGCTGCAGGAAAGATGGCCGAGTGGTTTAAGGCGTAGCATTGGAAATGCTATGTAAGCTCTTGCTTACCGAGGGTTCGAATCCCTCTCTCTCCGCTGTATCTACACTTCGATTCTATCAAGATATACTCGATAACTTTATTTATTACTAATTTTTTCCTCCCCGCCTAACCTGCATAATAATTATTGTTCGTGATAATTCTCACCCAATTTATTGTCTTAAGTATGACAAAAAAATTAATTAATTTTTTCTTTTTTTACTTCTCCATCCGGGACACGGGGGGTAGTGTAGAATACAAGAGAGAAGCATATAATAATACTTTAGTGAATAATAAAATTGTAATGGGATACAGAAGAATATAGAAAAATACTAAATTGAAGTTTTATATAGATTTGAGTTTCATGCAGAAATTCTATTCATATAGGAAATTATTATGAAAAAAAAAATTAATATATATATTCTTTTCCTTCTTCCCCTCAAGCTTTACGGGAATAATATTCCACAACTAGCAATTCGTTAATATTCAAATCAATTGATTCACGATCTACTATTTTATTAACCAATCCCACACTCTGTAGTGAATGGAGAGTCAAATGATTTGGTATTTTATATGTCTGAGAAAATTCATAATTTTTCGTGATTCTAGCTCGGGATTCCGGCCGATCCCTTGTAGTAATAATATCTTTGGGTTTGCAACGATAACTCGGTACGTTTATTGCACGATTATTGACCAAAATATGTTTATGGTTAACCAATTGTCTCGCTCCAGGAATGGTGGGGGCCATACCCAATCGGAAAATAATATTATCTAGACGCATTTCGAGTAATTGTAATAATACTTGGCCCGTTGAGCCTTTGGCTCTTCTAGCTATACGAACATATTTAAGTAATTGTTGCTCGGCCAATCCATGATGAAAACGCAATTTTTGTTTTTCCTCCAAACGAATACAATATTGAGAAACTTTTTTATTAGGAGTAGATTTATTAATATAATCAGGTTTTAACTTGGGTGTTTTACGAGTCAGTCCTGGTAATTCCCCTAGACGACGTATTATTTTTAAACGAGGTCCTCGATAACGGGACATAAAAACTCCTTATTTATTTTGCAAAAAAAATTGGTGAAAGAAGAGGCGGTACGAACTATTACCGATAATAAAAAAAAATATTTGATCTTGGGGGGGGAAGAGTAAAAAAAGTAAAAGAAAAAATTCCATTTACAAATCGAATCATTTTATAAAAAATTATTTCATTTTTTTTATTCTTCAATCATTCCCTTATTAAGAATCTATAGTATCTTAACAGAAACTTGGTGAACGAACAAATGTAAGAAAAATAAATAATTATTATTATAATTCTTCAATTTTTGCAAATAATTGGGAGAGCAGGGAGGTAGAAGATGGGGAAGCCGGCTATCGGAATCGAACCGATGACCATCGCATTACAAGTGCGATGCTCTAACCTCTGAGCTAAGCAGGCTTTATTAGTAAGAGCAATCATACCACTCTTTTATTCTTTTCTTCCTCCAAAAAAATTCCCTTTTATAATTATTATATTAGCTGATATTATTGGCTACCCAATCCTGGCAATGCAATAATATGGCGAATCATATCGAAACATAACTAAGTATTATTAATAATCACGATTATATAATTCCAATGGATTATCTCAATTTGATGAAGGAAATAAAATAACCCTTATTTTATTCTTGGAGAAAAAACAAAAGCATTGCGCAAAAACTGAAAGAATACTATAATAATATTTGATTATACTAATAAGAATAGCATTAAACAAATATGTTATTTTCTCTTTCATCATCAAGAATAAAATAAAAAAAAAAAGGGGGGGTATGGCGAAATCGGTAGACGCTGCGGACTTGATTTAATTGAGCCTTAGTTTAGGAACTTACTAAATGATAGCTTTCAGATTCGGGGAAACCTTAGTAGAAGGGGTAGGCGATCCTGAGCCAAATCCTGTTTAGCAAATGGCGGGGGATAGGTGCAGAGACTCGATGGGGGCCATCCTAATGACTGATTGTCTTCCGACTAATACTGTGTTGTATCATATTCATGTAATAAATCCTTGGAGTTCAAAATACTATTGGGCGTGAATCATATTGAAAAACTTGAATTATGTTGTGGGTCCAACCAATGAGTAGACACTCGATTGAGCCCATTCAAAATGCAAAATTATTTATTATTTTTCTGTCACCAAGTAATTATTATCTCAATATTTTTTTTATTCTTCAGTAGTTACTGCAATACAACGGATAAGTTTTTAGTAGATGATCAGACGAGGATAAAGGTAGAGTCCGGTTTTTAGTGCTGATCCCAGCAACGATGCGAATCGTAGTAAAAAGAAAATTCGTTGGCTTTATAGACCGTGAGGGTTCGAGTCCCTCTACCCCCATAATAAAATTTATGATTTATCTTGACATATAACAATGTATCTATTATATTTAATATAATAATATGATGTTCCTAGATTTGATGAGGACCTTAAACCCTCCATTAATACTCATGAAGTGGTGGTATTATGTTATTAGGCTAAATGAGGACTTTGAATCCTCCATTGATATTCACGAAGTAGTGATATTACTTTGTTTTTATTAGGTTAAATGAGGACTTTAAACCCTCCATTGATCTTGGTAATAAAAAGTAATATTGATATTATGTTATTAAACTCTTCATGGCTCTACTAACTATTAGTTGAGCTTATTTTTTTTCTTGGATCCACACGAGTACTTCAAATATTTTAATAATGTTTTTAATATGTGAGGATTGGTAAAAATTATGATCTATTACTGATTGTTCACCCCCTTCAATAAAAGTAAGACCATATTTAATCTCTTCATTAGCACCACATTCCTTAGCGGTGCCTCAGGCTGTAGATAGGTACTGGATAGACGACGGAAATGCCGCCTCTGTTGACACAATTACTTCATAGTAATGTTTGCAACTATGAATGAGATAATTCTCATCATAAATTGAAAAGTAGGTAATAGAGTTTCTTCCACAAGGGAAGATCCCAAATTTGATTGGCACGATTACTTTGAAGTAATCGTGTTGTTGGGTACTGGTATAAACTGTAAATTATCCGTTTGGCACCACTAAAAAGTAGTAGCCATGTTTTCAAGTTCGTATGAAGATCATAAATATTTTATGGATCTTCCCCGGGTACTCCGTTTCATCTCGTCATACTGTTCCTCCGGGACCAAAGATTTTCTTCAATTTGTACTTCAACACTCGGCATTAAATTTAATAAAGTGTAAAGGGATCTTCTTAACTAAAAATGAAGTGGCTACGTAAAAAGTGGACTCAATCTTTTATTTATTATCCTAACTTACAAATTTTGGAGAATATAATCATAATTTTCTTTCCCTGGACAGGAGGGAATAATAGAAAAACTACTTAAATTTTATTAGCTTTCTATATATATATAAGGATAAGTTAGTTACGAGAGGGATTCGATTTTATTCTTGTAGTACATAGGATTAGCCCCTTCCAGTATGGGAGTAAAATCCATAATGAAAGACAATAATTTTTTTGTGGATAGAAACCAAAATTTAAATAGTTTTTTTTATTTATGGGATAATCCTATTCTTTTTTATTCGCCAAATTATCCTCGAATTAGAAAATTTATCCCAATATAATATTTATTTTATTCGTTTGTGTTCGCCCCCCCAAAAGGATCTTTTCAAAGGAGTATAACGTCTTGTATTACTAAGATTAATATTTAGTTACTCAGAACTTTAATAAATAGATAGATAAAAAATTTTCTTCCTACTCTAAAGTTTTACCTTCCCCACATCCAAAGCAAATTCATTTTTAGCTCTTACTAGTAAGTAGGGAGTTCAATCTCTAGTTTTGTCAGTAGAGCAAAAGATTCTCGATCCTTTGCTCCACCAGCCGGGATAGCTCAGTCGGTAGAGCAGAGGATTGAAAATCCTTGTGTCACCAGTTCAAATCTGGTTCTTGGCAAACTACCAATAATTACATCACTTGAAGACAGATTTTCTGAGTATAATTATAAATTAAATTTCTCCAATTCAATTTATGATTATCCAATAAAAATTCATCATATTTTTTCCACTTTTTACCCAGTTACAATTTTTCCATCTTTATTCTACTCCGAAGAGGCTCTGAGTTCCAACGCTGGCGGCTTGAGAATTCAAAGTAATAAAGCTATCAAAATGAGAGAAATAAATGTAATTTTTTATTAACAAAATTAATATCATAAGTTAAATATTACTCTTTTTTTATGTATAGTGCCTAACCTTAGGTGAATAAACAAATCAATTTTGTTAGATAAAAAGGAGGAAGGAGGTTCTCCTTCTTGTAAATGGATAGAACTACGCTGTGCCATTGACAAAGGAAAAGCCCCTCCTTCCAATAGTATTTTGTTACGAAAATAATAAAAAATTATTGGTGCAATATTAGGAAATAGTTGCTGCAATAATTTTTTACTATTGTTCCTACTTGAAGAGAATCTTGTAGCTCGTGAGAATTAGGCACAATATAATCTTTGCGTAAAGGCCAACCAATCCAAGTATCGGGCATTAATATACGTTTAAGATGTGGATGATTTTCATAAGTGATTCCCGACATATCATATGATTCCCGTTCCTGAAAATCAGCGCTTTTCCAGATCCAGAAAACAGATGGTATTTTAGGATCTTCTCTTGGAACAAAAACTTTTATACATAATTCTTCAGGTTGATCCAAATCATCTTGTATTCTTGTGAGATGATATACACTAACCAATGCACCACCAGGGGCTACATCATAGGCGCACTGGGAACGAGGATAATTAGAACCATAAGCGTATGGAGCGACAGCTACAGAAGGCCAATCTCTAGATTTGATTTGTAGAGTTTCCACGCCTTGATAATCAAAACCCAAAGGTCTATGAGCTAACTTATGCTTGGCTAGCCAAGTGGATAATCGACCCCGCATTTTATTATTATTCGTAGAAATACTTGCAGAAATGTTTAACATATTAATAATTAGAGTTTTCAAATTTTGCTCTATGGCTTGTCTATCGCTACTGGATCCCCTTCATCCATTGATTCTTGAAAAGATACCGCCGAGCCTTTGTATTCATCAGTTGTTTCATCAAAAGGTACTTCCAAAGTAGAGTACAATTCAGTTTTAGTAAACTGACGAAGTGATTGTTTACTATATTCCCCAGTAAGATTATTAGATACAAATCTAAACTGATGAATTGAAGTGAAAAATCTATTCCCTGGCTTAAGCCTCATTTTAGATTCATATGTTTCTTGGGCCACCCTCTTACGAAGTTTCACTATAGCATCTATAATAGCCTCGGGTTTTGGTGGACAACCTGGTAAATAAACATCTACAGGAATTGGTTTATCTACTCCACGAACAGTACTATAAGAATCTGTACTAAACATACCTCCTGTAATGGTACAGGCTCCCATAGCAATTACATATTTGGGCTCAGGCATCTGTTCGTACAATCTCACCAGAGAGGGGGCCATTTTCATGGTCACAGTGCCAGCCGTTATTACAAGGTCAGCTTGTCTGGGACTAGATCTCGGTACCAAACCGTAACGATCAGAATCGGATCGTGAACCAATTAACGAAGCGGATTCGATGAAACAACAACTAGTACCATAGAGGAGTGGCCATAAACTGGAAAGCCTGGCCCAATTTGAAAAATCATTGAAAGTAGTTAAAACAATTGAATTTGAAGTTGTCTTATCAAGTAAAGATGACTCCATTAAATTTATCACAGGCTTTATAGAATTTTCTATTTCATTTTCACAACTAAAATATTTGTAAACTAAGACCATTCTGATGCTCCTCTTCGCCATGCATAAACTGAACCAACGATTGGAATCGTAACAGAAATTGAAGCTTCGGCAGAGGCAGGTACACCCAATTCATTGAAACACATAGCCCATGGATAAAGAGAAACTGTTTCGGCATCAGAAATAACAAAAACTGAGGCAAACATATAATAACGAATCTGGAATTGGATCCAAGCGTCTCCAATGGGTTCTATACCTGATTCATAGCTTGTAAACTTTTCTGGTCCTTTACCAACGGGCGCTGAATAGCTGGAAATTGGAGAAGCTACCGGGGGAATAAGACTAGCTAATAACAGGAAAAGCCAGAAATAATTGTATTTGGAAATCAAGAACATGAGTATACTCCTGTGGGATAGAAATGGATAAGATTATCCCATTCTCTTTATCAAATCATTTCCTATTTAAGGAATTAGTAGAGTATCTAATATAAATATAAATATAAATATCGCTTGTTAAAATTTTATTAATTACTTGTTAAGGATTGACTACCAAACTGAGTAGCAAAATATAGGGCTATACGGATTCGAACCGTAGACATTCTCGGTTAAACGGTTCAATTATTTTGAGATATGATTCGAACCGCTTTGAGAACCCAACATGCATTTTTTTTTTGCATTGGGCTCCTTTCGTACAACTAGTAATAAAAAAAATTAGTTAGTCTGTCATCCTTTTCTCTTTGAAGAAATAATAAGATGGCTCCGCGTGCTTAAATAATTTTATCGAAGCAATCCCAAAGTCTTTCAAAAAAATTTATAATGTTGACGTAGGTTCGCTTAAAGTTTTAGCATGGATTCACTCAAAAAGAGTTTCTATTGTTCAAAAAGAAAGATATGATACTTCATACACCTTAAAGTTCATGGAACGAAATAAAATAGAATATCTCGAGGTCCTCGTATTGTCCCCATCATGCTTTTTAGCGTTGAATACACCCGGATTTTACCATATCAACTAAATTGTAAATCTAAGTGATTAACTTAAAATTTTGTTCATTGTCATGCTACCGTTCCCCCGGATCAATAGAGAGGGTAAGACAAAAATATTTACATAAGATCTTTTTTCTTTAATCGGACGAACCGATAATTTTTTTTGATAAGCATTGGCGCACGTGTAAACGAGGCGCTCTACCGCTGAGCTATAGCCCTTTCTACCTATAAAATAACTTTATTTACATAGTTTTGTCAAGACGAATACCACATAATACAAAGTAATTAAATGAGTTTTATTTTAATATTGCCACGACTTTGTTGCTTATGGGTGCACAAATAGTTACAATTAGAATAACCTACTTAACTCAGTGGTTAGAGTATCGCTTTCATACGGCGAGAGTCATTGGTTCAAATCCAATAGTAGGTAAAACTTATTAGATTCCGTTGAAAAATAAATAGTATCTAATAAGTTTTAATAACCTCTTGATGAGGGGGGTAGGCATAATGGAAATAAAAAAAAAGGTTCAGGAAATTATTTGTTATTTACCACTAAAGGATGGTCTAATTAGAAGCGGAGGATAGCGTAGCATCGATAGCTTCTAACCGTGCTTTAGCTCTTTTGAACGCTAGATTAGCCTCAATAACTTGTTTCTTACCTTCGGCCCGAGCGAGGTTAGTTTGAGCTATTCGAAAAGTTTCTTTAGCTTCTTGAGGATCGATCCCTGCAGCTTCTTCTGCCTCATTCACCAGTATAGTTACCTGATTATTATCCACCATAGCAAAACCGCCCATTAATGCCATGGTAGACCATTGTCCATTGAGACGTATTTTTGTAATTCCTATATCCAACGCTGTAAGAAGTGGGGCGTGATTTGGTAATACGCCAATCTGACCACTATTGGTAGATAGAATCATCTCTTGAACTTCCGAATTCCAAACAGTTCGATTAGGAGTCATTACACGAAGATTCAAGGTCATTTTTGTTAATTCTCCACTTGTGAGGTTGCAGCCTTTGCGGTAGCTTCATTAATATCACCTACCAAATAAAAAGCTTGTTCGGGAAGATTATCCAATTCTCCAGAAAGGATCATTTGAAAACCTTTGATTGTTTCTACGAGAGTAACATATTTACCTGGAGAACCGGTAAACACCTCTGCTACAAAAAAAGGTTGTGATAAGAAACGTTCAATTTTTCGTGCTCTTGCTACGGTTAAACGATCCTCTTCTGATAATTCATCAAGTCCAAGAATAGCTATAATGTCTTGAAGTTCTTTATAACGCTGTAAAGTTTGCTTAACTTCCTGTGCGGTTTCATAGTGTTGTTCGCCCACAATCCAAGGTTGAAGCATAGTAGGAGTTGAATCTGAGGGATCTACAGCTGGATAAATACCTTTGGCAGCTAAACCTCTTGATAGCACAGTAGTAGCATCTAGGTGCGCAAATGTTGTAGCAGGAGCAGGGTCAGTCAAATCGTCTGCAGGTACATAAACTGCCTGAATGGAGGTTATAGATCCTTCTTTTGTAGAAGTGATTCTTTCCTGCAGGGAACCCATTTCTGTGCCAAGAGTTGGCTGATAACCCACAGCGGAGGGCATTCTACCTAATAAAGCAGAAACTTCTGATCCTGCTTGGACGAAACGAAAAATATTGTCAATAAATAGAAGTACGTCTTGCTTATTAACATCTCGAAAATATTCAGCCATGGTTAGAGCGGTTAAACCAACTCTCATACGAGCTCCTGGTGGTTCATTCATCTGACCATAGACTAAAGCTACTTTCGATTCTGAAATGTTTTGCTCATTAATCACCTTTGATTCTTTCATTTCCATGTAAAGGTCATTACCCTCGCGAGTACGTTCTCCTACTCCACCGAATACAGATACACCTCCATGAGCCTTAGCAATGTTGTTAATTAATTCCATGATTAGTACTGTTTTTCCCGCCCCGGCTCCTCCAAATAATCCGATCTTTCCTCCGCGACGGTAAGGAGCTAAAAGATCTACTACTTTTATTCCCGTTTCGAAAATGGATAATTTGGTATCTAACTGTGCAAAGGCTGGAGCTGATCTATGAATAGGGGATGTTGTGCCAGCATCTACAGAACCCAGATTATCCACAGGTTCTCCGAGAACATTAAAAATTCGTCCAAGAGTAGCTTCACCAACTGGAACACTCAGAGGAGCTCCTGTGTCAACAACTTTCATTTCGCGCGTTAGCCCATCTGTAGCACTCATAGCTACAGCTCTCACTTTATTATTTCCTAATAATTGTTGTACCTCACAAGTCACATTCATTTCTTGTCCAGCCGGATTTCTACCTTGAATTATCGAAGAGTTATAAATATTGGGCATCTTACCCGGAGGAAAAGCTACATCTAAGACTGGGCCAATAATCTGAGTGATATATCCTACATTTTTTTCGACAAGTGTAGAAACCCCAAGAGCAAAAGGATTTATTTCCATAAAATTCTAATAGTATAAGAATTGTTTGATTGTACCGATAACAATCTTTCCAAGTTGATCGGTTAATTATGAATAAAAGTTACCATCTTAATTTACTTATTCATATTAAGTTTATCCATATTTTAGCTCATACTCCTCTTATTTGGCTCATACTCTAAATATAGGGTTGTGGGAATACTTATTTCTACTGTAAGATTAAAAAAAAGATTAAAAAAAGGTTTTTTTATAATTTTATGAATTATATATAATATGATTAATTTTTAAACCATACTGATCAGGCTAATTAGGGTTTTACCCCTCTTCTCCTCCATCCCTCCATCAGAATATGTAATACCAGTTTAGTAAAAATCATTTCTTACTCTTATTAACCAATTAGTTTGAAACTCAAAAGTTTTGGATCAATATAGAAAGCTTGAGGGGAACGTGGATAAAATTTTTACTAATATTAGAGCAACTGGGTTGCATCACGTATCAAAAGCAATATACAATGATAATGTTTTACTATGAAGAGATATCTATTCCTAAGAATAGTCGAGTCTACTAAGACAGATTCTCTATTTTGTAATAAATTTTTATAAAACATCTCATTTGTCGAGCAGACTTCATCCTTGCAAGAGTTATTAATTGAATTGTAGGGAGGGACCTATGTCACCACAAACGGAGACTAAAACAAGTGTTGGATTCAAAGCTGGCGTTAGGGATTACAGATTAACTTATTACACTCCTAATTATAAGACCAAAGACACCGATATTTTGGCAGCATTTCGAATGACCCCCCAACCTGGAGTACCACCCGAGGAGGCGGGAGCCGCAGTAGCTGCTGAATCTTCCACTGGTACATGGACCACCGTTTGGACCGATGGACTTACCAGCCTTGATCGTTATAAGGGTCGATGCTATGAAATTGAAGCTGTGACCGGGGAGAAAAATCAATTTATTGCTTATGTAGCTTATCCTTTGGATCTCTTTGAGGAAGGTTCCGTCACTAACTTATTCACCTCCATCGTGGGTAACGTATTCGGATTCAAAGCTTTACGAGCTTTACGTTTAGAAGATTCGCGAATTCCCCCCGCTTATTCCAAAACTTTCATAGGTCCACCCCATGGTATCCAAGTTGAAAGAGACAAATCAAACAAATATGGCCGTCCTTTATTAGGATGTACTATTAAACCAAAATTAGGTTTATCTGCTAAAAACTATGGTAGAGCTGTTTATGAATGTCTCCGTGGTGGACTTGATTTTACTAAGGATGATGAAAACGTGAATTCTCAACCGTTTATGCGTTGGAGAGACCGTTTCTTATTCGTAGCAGAAGCTCTTTTTAAAGCCCAAGCCGAAACAGGTGAAATTAAGGGTCATTATTTGAATGTTACCGCAGGTACATATGAAGAACTTCTTAAAAGGGCACAATGTGCTAAAGAATTGGGAGTGCCTATTGTTATGCATGACTATTTGACGGGAGGTTTTACCGCAAATACTAGTTTAGCTCATTATTGTCGAGACAATGGTCTACTTCTTCACATTCACCGCGCGATGCATGCAGTTATTGACAGACAAAAAAATCATGGTATTCACTTCCGTGTATTAGCCAAAGCATTACGTATGTCTGGTGGAGATCACATACACGCTGGTACTGTAGTAGGTAAACTCGAAGGAGAACGCGATGTAACTTTAGGTTTTGTTGATCCACTTCGCGATGACTATATCGAGAAAGACCGAAGCCGTGGTATTTATTTCACTCAAGATTGGGTGTCTATGCCCGGTGTTCTGCCCGTCGCTTCGGGAGGTATTCACGTTTGGCATATGCCCGCTCTGACTGAAATCTTTGGAGATGATTCTGTATTACAATTTGGTGGGGGAACCCTGGGACATCCTTGGGGGAATGCACCTGGTGCAGTAGCAAACCGAGTTGCTTTAGAAGCTTGTGTAAAAGCTCGTAATGAAGGACGTGATCTTGCTCGTGAAGGTAATGAAATTATTCGTGAAGCTAGTCAGTGGAGTCCTGAATCAGCTGCCGCTTGTGAAGTATGGAAAGAAATCAAGTTTGAATTCGAGGCAATGGATACTTTGTAATTCAGTTAGTTTCACCAGTTTATTCCTCTATTTATGTTTTGCCTCAATTTCTCATTTGGGGGAGTCGAGGTGAAACAAAAGTAGAGGAATATTTTTGTTTTCGAAGAAATCAAGAAATCCAGCGGTTTGGGGTTAAGATTTTACTCTGTATCAGTAGGGTCTGTAGCTCAGCGGATTAGAGCGCGTGGTTCCGAATCATGAAGTCAAAGGTTCGAATCCCTTCTGACCCATCAAATAGGAATATTATATATTTTCCTAATAATTTTATGATTGGAGCATTAAATTTTTTGAGAAGGATTGTATAAATAAATTGTTTATTAGTGTTTTTTCATAATCTTACTTTACTTGTTTTGCTAAAAACAAATATACAGAAAAATTATTGAATAACTGAAATAAAGTTCTATCATACTATCAATTATGTAAGGAAGGATCGGTGGGTAATCGCTATTCAAGCTTTTGATCCGATAACCATGTCTACGTATCGAATTATTCCATCTTGTATTTATTGTGCGAATTAATAATACGTATAAATTGCAATCGTATCATCTTCATTATAAATAATAAATTCAACCATCGAATTTGTATAGTCAATCTTTCCAGTTGAGGAGATGATATGAAAACTTTCTTCAAAAGTATGAATAAAAATATATGTTTCTTTTTCAAAAGGATAAGGAGAATTCATGTCTTTAAGAGATTGGTTTGAAGATAAACGTAAATTTGGTGGATTAGTTGGTGCTCTTACTGAAAAGGCCACTAAAGGATATGTTTTCGGTGAAAGAGAAAAAAACAGATATTTAAAACTTGATACTACTAAAGGATTATGGATTCGATGTGACAATTGTGAGAACATGCTCTACGTTAGATTTTTGAGGCAAAACAAACGTATTTGTGAAGAATGTGGGTATCATCTGCAAATGAGTAGTACGGAAAGAATCGAACTTTTAATTGATCGCGGCACTTGGCATCCCATGGATGAAGACATGATTGCTCGAGATGTTCTTAAATTTTATGATGAGGATCTTCACAAAAATCGTATTATTTTTTACCAAAAACGAACAGGTTTAACTGATGCTATTCAAACGGGTATAGGTAAACCAAATGGAACTCCTGTTGCACTTGGAGCTATGGACTTTCAGTTTATGGGAGGTAGTACGGGCTCTGTAGTAGGTGAAAAGATTACTCGTCCTATTGAATATGCTATCAGAAAATCAATGCCTTTAATTATTGTGTGTTCCTCCGGAGGAGCACGTATGCAAGAGGGAACTCTGAGTTTGATGCAAATGGCTAAGATTTCTTCTGTTTTACAAATCTATCAAGCGCGGAAAAGGTTACTATATGTAGCAATTCTAACATATCCTACAACTGGTGGAGTTACTGCGAGTTTTGGTACGTTAGGGGATATTACCATTGCTGAACCCAAAGCATACATTGCATTTGCAGGGAAAAGAGTAATCGAACAAGCATTACGTCAGAAAATACCTGATGGTTTTCAAGTAGCTGAGCCTCTATTCGATCATGGCTTACTCGATTCAATTGTACCACGTAACCCTTTAAAAGGTGTCTTAAGTGAAATATTGGAACTCTACGGGTCAGCTCCTTGTAAGGAACGTAACAATTATTATTTTAGATAATTCTAATGTTCCGTCATTTACTTTACTTTATTCAGATCCTACTCCCACAACTACTCAAGTGTTACAATCTCTTCGTATACAATGAAATTATTATACTAATATAATCTTATTTGAGTGTTAATACTCCAACAAAAATATATTTGACTTGGTTTGCATTCGGTAATAGAAGGAAATTAAAAAAAAAAGTATATTTAAAATGACTCTTTGAAGACTTTTCTAATTATTTGATTAAAAATAAACAAAGTTGTAATACATTCATTTCATGTAAAAGATATAATCAATTTCCTCATCTTTTTCTTTTTTCTGAAATTACTAAGAAAGAACTATATTATTTAAGGTGACTTTTTATGACAGCTTCTTATTCACCTTCTATTTCCGTGCCTCTAGTAGGTTTAGTTTTTCCAGCAATTACAATGGTTCTCTCGTTCATATACATTGAGAGGGACGAGATTGTATAGAATTTGAAGGAACACAATCTTATCAATACATTCTCATTATATATTTTAGAATAGAGAAACAAACGTATTTTTCTACTCGATAAAGCTTAAGGTTTTAATTCTTACCATTTAGCGGTATAAGAAGAATCCAATTCAGTCTTTACTTATTGTCGAAAATTACTAATATCTATTGAAGAATAAGGATTAAAAATATAATAATTTTTTTTATTATTTTTAACACAAAAGAAAAAAAGATTTAATTTTGGACTATCCTCCGAGAAACAAGAACATATATCAAATATTGGTTTTTACACAAAAGATTAAAAAACTTTTCTTACTATTTCTTACTATGAAGAAGGAAATATCTTTATAGTAAGAAAAGTTTTTTCGTATAGATTTATATACAGTTAGAAAAGAGTGACTCTTTAAGTAAGTAAGAAAATATTTTTTTACTGTGTACTATAAAATTTAACAAGATTTAGGAAACTTTGTTATGAATTGGCAATCCGAGTGGCTTCGGGTAGAACCCATAATGGGGTCTCGAAGAATTAGTAATTTTTGTTGGGCTTGCATCACCTCGTTGGGTGCACTAGGATTTTTTTTGGTCGGAATATCCAGTTACCTTGGTAAGGATCTAATACCCGTCCTGCCATCCCAACAAATTGTTTTTGTCCCACAAGGGATTGTAATGTGTTTCTACGGTATTGCAGGTTTGTTCCCCAGCTTTTATTTATGGTGTACCATCCTATGGAACGTAGGTAGTGGCTACAACATATTCGACAAACGAGAAGGAATTATTTGTCTTTTTCGCTGGGGATTTCCGGGGGAAAATCGTCGAATTTGTATTCGATTCTCCATGAAAGACATTCAAGCAATACGTGTAGAAGTTAGAGAAGCTATTTCTCCTCGTCGTGTTCTTCATATGAAAGTCAAGGGTCAACAAGATGTTCCTTTAACTCGTATTAGTGAGAACCTCACCCTAAGGGAAATGGAAGAAAAAGCTGCTGAATTGGCTCGTTTCTTGCATGTATCAATGGAAGGACCTTGAAATAAACTTTACTTTTATATTTATTTAGTTGCTAAGCAACGGATGGACAAGTATGAGAAGAAGAAGGGGAGGTATAAACAGAATTTGAGAATAAATTATTTGGGAATAAATTAAAGAAGTTGCTCCTTATGCAGTTTATCCTTCATCTTCCTAATGCAGTTCTTTATCATCGAGGTATAAATAAGTAGCACTTATAATGAAATTTAAATTATACTGGTGGGAAGTTTTTCGGTGGTTTTCAGACACTCCATCCCGTTCTTCAGAAAGAGCTTGCGAGGCTAGCAAGCAAGTACAACAGATAAAAAAAGATTATGTATCTTACAAATGTTTGGTTCCATCACTCCCAAAACACTCTTGGCAAGCCATCATTTTATATATGAATACAAGATTAAATAACTTTGTATTCATAATATACTGGAGTGTTTTAGAATGCAAAACCAGCATTTATTTACTAAATATTTTAAAGAAATTGGGACTGATTGTATCAGTACCAGGAAAATCATTTTCTTCTCCAAAGTCGTTGATCAACATCCGTTCATTCTTCAACGGTAATAAACGACTTCGCATTATGTCACAATCAAATCCTTATAATATTTGGTCATATCCCTTAAATATTTTACTTTCTTTTCCTGTTCATCGAAAACCAAAAAAATTGAGAAGTACTGAGAAAATATTTGAAAAAAATGGATTTAATTGTGAGAATAGGAAGTACCCTCATGACAAAAATGACAAAACTTATTTTGTTTCAGGTAAATCATCCGAGGAAGAATTGGTTAGAATCGAACGAATGAATCAAAAATTAGCTTGGATTGAAGCAACTTTGAATGATTTAGATAATTGGAAACGTTACTATTCCCTCTCTTCCTTTTCTTTTGAGATGGGGGATATTCCAGAAGAAGGACAATCATCCCTTTCAGTGGAGGGGGAGTCGGATTCCATAGTTACCACAATAGCCTACGAGTCTATAGGTCTTGTACCTCGTTCCATAACCCGTACTTTATCCAGATTTAAAACAGAGTTGACAGGCCAGTCAAGTTCATTAGTACTTTACGAGTTTCGATTGGCTAAATATCAAGCACTAGCTTCTTTACAATATCTTGGATGCTTAATACTTATCCCTTGGGGAATTTCTTTCCCCTCGGAAAGATGGTTATTGAAACCTTGGATCAAGAATTGGTGGAATATCAACCAATTCCAAATTTTTCTTAATTATTTTCAAGAGGAAAGAGCTTCGAAGAGACTTCAGGAGGTGGAGGAACTACTATGGTTGGATGAAGTAATGCTAGCAGATTCTCCATCTTCAGAAGTTCAGTCGCAGGATCTTAATAGACAGATCCATGATAAAACGATTCAATTAGTAGCGATGTACAATGAAGATAGTATTCAAACCATTCTACATTTATTAACAGATATAATATATTTTGCTATTCCAAGTGCTTCGTTCATTTCAGGTAAAAAAAGACTTGCTGTTATGAATTCTTGGATTCAAGAATCATTTCATAGCTTGAGTGATACAATGAAAGCTTTTTTCATTCTTTTATTAACCGATTCATGTATTGGGTTCCACTCGCCCCATGGTTGGGAAATTCTAATAAGTTCTCTTTCTAAACATTTAGGATTTGCTCATAACAAACATATAATATCTTGTTTTGTTTCAACTTTTCCAGTCATTCCAGATACAGTTTTTAAATATTGGATTTTTCGCCATTTAAATCGTATATCCCCTTCAATTGTAGCCACTTATCATGCAATGAATGAATAAACAATAGGTTGTTTATACTTATTATCTTATTCCGAAGTAATGTGTTTTTATAAAGTAAAGACTTTCTTTTTTTTTTCGCTATTCTTCAAATTAGGATTAATCAGAAATAAAAGTAACATACTTTTGATTCTTTGCCTTCATTGTTATTGTTACCGTAATGACAAAGTTGTGGACATGGGTGGCTGTAACAACTGGGACGCCAGGGGCACCCGACTCATGAAAATATTTGAAACAAGTAGTAAAACCATGCAAAACGTAAATACTTATGACTGTATAAAAAAGTTGGTGACCCAATTGATTTCGGTTCTAATCGTAATAAATACAATAGCTTGGCCCTCCATTCCGAAAGCATATCCAATTTTTGCGCAGCAGAGTTATGAAAACCCTCGAGAGGCTACTGGACGTATTGTATGTTCCAATTGTCATTTAGCTAAAAAACTCGTGGATATTGAAGTTCCACAATCTGTGCTTCCGAATACTGTATTTGAGGCAGTTGTTAAAATTCCTTATGACATGCAAATTAAACAAGTACTTGCTAATGGTAAGAAAGGAGCTTTGAACGTAGGAGCTGTTCTTATTTTACCCGAAGGATTTGAATTAGCTCCTCCTGATCGTATTCCTCCTGATACTAAAGAAAAAATAGGTAATCTTTATTTTCAAGCTTATCGTCCCAATAAAAATAATATTTTGGTAATAGGTCCTGTTCCTGGTAAGAAATATAGTGAGATCGTCTTTCCTATTCTTTCGCCGGATCCCGCTCTTAATAAAGAAACTCACTTTTTGAAATATCCTATATATGTGGGTGGTAATAGGGGAAGAGGACAAATTTATCCCGATGGGAGTAAAAGCAACAATACGGTTTACAATGCTTCAGCTACAGGTAGAGTAAGCAAAATCTCACGTAAAGAAAAGGGTGGATATGAAATAACGGTTGAGAATACATTGGATGGTCGTTCAGTGGTTGACACTGTACCCCCGGGACCAGAACTAATTATTTCGGAAGGTGAATCGATTAAGGTTGATCAACCATTAACCAATAATCCTAATGTAGGCGGATTTGGTCAGGGAGATGCGGAAGTAGTACCTCAAGATCCATTACGTGTTCAAGGTCTTTTGTTATTCCTTGCATCAGTTACTATAGCACAAATATTTTTGGTACTCAAGAAAAAACAGTTTGAAAAAGTTCAATTAGCCGAGATGAATTTTTAAGTTCAAACATTGAAAGTTTGCTAATGTGCTTGATTAATAGAATCCTCAACCTCTACCGATTGCTAATGCGTATAACGAGATCATATTTAGGTTCGTATAATACGATAATGGTTCCTTCGGATATTGAGAACCTTGAATATTATCATCTCTTCCCTTCGCTAAAAGAGACTATTAATTACTGGGGATATACATCAAAAGTATGTGTTTCGGAGAAGATGGCTCAGCAAGCATTGAAGCATGTGGATCAACTTACTAAATGGTCTTGCACTTCTAGTATATACTACAAAAAATCTTCTTTATATATTTATAGTCTTTCTCAGGGAAGAATTAACCTAGGATTGGATTTATATTATGAATCAAAAAATTGTGCAAAACGTATCATAAATATTTTATCTTCACTTGGAGGAAATAAACCTTGTCTTTATGGGGAAGAATATTCTGAAGCAGTTCCACAAACTTATGGAAAAGAAACTGGAAAATTATCAAGATTATCAAAAATTTCTTCCACTTGTTTTACCAAAAAGATTGAAGTCAATTCTCATATCAAGGTACCAGAAACCAGTGATTCTTCTGATCTTACTCATGAGTTACCAAGAGAATATGTTCTGCATATTATTCTGAATATTATTCTAGCCCATAAAGAGTGGGAAGCGGATAAATGGTACATAAACATGGCTTATATTGCTTATTGCGAAAACGTCTGGGATCTTTCCGGTAAACTTCTTGAAATGGCTTGTCTTGAAAAACAGATGTTTTTACTTTTGACTCGAATTGCAAAAGCTAAAAATCCCATATTAAAAATATGGGATTTTTGTTACTCCAACCCTAACAAAAATAAATTATTCAGTAATTTTGTTTGTAGAAAGAGCATTATCTAATTATTGAGTAAGATCATCATCTTATAAATCATCCTTTACTTTCACAAAGGAAGAGATTTATGATAAACCAATTAATTCCTTTATGGAGTATGCTAAATAATTTATTATTTATAGACATGATATTCTATGGAATATCGTGTCAATAAATAATAAAATAATAAAATATTCTTTATTGATTTCTCATTTTCATCCCAAATGATTAGATGAGATTGATGAAATAGTATATCATCAATCTTATCATTTTTTTTTCTAAATTATTCCAATTTTTCATCGGAACTAGTGAAAGACTCTACTGTTATAAAACCTTACTCTTTTGAGTATATATATTCACCACCCCTACGTGTATACTATTTATCGGGCATAGAGGTGTTTTAGTTAAAGAGGTTAAGCATATACATTCAATTTTTTCTACTTTTTCTTCTTAATCTTCCCATTTATCAATTCTACCATTCCTTAATTCTCCTATTTATTATAGGGATGAACCCAATCCGGAGTATGAACCATAGGAAAAGATACCTACTAAACTGATCACGGGTGTACCAACTACAGTACCTATTAGCCACAGGGGAATTCTTCCAGTGGTATTGGCCATTCATTCTACTCCCTTTTACACTTATTGGGTGGTTACGACTCTGAGGCATAAACAGTCACATACAATTACAATCTTAGATCTTTATGGATGGGGGGGGGGGGGCAAAGAAGCTTTTGCTGCTATTAGTTGAAAAAGTAATTAGAAAATAGAACAGCAAGTACAAAGATTAGTAACAACCCCCAGTAGAGGCTGGTACGATTTAATTCCACACTCTGTTTGTTCGGATTTGGTTTCGTCATAGCTTTATTATGCCCTAGATAGAATTTATCGTTGAATGAATTGCATTGCTGATATTGATCCTAAGGAGAAAACCGTAGGTACAGCTAGTCCATGAATAGCCAGCCATCTCACTGTGAAAATTGGATAAGTTCTATCTATAGTCATTGGTACCTCCTACAAAGATCTAGTGAATTCATCGACTTGTTCCAACGAATTAAAACGGCCAGTAATTAATGGAATTTCTTGCCGGCTTTCCGTGAAATACTCATTTGGCCGAGGGCTTCCGAACACATCGTAAGCCAAACCTGTGCTGACGAATAACCAACCTGCGATGAACAAGGAAGGTATAGTAATACTGTGGATTACCCAGTATCGAATACTGGTAATAATGTCAGCAAAAGGGCGCTCTCCTGTATTCCCAGACATGGTTAGCTCCGTATTATACATTTGTAGACGCAAGGGGGGATTAATCCCTTGAAGGATTGGGTGAAACCAGAGAATATACTGATCCAACCCCGTTAGGTTGTCAATGCAATACCAAAGGTATCTATGTAGTATACTAGACTAGTATAGCTAGTGTTCCTCTGACGCAGCAAGACAACTTTCATTCAATGGATGTATGAAAAATGAAGAATAGAACGAAATCTGTGGAGTTGAAAGAATAAAAGAAAAAAGTATTTGTTACAGTTAATACAGAATATGAAAGTTCTACGTAATTTTACGCTTGCGCAGATTGTTCCGGTTATACAAATTATTGATTAATAATTTTGTGCAGTGCTCTAATAGTATTTACATAAAATCATTTTATTTTGGAAACCAATAAATATTTTGTTTGGATATAACAAATAGGTGTTCCTCCCTAGTTCCTAGGAGTGGGGGAAGACTAAGTAGATGATGATGGGGATTACCACCATTAGTGATGAGATGTGAAAATCATAAAACTATAGATCTTTTATATAAGATGAGTTTGTGGGATATAAATAATGTATCCCTCTACAATTTAAGCAGGCTCTGCTTCGTCGGCTCTACCAGACTAATAAACTTAAAATTATGCATCAGTATAGATGAAAATATTTATGATTTAGTAGATGAAGTGAATACTCCATTTCTACGTAAAATTAATAAACTTTTATCATGACCTGCAGAAAATTTTTATATATTATATTACAGGTCGTGGATCATACTAATTATGGGTTATGCTGCAGGAAGGGATTACCGAAACTGAAGGGAGAAAAAACAGTGAAATAGTTGAATCCAGACAATTGCATAGTACCACTATAGGTTCATTAATTTGTAATAAAAAAAACTTATGGCGCAATTATTGCATCGCTTGCTACAGTGTAGGAACGTGGGGGGGGGTTACACGTAATAAATAAACACAACGCGTAATGGTAATTACTCAGCTTTATACTATGAAACTTCATACTTTATTTTTAACACAAGTCTATACTTTTTTTTTGAGATAAAAGGAGAAAGAAAGGGGAGCAACATCTTCTTCCTCTTCTCAAGATAGATATTAACCTCAACTGTATAGTGCACCACCAATGCAATTAGTGAGATTGAATCATTTTAATAAAATTATGTTGAGGAAATGCAGAGGGTGATACTAGGTAATTAAGTAAAAATTTGTCTAATTTATTAAACTTGTAGCTATTAAGCAAATTTGGATTGCGTTCCGCTATTCATAGAGGAGGTCGTACATAAAGAACTGGTTTTATTTCTGGGTTGACCCATCAATCGATAGATCGAGAACTGGTATAAAATAGTTATTTTGGATGATTAACAAGTATCCGAATATACTATAGTTTCTTTCTCATAAAAGAACTTTATATTTCATACCTGTCACTCTGTAAAAGCGATTGATAACTAGTATTAAAAATAGTATCAATTATAAATTCTACACTTTGAATTACTTATTCGTTCGGATCACAAAAATTTTGAAGTAATTGCTTCATAAGGGTGTATACTAGATTTGTTACTGTCATTGAAAGTTTTCCCCTATGCCTATCATACTAAGCTACTCTGGATTTTTATTGGCTGCTCCAATTCCAGCTTCAGCTCCATTTACTGGATTGAATAAGATAAGACTCATTTGAAGAATAGAATAATAACGAGGAAAATATTTCAAGGTTTAAAAATTTACATTGTATTTTCCAACGGTTATATAATTAATGGTTATTGAGATTTAGAGCAGATTCGGCTACTATTTAAACTAGATATTGTCCTTGTTAGCTGCTAAGGAAGATGAAATGGTTGAAGCTCTCCTATCCGGAATTGTATTAGGTTCGATTCCAATAACTCTAGCTGGATCATTTGTAACCGCATATCCACAATACCGGCGTGGTGATCAATTAGATCTTCGATAAATTTTAAATTACGCTTATCGTTGCCTCCCTCTTTTTTGAGGGAGGTCTAACAAGTTAATAGATTCAGTTATATTAATAAAATTTATCGAGTTCAAGTTTTTATGATACTGTGGAGAAAAAAAATGAATACTTTGGAATTTCAACAAATTCATTATCATAATCACGCTCTGTAGGATTTGAACCTACGACATCAGGTTTTGGAGACCTACGTTCTACCGAACTGAACTAAGAGCGCTTCTTTCGCGTGGAGAAAAATAAGACACAAAAGACAAACAATTTTTTTTTCCTTATTTAACGTATCTAGCCATACATCGAATAACTATTGCTAGTATTTCATTATTCTCAATTTATATTTCAGATTCAGGGTAGGGATGACAGGATTCGAACCTGCGACATTTTGTACCCAAAACAAACGCGCTACCAAGCTGCGCTACATCCCTCCCAATTGTTTTATCCAATATAATTGTACCCTACTCAAAGTTTCTTGCCCACATTCTTTTTTTTTTTTCTTACTTTCACGTGTGTTAACAGCTCCTGCTTGCGCTGCAATTTAATACTAAATAATTAAATTTATTTTGTTACCCACGCAAAGTGAAGGGTTTCTGTGAACGACACAACAGGTTTATGTACAAAAAAAAAATTAATTTTTAAATGGCTCAGTTCTTTATCAAAAAATCCGTCACTACTTATGTATATGTACATTCATTATATACATGTACATTTAAATTTTTTTTCGCTACTCAAATTTCGTTACTCTTCGTACGAACCTTATGGGAAAACAAAAATTTTAAATAGATTCAGAATTCGGTGGAGTTTTATTCAAATTAGTCGGAGTTGGGGAAGGATGAGGAAGAAATAAAGAAAGAATAAAATAATTGAGGGGGAGGAACCCGCAGTGCAAGATGTAGAAACATATCTTTCCACAGCGCCTGTTCTAGCTACGTTGTGGTTCGGATTTTTAGCTGGTTTACTGATAGAAATTAATCGTTTTTTCCCAGATGCTTTGGTTTTTCCTTCTCTTTAGGAACTTGTTCCTATCACTTTAAGTTCAACTACTCTTGGAATCAACTCAATTCTTAATTATTAAAATATTTTAATTAATAAATCCTATCCAACAATTTTTCGGGTTCAAATAAGAGAAAGATGATATTGAAATTATAAATAGGGTAGAAATTTACCATAATTATTAATAATTATAAATCTAATAATTATAAATCTAATAATTATAAATCTAATAATTAAAGATTTTTTATCACTATTTAGATTCAGTGGAATAAAATCTTTAATCATTAGATTTATTGCTATAATATTTTCAATCTATTCATCCTTTTTAATTAGTATTGGAAGAAGTATAACCTATGGCTAAGGCTAAAGATGTAAGAATAACAATTAGTTTAGAATGTACTGGTTGTTCCCAAGGTAATAAAAAATATCCGGGTGTTTTTAGATATACTACTCAAAAGAATCGTCGTAATACGCCTACTCGAATAGAATTAAAAAAATTTTGTCCTTATTGTTATCGACGCACAATTTGCAGGGAAATAAAAAAATGAAAAATAAGCAGTATTCAAAGGGTTTGTGAAACGAGCCATGAACAAATCCAAGCGATCTTTTCGCAGACGTTTACCACCAATTAGATCAGGGGAAACTATTAATTATAGAAATATAAGTTTACTCCGCAGATTTATTAGTGAACAAGGAAAAATACTATCTAGACGAATGAATAGGTTGACCTCAAAACAACAACGTTTAATTACTGTTGCTATTAAACGAGCCCGTATTTCAGCTCCATCACCTTTCCTTAATAATGAGAGTCGATCTAGCACCAATTACTAGCAATGAATAATTACTAATAGTAAGGTAAGTATATTTCACTGATTAGGATAAAGTTGGGACGAGGAATCAGAAACAAATGTTTATCCCCCTCCCCCCCCCCATTCGTCGTAAAGATAAAATTTAGAGGGTTCCACCATCGGAACATATCTTTATTTATCTTTTACTATTAAGCAAATTTTATGGTGTTCTTACCTCCCCAGAATAAAATTCCGGGGAGAAGTTTCTATACCTAATACTTTCCCCACTCGATAATTTTTTTAAAATGGTGGAAAAGCTATTAGTATCGAATATAGCTATTTGTGCTAGTACTTTACGATTCGAAGATACTTGATTTTTATATAAGTGTCGAATGAATTTAGTATAAGAAACTCCATTATTTCGAGCTGCTGCGTTGATGCGGGTAATCCACAAACGGCGAAAATCTCTTTTTCGTTTACCTCTATCTCGATAAGAAGAAGCCAAAGCTTTTATTATTTGCTGGTTACCGGTCCGAAAAATTGTTGAATGAGCTCCTTGAAATCCTGATGCAAGTTTTAGTATATTCTTCCTACGTTTACGAGCTACAGAGCCACGTTTAACTCTAGTCATTGGTGCTTACTCTTATTAATCACAAATATTTGGGGTACCACACAAAATTTAAAACATATTATAACGCGTATAATAACTCGGAGGTTGCATGGAGAGGAGGATGATGAGCGGAGGGAATCCTAACCAAAGCGAATGGGAAGACGAGAAACACGGTCATTTTGGTAAAAAGAATTAATACAAAACTACCACACTCTTGACTTTGGGACTTCAATTATGAAGTCCATCGGGATGGATAGGATGACAGAGCGGGTGTGGGACAGATCCGTGAGCTCGGTAGTCGTATGTCCGAACCGCCTGCTCAATTGGTGGGAACACCGGATCTATAGACTGGGGGGGGGGGGGGAGGGGTATCCAAAGACATATACGTAAATAGAATGGACGAGCACTAGCCTTTACATAATTAATATATCCAGTACGCACAATTAATTGCCTCGATTTTCAGCCAGATTTACCTAATAAACATCCATGTACTTACTAGTGATGGGATCTCTCTAGAATTCATTCTTGTCACAAGTTCCAATTCATTCGATGGAAACCCAAGCTTGGAGTGCGTATTCGAATAAGAATACCCGCGTGCAAAAGGAATAATTAGGTTTTTTTCCATATGGATCTCATACAAACGTAAGGCTATAAACTCTTCGTATTCTTCCACAAGTATTTATGCATGTACTGAGCTTAGAACTGAGTAGGGCTCGTAGGAGGAGGGGTAAGTATACAAGGTGTGTGATGGTTTCTTACTTACTCATACTATATATCATAGAATGAATTATTCAAACCAGAAGAAAGTTTTGCGGACGGTGGAGCCGTGGTATGACTACCCAGACTGGAACAATAAAGATTCACCTTCGACTTGGTTCCCAAGGAATAAAATTGGGTTACCCGTCCAAATAAATCTGAGTGTGAACAAAAAAAAGGATGGCACTTTATGCGAACAAGCTAAAAAATACCATATATTTTACCGAATCATTCCTTATAAAAAGGTGGATGGGTTTGCGTAGGCTAGAGAAAAACCAGCGTGCTAGGAACGGAACCAAGTAGATATTATATTTCCATGTGCGGATCGAGTATTCACCAGAAATGCGAGTACCGAGGGGAGTACCGGGCACAAAGTAGGAAAGAAAGAGGAAGAAGGTAATTGGTGGGGCCGCCGCACATCCACCAGCAGTTTATCTGGTCCGCTAGGAACCAGCAACGACTCTATCAAAAAATTTGAAGAAGCATACCCGGATCGCCTCGCCATACGTGACCCGAGACGTATCTTACGTGCGTGAGTACAAGATCATCAATCTAGAGTAGGCACACGTAGATTATGGATTATCTTAAACCTATCCTGTAAATATCATAAGTATATCATAAGTATATCATAAATATATCATAAATATAGTAATAAGGTGCTTTGAAAAAATGAGGATGATACCTAGAGCGGTGGTTATACTCCAAATCTTACAGTTTTCCAGGATTAATAACGAGAAGTGCCTATTGGGGGAAGAAACAAAAAGAATATCTGCCTGGGATACGAGGTAATATCTCCCACGAATATAAATATTTCTCTTTTAATAGTGGACCATCTTTTTTGTCCTACCGAATCGTCCCACCCAGATCTTTAAGATCTCTTTTTTTGCACGATTCCTCAGAAGAACGGACTAATCTTTCTGATGTAGAAAATAGAGATTCCCATGGCTTTTGCTATTTTAACCTTCCCTTTCATGAATTTTTGAGGTTAGGCACCTCCTCAGTAGCAAGGAGTATAACCTTTAACTAAGAAAAATCATGGATTTCATCGTTTCTATAGTTTCTCCTTCAACGGTAAGGTCCTCTCTATATGCCGGAGCCCTTCATTCTTCAGATACAAAAATAAGAATGTTATCGGTAACTTGTATAGTTTCCGATCCCCAGCTCTACCTAAATTATTGAGCAAATAGTCTTCTTGCAATAAATGAGACTTATCTATACAGTAACGGCATGTAATCCTGAGGGTTGACTGGATAGCTGACCCTACGAGTCCGTTTTTGCAGCAATACAATTGGTATACTTAATAGTAATGCCTTCAGAATTAAACTTTCTTCCTCGCTTAATAGATTGACAACCATTCGCTACCATTGAGGAAATGCTTTTCATCCCACATTAAGGTGATTGGCTTTGCACCGATGGAAACTACAAATTTTATCTCCGAATATGGTAGATGATAGATCTTTATTTACTATAATAAGGGAGGGTCCCCCTGCAACACCGATCCCCTTGCAATATTATTTATAACTTATGATCTAAACGAGTCGCACATACACCCTAGTACATACTCCTCTACGTTGAGGACACCCCTGAAGGGCAGGGGATTTGGTTCTATTTTCTACCGGCTGTCTTTGATTCCTAATAAGTTGTTGAATAGTAGGCATTTCAAGTTATATGCAAAATTTACTGGTTTGGATTAATCCTAACCATAATAGTAATTTTTTTTTTTTGATTATAGACCAAAATCGAGAAGTCTATTCTTTTATTTTATCCTTTCCCTCGAATTTGTAAAAGAATTAAATATAACTAAATCAAGACTTTGTCAATTTACTTATTGGAGAGTTCGAAGAAGTTTCCACAGCTACAAGATCAATAACACCATAAACTTTGGCTTCTTCTGCTGACGTAAAAACATCTCTTTCCGTATCTTCGGAGACTACCCATAAAGGTTTTCCTGTTCTTTGTGCATAAACTTTCGTAATGCAGTCACGAATTTTCAAGACTTCTTCCGCTTCCATGATACATTCTCCTACTTGTCCCTCATAATAGGAACTAGCCGGTTGATGAATCATAACCCTGTTAGTAAATGCTTATTTACCTTTTTTGTCCCTTCATTCAAAATGTTCAACAAATAAACTTTAATTCACAACCGTACAAGCATTTTTTGTGCATACGGCTCCACAATAGATTACATTATTGAATGACAAACTTTTATTTTTGTTGAATTAAGTAATAATACTACTAATTATTATATATAGTAATAATTTTATGTATTTATTGAAAAAGAAAATCAAATGGAAAATCTACATACCATTCTTCTCCTCAAAAAGGAATAAGATACTATAATGGTTCTATTGCTTCATATGCATATATGTCTTCCTTCCATTCAGCAATCCTAAAGTTTTTTTATTGGGGTAATATGCCCATATTTCGTTTCTATATATTTGGTATTCCATTCCTTACCAATAGAAGAAGGGGTTTATGACGCTGGAGTAAACCCAGTAAATGAAAATTTTCTTGAGGAATAAATAAAAAAAGAATAGTTATGGTTGTATTTACTACCCTGATACTCCAAGTTTTCTTTGTAATACGTCCGTATCAAGTTTTGCATGCCATGCTATTATTACCTTTCATTCTTCGGTGCAGGCATAGTTTTTTCTTACATTATTTTTTAACCCACGAATAAAAACTCATTAGCGCAAAGCGTGAGGTAGCGCTATACGTTTGGTAATTTCTCCTCCGGCCAAGACAAAAGATCCCATTGAAGCAGCTAATCCTATGCAGATGGTTTGTACATCTGGTACTACGAATTGCATAGCATCATAAATGGATATTCCTGCAAATACTGCTCCACCGGGGGAATTCACATATAAATACATGTCTCTACTGTCGTCTTCTCCATTCGGGTAGATCATAATACAAATAAGTTGATTCGCAAGTTCATCATCCACTTGCTGGCCCAAAAATAACAATCTTTCTCGAAAAAGTCGGTTGATTAGGATAGTTCGGTAGTAGCTCATCTTCCTCCAAAACCGTACACGCACCTTTAAGTGCATACGGCTCAAGCAGTTGAAAAAAAGAGTTATATTTTCTTCATTATATAATGATTGTTCTCCATAAAAAACTTATTAGTTATTAAATGCTAGTAGTTTCTCTTCCAAAAAAATTAGAAAATTTTTTTCTTACCACTCTTAGTTCGAATTTGTTTTTCTTCCCAAAGTTTATGGTTTCACTCCATTCTCAACTTATTGAACCACCTGCTAACTGATGTATCGCTTTATCCAATCCGGAAGTTTCCGTTACAGCAGAATCGTCTCGTTCTCAATTGGATCTTCAATAAAATCCTTAGGTTCATGCTCTACTTCGGGGAGGGATACACTCATCCAATTGTTACTTGCGCATATAGAACAAGTAAATTTACTGCCATTTTTTTTTATTCTTCCATTCTCAGTTTCTGCTACGAATGTTTGTTCATACCATTCCATATATCACAATTGAATGATTATTTATCGATCAATTACTATTCCTGGAATTGTGACGAAGCCTAAATACTTTATTGGTTCGAGCTAGCCATAGATTCTCATGATTGATGAATTTGTTTTATATCCTCCAGAATTTTGGAAAATCTCACGCTTTAGATTATTGATAATTTAGCCAATCCTAAGTGGGTAAAAGCATCTCAATCGGAAGAAATGACGGGAGGAGTCCATAAAACCAAATGTTTAACGAGTCGCACTATACGTCAATCCAAACGGCATCTTCGTCTCCAGGGAGTCGAAAAGGCACTTTCGGAACACCAATGGGCATTTCTTCTTTCCCTGAGGCTAAATATTATATTGCCCTCTAATACGAAAGCGTAACTCTTAGCTCTGTACATACGTATGGAATTGAATATGGGTTTCGGACAAAACGAATGTCATTACAAATGAAGTAGCTTATTAATTAAGGGTTCACACTCCGTATATTCACAAGACTCCACATCCCATATTTAGTTTTTTTGGAATATAAAATAGAATTTAATAATTGGGTGAGAACCAATGAGAAAAGGATGAAAACAATCCATAAAATTTTCTAAAACAAAAATTTGTGGGACCTGCTCCGCAATGATTGTCCTTCTCGAGAGTTAATTCGATAAATAACTAGGTGGAAGAGGAGGAACATGATGGACAAATCACAAGAAAGGTAGAAAATTTTAGGGTAGGAAATACAAAAAGTTTTGGAAATTTTATTCTTTTATTCCTAATATTCAGTAAATAACTCTATATTAGTTTTGTTCCATGGGTTTTGCTAGTAGGAATGACTGACAAACGTGATACTATATATAGGAATTTCCAAAATTTTTTATGGCGTGGGTCAGTGGACCGATGCTAATAACGAAACTTATTTATCTATTTGTATAGGATCTTGCACATCGAAAAACGCAGAATGAATGGTAATAAATGGTAATTTCATATGGATAATGAATGGATGACAAATCCGAACTTTACTTTTTTTTTAGTCTCGGTCCACCATTCTGAATAACCAAAAGATGGGAAAGAAAAAATGCTTGAAAATGTAAAGTATACTGTGATTCTTTATTAAGTAAAGCATTATGCTGAACTTCTCGACTATGCATTATTTTTTACCTCGTATTCCCGGAAGTATTACCAATATCTCCATTGCGATGTTAAACGCATGGATGTTAAACTATTTCTGCTTATCCTTATTGTAAGAGATAAATTTGGTATCTCTTTTCGGCAATACTACATAACTGTAAAATTTACTGCAAACTTTTGGAATAATTAAATTAAAGTCCAACATCGTAGTAATTTTTTTTAGTTTCTTAACGTAAGAAAGTCATATGATGTCTACCTATCTTTGGTAAGGGGAAAGGGGGACTCAAATGGGTTTACCTTGGTATCGTGTTCATACTGTTGTACTAAATGATCCTGGTCGTTTAATTGCTGTACACCTGATGCATACCGCGCTAGTTTCTGGTTGGGCCGGTTCAATGGCCTTGTACGAATTAGCAGTTTTTGATCCATCCGATCCGATTCTTGATCCCATGTGGAGACAAGGCTTATTTGTCGTGCCATTCATGACTCGGTTAGGAATAACAAAGTCATGGGGAGGTTGGAGTATTACTGGAGAAACTGTAAACGATGCGGGTGTTTGGAGTTATGAAGGTGTGGCAGCTGCACACATTGTGCTATCCGGTTTGTTTTTTCTAGCTGCTATTTGGCACTGGGTCTTTTGGGACTTGGATCTGTTTCGAGACCCACGCACTGGTAAACCCACTTTGGATTTGCCTAAGATCTTCGGAATTCATTTATTCCTTTCAGGGGTATTATGTTTTGGATTCGGAGCATTCCACGTAACAGGTCTGTTCGGTCCCGGAATATGGGTGTCTGACCCCTACGGATTAACCGGAAAAGTACAACCTGTAGCTCCGGTTTGGGGAGCCGAAGGTTTTGATCCTTTCGTTCCAGGAGGAATAGCTTCCCATCATATTGCAGCAGGTATTTTAGGTATATTAGCAGGTCTATTCCACCTCAGTGTTCGTCCCCCTCAGCGATTATACAAAGCATTACGTATGGGGAATATTGAAACTGTTTTATCTAGCAGTATTGCCGCTGTGTTTTTCGCAGCTTTTGTTGTTGCTGGAACCATGTGGTACGGCTCTGCAGCCACTCCAATAGAATTATTTGGTCCTACTCGTTACCAATGGGATCAGGGATTTTTTCAACAAGAAATAGATCGAAGGATTCGATCCAGCAGGGCTGAAAATCTTAGTTTATCAGAAGCTTGGTCTGAAATTCCACAAAAATTAGCTTTTTATGATTATATTGGTAATAATCCGGCTAAGGGAGGATTATTCAGAGCAGGTCCGATGGACAATGGAGATGGAATAGCTGTTGGTTGGCTAGGCCATGCCGTCTTCAAAGATAAGGAAGGACATGAGCTTTTTGTACGTCGTATGCCTACTCTTTTCGAAACATTTCCAGTAGTTCTGGCCGATGGGGAAGGAATTGTGAGGGCTGATGTTCCATTCAGGAGAGCAGAATCCAAGTATAGCATTGAACAAGTAGGTGTAACTGTTGAGTTTTATGGTGGTGAACTCGATGGGGTTAGTTTCAGTGATCCCGCCACAGTAAAAAAATATGCTAGACGCGCTCAATTAGGCGAAATTTTTGAATCTGATCGCGCCACTCTAAAGTCTGATGGTGTTTTTCGTAGTAGTCCAAGAGGTTGGTTTACCTTTGGTCATGCCACTTTTGCCCTTCTTTTCTTCTTCGGACATATTTGGCACGGTGCTAGAACCTTGTTCAGAGATGTCTTTGCCGGTATTGATCCTGATTCAGATGCTCAAGTCGAATTTGGAACATTTCAGAAACTAGGAGATCCAACTACTAGGAGACCTGTAGTATAACATTGCTCTGAAATCGCTCATTCATGTTGTGTTTCCAAGATTAAATCCATCGGTTATAGATTAAAAATATTTAAATATCCTTATTTATCAATAATAGTACGAAAGTGATGTAGTACGAAAGCTATCTTCATTTTTTTCCCCGCCATACAATCAATTTTATGGAAGCATTGGTTTATACATTCCTGTTGGTAGGTACTCTAGGAATAATTTTTTTCGCTATTTCTTCCCGGGAACCACCCAAAGTTCCAAGTAAGGGAAAAAAATGATTTTTTTTCTGCATTACTGGTAAAGGAATAACAAAAATAATGGAGGGAAGAAAGAATAATAGATAAGAGAAACCAATGACCTTCCCAAACCGACCTTTCTGATTTAATAAACCTATACGGTGGTCTTTTTCATTTATGGTGGTCTTCTTTAGGGAAGGTCGGTCAAACTAATCCTCATGCTCTTCAAAAGGATCTCTAAGTTCTCTAGAAGGTTGCCCGAAGGCGGTGTACAAGGCATAACCAGTGAAGCTTACGAGTAAACAAGATATGAAGATAGCGACCAGGGTTGCAGTTTCCATTGCTAGGTAATCCCAATAAATGGTTTGTTTCCGTTTTCAATATAATAGTACAAAAAGTTAATAAATCTCAACTAATGTGGTAAATCTTATGGCTACACAAATTAGTGATATTTCCAGAAGAACCAAAGTAAAATCAACTGGTTTAGGAAATGCATTGAAACCGCTTAATTCGGAATATGGTAAAGTAGCTCCTGGATGGGGAACCACTCCTATTATGGGTGTCGCAATGGCTTCATTCGCAGTCTTTTCAGTTATTATTCTGGAGCTTTATAATTCTTCTGTTTCATTAGATGGAATCCCAGTAAGTTGGTAATGAACGGAATTAATTTTAAAAGTTTTTCCAAAAACCTCAGCCTTCTTTATCAAACGGAGGGAAGGCTGGGGCAAATGAATTTCAGGAAGTAGAACAATTAACAAATCGTTTGTTCTTCTTTCTACTTCTTCCTCGAATCCAGTATGAAGGTCTATCAATTGTAGATTGATCCTTCCCTTTTGGTAGTTTAATCGTGTAATTCTGAATCAAAGGATCTTTAGAATATGGGTGTGCGACTTGTCCAAATCAATTGTTGGTAGTACAAAATAATTTGTCATTTTCTTTCTACAGGATGGTCTTACCCTGCCGGGTACCAAATTGAATGGTCCGCATCCGAAGCGCAGAGACATTTAAGAAGATTTAAACTATGATTAATTTATTTATATATGCTACGTGAGCTTCGTTACCAAAAATTAAATAACTTGAAATTTTTGTTATTCACTCAATTTTTCCCTTAACTATTCCTTACGACTGTGCTAATACCTAAAAAAAGAAGAAAATATTTTCATCTTTAAGCATATCCTATCAAGTTAGTGACGATAAAAAAGGGTTTTACCCATTGTACCTTTTCAAGAGAAAAAGTCATCGGAGTATAGTAGAAATCTAAGGTTTAATAATATTTATTAAGATTTTAACAAGATAATTTTTTTTATTTGTTTTACATTACTGTTTTCCACAAACAGAGGAAAATTCTATATGTATATATCGATAATAGGGGGAAGATCGTTCAAAAAGCCGACAATACCATATTTAACGAAGAGAGCCAACTTGAATTTTAGGCAATGAGAAACATTAAAAAAACGTATATATATATATAGTATCATTAAATTCTACCTTATTCTCTGATGAATAAAATTTAGCCTTTATTTTAAGGATTTGCTTTTTTAACAACTAGTAAGAGGAGAATACAATAGAAAAGGAATATGTTTTTGCTTAAGCCGTATGAAGGGAAACTCCCACGTACGGTTTTTTGAGGGGGCGCGCAAACACCTATCTCCATAAAGTATACGATTGGTTTGAAGAGCGTCTTGAGATTCAGGCGATTGCGGATGATATTACCAGTAAATATGTTCCTCCTCATGTCAATATATTTTACTGTTTAGGGGGAATCACATTAACTTGTTTCTTAGTACAAGTAGCCACTGGTTTTGCTATGACTTTCTACTATCGTCCAACCGTTACAGAAGCTTTTGCCTCTGTTCAATATATAATGACTGAAGTTAACTTTGGTTGGTTAATCCGATCAGTTCATCGATGGTCGGCAAGTATGATGGTTCTGATGATGATTCTGCATGTATTCCGCGTCTATCTCACAGGAGGATTTAAAAAACCTCGTGAATTAACTTGGGTTACGGGTGTAATTCCGGCTGTATTAACCGTATCCTTTGGTGTAACTGGCTATTCTTCACCCTGGGATCAAATTGGTTATTGGGCTGTTAAGATTGTGACTGGTGTACCCGAAGCTATTCCCGTAGTAGGATCTCCCTTAGTAGAGTTATCACGAGGAAGTGTCAGTGTAGGTCAATCTACATTGACTCGTTTCTATAGTTTACACACTTTTGTATCACCCCTTCTTACTGCTGTATTTATGTTGATGCATTTCCTAATGATTCGCAAACAAGGTATATCAGGTCCTTTGTAGGTGAATAAAATTTGATAATTGATAATTGATAAGGATGGATTAATATTCATAATACTTATACTTTGCCAATAACTTTTTTGTAATTATTCCATCGCCATGAATATTCTGTTGAAAATTAAAACAATATTTTATGGATCTTTTTTCTATTTCAAAGCATCACCGGGTTTGGACCAATACTTGGAAATAGATTTTTTTTTCTAGAGAGAAGATGGATCATGGGAGTGTGTGACTTGAATTATCTAATTGGCTATGCGGATACTCTACTAGATCCGTCACATCGAAATATCAGAATAAGATGTGTCTTTATTCCAATTTCCCTATTAGAAATAAGAGGGTTAAAACTTGGGTACTAGGAATGATGGGAAGAAAAAAAGAATTATTTCTATGATCAGATTCAAGAATAGGCTTCGCAAAATCCAGTAAGTGAAAGTGATATATGTATTATTAATGCATTTCTTTTATTTTTTTCTTTCATAAAAAAAAATAAAAGAAAAAGGGGTTAATAAAAATAATAGAGGAATATGGTGAAAAAATGCAATCATTTCCTATGCATTTTTTAAGTGTGTGCCATCGAAGCAAAGGAAGGATCTTAGGAAATGGGTGAATAAGCCAAAGTATTAACAAGTTAATACCTAGTATGTTTAAAAAACTTGGAAGTTTCTCTGCATAGGGGAGACAAAGATGAAAATGTAACTCATAAGGGATAAGACTGTCCAAAAAGCATATTGATGATTATTTTCGTTCTATAGCTTACCTGGATGATGAGCATATAACTCGAAATGGAGTCTACTTTGTGGCAAATATGGGAAAAAGCATTAGATTCTTTGTAAGATGCCTACCTATATTTTAGAAGAAAGGAAGGAAAGATTTTCATTATTATTGCTTGAGCCGGATGAAAATAAATTTCCATGTCCGATTCTTCGGGGGGGGGGAGCAAAAAAATTATTGACTATTTACCTATCCCAATAGCAAAAAAACCTGACTTAAGTGATCCTGTATCAAGAGCCAAATTAGCTAAGGGTATGGGACATAATTATTATGGAGAACCTGCTTGGCCTAACGATCCTTTGTATATTCCTCCAGTAGTAATTCTAGGTACTATTGCATGTACCGTAGGTTTAGCAGTTTTAGAACCATCGATGATTGGTGAACCTGCAAATCCATTTGCCACTCCTTTAGAAATATTGCCTGAATGGTATTTTTCCCCAGTATTTCAGATACTTCGTACAGTACCTAATAAATTATTAGGTGTTCTTCTAATGGCTGCAGTACCCGCAGGATTATTGGTAGTACCTTTCCTGGAAAATGTTAATAAATTTCAAAATCCGTTTCGTCGTCCAGTAGCTACAACAGTTTTTTCAGCAGGTACTGCAGTGGCTCCTTGGTTGGGTATCGGGGCAGCTCTACCTATTGATAAATCGTTAACCTTGGGTCTTTTTTAATGTAGAATATCCGACCCTAAAAAAAAGAATATTATCAAACTAAATTTTGTTTATTCAAGATTATAATACCTATGGAGAACTCGCTTCAAAAGCGAATAATCCCTGGATTATCAAATAATTAATTAAAAAAATAGATTTTTTTTAATCGGGAAGGATAAGTTATTAAGAGTAAAACCTAACTTGGAGGAAAATAATTGAATTTCCTCCATTAGGTTTTACTAGTGTTCCCAACCAATTGAAGTATGTATACATTAAGTAATTAATGTTTTGTCTTGTACTAATAAAAGAAATATTTAATAAAGTTATATTCATTAAATATCTGGTTTATTTACTGTAGACGCATCCCAAAACGTTTTTGCAAAGCTTCTAATATTTGCTCAACAGATTTTTTTCCAAAATTTTTCATTTTCATTAGATCATCCTGACTATAATCCAAAAGGTCTGATATAGTATGTACATTAATTTTTTTTAGAAAGTTATAAGCTTTTGGGGATAATTCTAATTGTTCAATAAAAATATGTTGGAAAGTAACTTTTTTTGCCATTTGATCCACCACGATCGACACGGAGGGATGAAGCGCGTTAGATTCATGTATATCCTCTCCTTTAAAATCTTCTTTTTCCTTTTCCGCTTGTAGAAAGGGAAGGAATAAGTTAATTGAACTTCGAGAAGCTTCATAAATTGCTTCTTCAGGAGTGATACTCCCGTTACTCCATATTTCATACAAAAGCATTTCTTTCATTATACTCTTATCGTGGCTTTCAAAACAGTGAATACTATAATTTACACTTCGAATAGGCGTAAATACAGCATCCACAGTAAAATTTCCGTCTTTATATTCCACTATGTTTTGCCTACGATACCCACTATCTTTTTCAATTTTTAATTCAATATTCAATTTTACTTTTTTAGTAATAGTAGCTATGTGTTGCATGGGGTCAATCACCTCAACACTGGTTGGTAATTCAATGTCTTGAGCAGTTACTCTTCTGGGTCCAACAATTGAAATAAATGCTTTTTGAGCTTCAGAGGATTTGCTTTTAAGCACGATTTCTTTCGAATTAATCAAAATATCATGTACCGATTCTTGAATACCATCCATTGTAGAATATTCATGGGTTATGTTTTCGAATTTTGCGCAGGTGATACATGTTCCTTTTATTTCTCCGAGCAATGCTCTGCGCATGACCAGTCCTATGGTATTAGCTTGACCTACTTTCAATGGGGATAGGATGAAACGACTATAAAAAAGACGCTCACTTTCTACTTTGGATTCCACGCATCTCCAGTATGCAGATCCAGCAGTAGGTGGTACTAGATTGAGATCTAAATCATTCATTAAATAATTATTCCTTTTTATATTTTATATTTATACACGTCTTTTCTTGGGGGGTCTACACCCATTATGTGGCATAGGAGTTATGTCACGTACAAAACTCAGTACTACACCACTTTTACGAATAGCTCGTGATGCTGTGTCTCTTCCTGGACCCGGACCTTTCATTATAATTTCTGCTTGTTCCATACCCCCCTGATCGATTAACATACGAATAGCATTTTCTGCTGCAGTTTGAGCAGCAAACGGCGTACTTTTCTTTGTACCTCTGGATCCGCAGGCACCGGCGGAAGACCAAGGAACAACCTGTCCTCGTACATCTGTAACAGTCACGATGGTATTATTAAAGCTTGCTTGAATGTGAATAACTCCTTTTGGTACTCCACGTTTACCCCTACGTAGACTACCTACTTTTTTAATAAGTCTTGGCATTGTTTAAATTATGTATAAATCTATAATTATTTTACGCAAATCTGTACCGAATTACAAAATTGTTTAATGAGGTGGAAAAAAAAATAAATATTGTAAGAGTTTATTATTCATAAAAAATATTTTTTTCTCTTCCCCCCCCCCTAATTAATTTATTGAGTATATTATCCTTGTCTTTGTTTATGCTTCGGATTGGAACAAACTATCATAATTCTTCTCCGTCTACGGATTAGTCGACATTTATCACAAATCTTACGAACAGAAGCACGAATTTTCGTTTCTGTAATTCCTATTTAAATATAATTACTAATATCAATTAAGGAATGTAAATTCTTCCTATAACAATATTGTCTTGCGTATCACTCCCAACTTTTGGTCCTACCAAAAATTAAAGATAATTTTTTATCTAATCATTTGATGGTTTGGCGTGAAACCGATAGGTTATACGTCCCTTAGTTAAGTCATAAGGACTTGATTCTACTTTTACTCTATCCCCAGGTAGTATTCGTATGTAATTACGTCTCATCCTTCCTGAAACATGGGTTAAGACCTGACATCCATTATCTAGGCAAACTCGAAACATGGTATTGGGAAGCGATTCAGTAACTACACCTTCCATGTCAATCAATTTTTGTTTTTTCATCAGGGGGAAAATCTCCTTCCATTAACTAATATAAATTTATATAGTATTAGTTAGTTTTTGTTCCGAAGAAACTCTCCGCGCGGAATGATTTTATAATTTAATGGATTACCACACATAACATAGTATTTCTCCTCCAATTTGTTTTTGTCGAGCCTCCCGATCCGTCATGGTTCCGCAAGAAGTTGAAGGAATTACCACTCCCATTCCACCTAAAACTTTAGGAATTTTTTTATAATTATAATACAATCTTAAGCCAGGTTTACTAATACGTCTTAAAGTAGTTATGTATGGCTCTCTCTTCCTCCCCCGGTATTTCAAGGTTAAGATCATAAAATGGTTTGTACCCTCCCGAAGTTCCCCAAGGTTCTTCACGAAACCCTCCTGTAAAAGAATTTTTCCAATGCTTCTATTAATATTAGTAGCTGGTACTCGAACTGTTTCTTCTTTTCCCAGGTTAGCATTCCTTACGGAGGTAATCATATTGGCAATGGTGTCGTTACCCATGAAATTTTTCTTACTATTGGTATAAATAAACATTCTAAGTATTTTTGGAAATGATGGAGATATGCCTGAAAAATATCTGGATTAATTTATAAAAATGTTTGTTTCTCGAATAATGGATGGACACTATGGAATAACGGGCAGAATCAATTAGTTAAATGCTTTGTAAAAAATTTAGTATTTTTTTTCTTTTCCTTTCGAATCTTTGATTCAAAAGTATTCTGGTTTGCGGTCCGGCGGGAGAATGGGCAGTAACTCAACAATATATTTTAACGCACGGTTATACACATTGTATTTATTCAAGTTTATAATAATTCCAATTATTTATTGGAGTATTATAAACTCGAAAGAATAGATTTATTATTATCGTTTATAATACTTCAGGAGCCAATGAAACTATTTTAGTAAAATTGAATTCTCTTGATTCTCGAGCAACTGGACCAAAAACTCGAGTTCCTCTAGGATTTCCCTCTTGATTGATGATCACTGCTGCGTTGTCATCAAATTGTATTATCATTCCATTGTTACGTTTTAGTTCTTTACAGGTACGTACAACTACAGCTCTAACTATTTCTGATTTACGAAGAGGCATATTTGGTACTGCTTCTTTAACTACCGCTACAATTACGTTACCAGTATTTGCATATTTACGATTACTAGCTTTTAAAATTCGAATACACATTGGTTTTTTAGCTCCACTGTTGTCTGCTACATTCAAATACGTTTGAGGTTGAATCATATTTATTTATTTAGATTAGAGAAATGATATTCCCCCTAAAAATCTTTATTTTTTGGGGGATTTTGCAAGGAAAAATTAGAATAGGTTAATCTATCTATTTTAAATATTTAATTATTATTAATTATTTCATAGTGAAAAACATTGCATTTATATTTATATAAAAATTTATTGGTTCTGCATTTCAATAGGTGTAGCAACAATAATTTGAGTACGTACAGGCATTTTGTATGCAGCTATTTTCATAGCTGCTCTAGCAATAGTTTCTGGTATCCCACCTACTTCATAGAGTATTCTACCAGGTTTAACAACAGATACCCAATATTCTGGGGATCCTTTTCCTGAACCCATACGCGTTTCTGCAGGTCTCACAGTAATAGGTTTGTCGGGGAATATACGTATCCAAATCTTACCGCCACGACGAGCATAACGAGTAATTGCTCGTCGCCCCGCTTCTATTTGTCTGGATGTAATCCAAGCAGGTTCAAGTGCTTGAAGGGCGAATCTTCCGAAGCAAATACGATTGCCTCGAGTAGATACTCCTCCTAATCTTCCTCTATGTTGTTTACGAAATTTTGTTCTTTTAGGGTCATAGTCGATGACTTCATTTTGTGTATCATCTCTACTTCAAAACCGGACATGAAGGTTTTCCTTCATCCGGCTCCCCGTGAATAAGATTATATATGTATAATATCCCATCAGCAGGAGAAGGAAATACTTTTTTTTACTCAAATAGGGATACAAATTAACTCATTTTGAATCTGCAAATTAGCTTTTTTTTAACAGAATTCTCCCACTCAAGTCAATAAAATATAGTACAATCCTATTTCTATGTAATTATATTCTGTAATCAAATTTTCACGGGCGAATATTTACTCTTAAGTATCGACGTAAAATTTGCTTGAGCCCATTCACTCATAGCTTTTCCAATTGTAATTCTATCTATCGTTGGTTTATTTCGCCATCCCATCTAATGAACAAGTCCAATAAGTCTCAATTTTATTTGTTCATAGGTTCCATCGTTCCCATAGCTTCTAGGTTTTCACGTTTAGGTTCCTCCTCCGCAGTGGAGCCTTTTTTATTTATTCTTCCACAGAGTAAATTTACTTAGTATTCATCGACTCAAGGCTTTTCTTTCCTAATACCGGAATCCAAAACTATTGAATAATTCGATGATTTAATTCAAAAAAAAATTATGCTTCATCACACTGTTTCTCGAAGGTTTACTTTCTTCACCATACGGTTCGAATAAAAAATATTTAATTATTCAATTTTTATTCTCGATATTACTGAATAGTTTTTCGCTTCACAAAAATTATTCTATTCATTTTTTGTGGAAAACCTTTCAAATAATATAACCTTACTTCGTAATTGGTTTATCAGATTCTAGTAATATGAAAGAAGCAATGAGTTAGTTTTTAGCGTAAACTAGAGATTTTTGACTACTTACAAAAATTCCTCTTCCACTATATCTCCAACTTCTATTTGAACGAGTCGCACACTAAGCATAGCAACTTTGTTGAGATGTTATTTCAATAGGATTTCAATGATAAATATAATTATGTATTTGTACATGTATATGCAGGTCGGAAATTTTTTGGAATTGATTCAAATTATCGGTATTCAGAATGCAATAGATGAAAAAGTTCAATTATTCCTCATCCCGAAAAATCCAGATTTTTATTCCTAATACTCCATAAATAGTTTGGGCTGGATAGTAACAATAATCAATTTGAGCTCGTAGAGTTTGCAGAGGGACTCTACCTTCTCTAGCCCATTCAACACGAGCAATTTCAGTTCCATTAAGACGTCCCGCAATTTGTATTTTAACACCTTTGATATCTGTTTCTTTCGCCAGTTCAATGGCTTTTCTAATGGTTCTTCTAAAAGCAACTCGGTTTTCCAGTTGTATAGCAATATACTCTGCAAGTATATTAGGTTCCCCATATGGTTTTGCTATTTCCGTCGAAGTTACGTGAACTCTTCGAATTTTAGAATCTAATAGATTTTGTTGTACATCCTTTCTTATTTGTTCAATTCCTTGACCATGGCTTTCTACTAATAAGGCTGGAAATCCCGTATGTATCTCTACTAAAATTAAATCTGTTTTTCTTTGAATTTCCACACGTGCAACTCCTCCATAATTGGAAGAGTTTTTTACATGTCTGTGTACATAATTATCTATACAATTACGTACTTTTCTATCTTCTTGTAGAAACTCGGAATAATTATTTGGTTTTGCAAACCAATGAGAATTATGATTTTTGGTTATGCCCAGCCGAAAACCAAGTGGATTAATCTTTTGTCCCATGCATTTCTTCCTCTTCCATTTATATTAGCATAATATTATTCTTATAATTCCTCCTTATACACAGATTTTTTTTTTAATATAATAGTTATATGACAAGTAGGTTTGTGTATAGGATAATTACGTCCCTGAGCTCTTAGTCGTAATCTCTTTGCAAAACTACCTGCATCTACTTTAACTTCACTTACAAATAAATCAGCTTTGCGCAAGCCCATCTTATGATTAGCATTTTCTGCTGCATTGGAAACTAATTTCAATACGGGATAACATGCTCTATAAGGCATAAATTCTAATATCATAACTGCTTCCCCATATGAGTGACCACGAATTTGATTAACTACTCTGCGTAGTTTATAAGCAGACATATGTATATTTTTAACAAAAATTTTAACCTCTTTATTCGAGTCATTTCCAATTTTCATTATGCGTTACCCCTAAACTAACGACGAGATTTTTTATCATTTTTGGCATGCCCTCGAAAAATTCGAGTAGGTGCAAATTCTCCCAGTTTGTGACCTACCATACGATCTGTGACATAAATGGGTAAATGTTCTTGTCCATTATGAACAGCAATTGTATGACCAACCATAATTGGTACAATGGTAGATGCACGAGACCAAGTTACTATTATTTTTTTTTCCTCCTCTACATTGAGATTTTCAATTTTTTTCAGCAAGTGATAAGCTACGAAAGGACCTTTTTCCAGTGAACGTGCCATTGCCAATTACCTTCTGTTCTTTTTGTTTAGTTCACTTAGCTATTTCTACGGCGACGAAGAATCAAAGTATCGCTATATTTATGATTTTTTCGGCTTCTCCCACCAAGTGCAGTATGACCCCAAGGAGTTAATGGTTTTTTTCTACCAATTGGAGCTCTGCCTTCACCACCTCCATGAGGATGATCCACAGGGTTCATAACTACTCCCCTTACTTTGGGGCGTTTACCCAGCCAGCGTTTAGATCCAGCTTTACCCAGGGTCTGATTATTATCATCAACATTGCCTACCTGCCCAACGGTAGCTAAGCAATTCTGAGATATTAAACGAACTTCTCCGGATGGTAATCTTGATGTAGCCAATTTACCCTCTTTTGCAATAAGCTTTGCCGCAGTACCTGCTGCTCTAGCTAATTGTCCACCCCTCCCAGGTGTTATTTCTACGTTATGTATAGTCGTGCCTAAAGGCATATTGGTTGAAGTAGACTCCTATCCATTAAGAATAGAAATCTCTTCCCAAACTGTACAAGCCTTTCTCAAGGCATACAGCTTTCTAGATGTATAAAATATCATTTATCCAATTAAATAATGAAGTTTATTTTGATGAATAAGTGGAATTTCAAGTTTTTAATATTCTTATTTATTCTCACATCCCAGGTTGTATTCCCCATCATCTGGCTTATGTTCATCATGTAGCATCAGAACGAAAGACTTTATCAAATTACGCTAACATCTTTTTATGTTTTGGATAACTTAGAAGGCATATTCAATATTAATTTATTCTTATTGTAAAGATACATTCTCACTGTTTAGCTTCGAATTTGCCTTCGACCTCCAAATCGAATGTGAGTGACTTGTTTATTGCAAAATATTTGTCTAGAAACAAGGGCCGCCCTTACATACCCAGTATTGCTTATGCTTGAAACAATAAAGTCTTCTTCATATTATCTTATCTTCCAAGTCAATAATTTTATTGAGAAAAAAAACAACTATTGAGCTTTGTTACACCCGCTATTGTTCCTCTTCAGTTTCCTTCCAAGGTTTCCCTACTACAGTAGTACAGCTGGTTCAGTGATAGATTTATAGGTTTTGCCTCAAACCCAATTGGTTCGTCCCCAATCACGTAAATCAATAATTCAAACCGCACTCAAAGGTAGGGCATTTCCTATTAAAATAGTAGCCATTGGCCCGGAAATAATGGTATCTCCAATTTTAATTCCTCCTGGATGTAAAATATACTTCTTTTCACCATCCTCATAGTGTACAAGACATATGTATGCATTACGATTAGGGTCATATTCCACGGTAACAATCCTTCCGGATATACCTCTTTTACTTCGTCGAAAATCAATTTGACGATACAAACGTTTGTGACCGCCTCCTCTATGTCGACTAGTAATAATTCCTCTGTTATTACGGCCTTTTTTACAAGTAAAGCCAGAGATTAAATTTTTTTGAGGTTTGAATCGAACTGTTCCTTCAGGACTTGAAACAACTAATCGATCACGTGCGCCTGGAGTATAGTCTCTATAAAAACGGATGGCCATATCAAAGGGTATTCAAGGATATAAACGAAAATAAAATTTTATTCGTTTGGGAATAGTGGAATAGAATAACCAGGTTTAAGCGTGATAATCATTCGTTTGTAACGAACCGAATGTGTTACTATTGAACCCGCATATTTCTTTTTTCCTGGGGGTCGATGACTATTCATAGCTCTTACCTCTACATTAAAAAATTTTTCAATCCAATGTTTAACTTCAGTCTTATTAGATTTTAAATCAACGTCAAAACTATATTGTTTTTTTTCTAACAAACGAATAGTTTTTTCTGTAAGTACTGGTTTTTTCACCTTATCCATAATTCCTCCCATTTATTACAAGGTTTGTATTTGGAGAAGCAAAAAATTATTATGTAATTGTCCAGGTAATTCTAACATTTTTTTTTAATACTTTATAATTCTTTATTGGTTAAATTTCCACTTAATATTAACTTTTTTTAATATTCCTAATTATTCTTATTCAATAATTACTAATTATTCAAATGAATATATTTTTTACTATACTATCCCCGTGCATCCAGCAGGAATTGAACCCGCAAATTCTCCAATTATGAGTTGGGTGCTTTAACCATTCAGCCATGGATGCTAAACAAATTTAATTAAAGTGATTTGGTACAGTATATACCTATACTGATTTAT